GCCGGCGACTTGTAGGTAGTGGCAGGTTAAGATAGAGAATATCGAAGCCATAGTGAAAGCGAGCTTTAATTAGAGCATAAGTCACTATTTACAGACCCGAACCCGGATGATCTAGCCATGGCCAGGGTGAAGCTTAGGTAACACTAAGTGGAGGTCCGAACCGACTGATGTTGAAAAATCAGCGGACGAGCTGTGGCTAGGGGTGAAATGCCAATCGAATCCGGAGCTAGCTGGTTCTCCCCGAAATGCGTTTTGGCGCAGCGATTGATATTATAGCTTGGGGGTAAAGCACTGTTTCGGTGCGGGCTGCGAGAGCGGTACCAAATCGATGCAAACTCTGAATACTAAGTGAACAGTCAATCAGTGAGACAGTGGGGGATAAGCTTCATTGTCAAAAGGGAAACAGCCCAGACCACCAGTTAAGGCCCCTAAATAATTACTAAGTGATAAAGGAAGTAAGAATGCATAAACAACCAGGAGGTTTGCTTAGAAGCAGCAATCCTTTAAAGAGTGCGTAATAGCTCACTGGTTTAGTGATCTTGCGCCGAAAATGAACGGGGCTAAGTAATTTGCCGAAACTGTGGGATGTTTTATCATCGGTAGGGGAGCGTTCTGCATAAGGTTAAAGCATTAGCGAAAGCGAATGTGGACAAAGCAGAAGTGAGAATGTCGGCTTGAGTAGCGAAAACATTGGTGAGAATCCAATGCCCCGAAAACCTAAGGTTTCCTTTGGAAGGTTCGTCCGCGAAGGGTAAGTCAGGGCCTAAGGCAAGGTTGAAAAACGTAGTCGATGGATAACAGGTTAATATTCCTGTACTATTTATTATTGATAACGAGGGACGGAGAAGGCTAGATCAGCCGGATGTTGGTTACCGGTTTAAGCTTTTAAGGTGAAGAAAGATGGAGAAAACATCTAGAGCTAAGAAGTTAATACAAAGCATCAAGGTGCTAAAGTGATTGATGTCATACTTCCAAGAAAAGCTCGCTATATCTTAAGTAATAAATACCTGTACCTTAAACTGACACAAGTAGGTAGGTAGAGTATACTAAGGGGCGCGAGATAACTCTCTCTAAGGAACTCGGCAAAATAGCTCCGTAACTTCGGGAGAAGGAGTACCCTTGTAGGGTTGCAATAACCAGGCCCAAGCGACTGTTTAGCAAAAACACAGGTCTCCGCAAAGTCGCAAGACAACGTATGGGGGCTGACGCCTGCCCAGTGCCGGAAGGTTAAAGAAATTGGTTAGTTTTAAAATGAAGCTAGTAACTGAAGCCCCGGTGAACGGCGGCCGTAACTATAACGGTCCTAAGGTAGCGAAATTCCTTGTCGGGTAAGTTCCGACCCGCACGAAAGGCGTAACGATTTGGGCACTGTCTCAGAGAGAGACTCGGCGAAATAGAATTGTCTGTGAAGATGCGGACTACCTGCACCTGGACAGAAAGACCCTATGAAGCTTTACTGTAGCTTGGAATTGAATTTGGGTTTAATTTGCGCAGTATAGGTGGGAGGCAAAGAAGATATGTTCGCGGATGTATATGAGCCATTAGTGAGATACCACTCTGATTAAACTAGAATTCTAATATTGACTGCCATAAGCTGGCCAATAGACAGTTTCAGGTGGGCAGTTTGACTGGGGCGGTCGCCTCCTAAAAGGTAACGGAGGCGTGCAAAGGTTTCCTCAGGCTGGTCGGAAATCAGTCGTAGAGTATAAAGGCATAAGGAAGCTTGACTGCGAGACCTACAAGTCGAGCAGAGACGAAAGTCGGCCTTAGTGATCCGACAGTACTGAGTGGAAAGGCTGTCGCTCAACGGATAAAAGTTACTCTAGGGATAACAGGCTAATCTCCCCCAAGAGTTCACATCGACGGGGAGGTTTGGCACCTCGATGTCGGCTCATCGCATCCTGGGGCGGTAGTATGTCCCAAGGGTTGGGCTGTTCGCCCATGAAAGCGGTACGCGAGCTGGGTTCAGAACGTCGTGAGACAGTTCGGTCCATATCCGGTGTAGGCGTTAGAGTATTGAGAGGATTTCTCCTTAGTACGAGAGGACCGGGAGAAACATACCTCTGGTGTACCAGTTATTGTGCCAACAGTAAATGCTGGGTAGCCAAGTATGGATAAGATAACCGCTGAAAGCATCTAAGTGGGAAGCTAACCTCAAGATGAGTACTCTTTCCAGTAAAATGGATAAGATCACGGTAAGACTAACCGTTTGATAGGCGTCAAGTGTAAGTATAGTAATATATTCAGCTGAGACGTACTAATAGATCGAATGTTTTATATATTATTATTATAATTTCAAAAACTTTAATTTAATAGTGTAATTTATGTCTTGATTCTTATAGCGCAGTGGAACCACTCCAATCCATTCCGAACTTGGTTGTTAAACGCTGCAGCGGCGATAATACTGAAAGGGAAGCTTTTTGGGAAGGTAGCTCAGTATCAAGACTATATAAATTGATAATTTATTAATTTTATCAACTCATAGCAAAACTTATTAAATATAATCAACCAAATAGAGCATTCAAAATATATCTAATTAGTATTAGATTATCTGATATCATAAATATACAAATAGGCTAAAAAAGACTGATTTTATCTTTAAATAATTGATTGAATTAACTTCGAAAATAATTTGCTACATCATATTATATAGTTATATTTATATTTTTTATTATTGATTCAATATTATAATATTTTAATTTGAGTTTAATACTTTATAAAATATTTATAGTTACATGCACCTTATAGGTGCAGAAGCTCAGCTGTTAAATAGCTTATACTTGTATATGGTTTGTACTAGAATTTTTAACTGTAATATATCTTATGGTTTCTCCGCTTAAACCCATAGTTTTTTCCAATATTTTAACTAAATTGCTACTTGCTGTGTAATTTATTTGCATATAAATACCATCATAATAAGATTGTATATTATAGTTCAAGTGTCTTCTACCTTTATGTTGAATTGATATATTTTGTCCACCATACTTTTTGATTAATGATTTATATTGATTCAACAAAGTTAAATTTTGTTCTTCTGTTATATTAGGTTTTAATATATAGATTGTTTCATAATGATTAAAATTCATAAATTGTACCTTATAATTGATTATCAATTTGTATTCTTACGGCTTGAGAAATTACTGGTATTCTAGCATATTTTCCTTCAATGGATTTTATTATAGAGTAAACTATAGTTGATAAAACAAACCAAAATAGTGTATTGCATAACATCAGTCCATACAAGCTCATTCTGAATTCTATAGGTAAAGCTCTAAATGTAGCTCCTAATAAGGAATTAATTAGAAATAATAATATTGATTGTAATACATTAAATCTAATAAATGGACGGTCTGGTATAGGGCTCTTATTACGTACAAATAGGTAATATAATATAAAAAATATGATAACAGCTAATGTTGGGTGTGTAACGTAAAAAATTACTAAAGGCATTAGAGTCTTTTTATAAATTTGCATAATATTGAAAGGATAATCTGGTAAAATTTGTTGCCCGAAGTTTTGCAAGCCTTCTAATAATGGTAGCCAATAGGGTAATATAGAACTTAATCGATCTACTAATGTAATATTATTAACGTTATAATTTTTATAAGATGTTGCTATATATAAATATAAGTAGCGTATTATAAAGCTTATTAATATAGTACTTAAAATGCTTAGTATTATAATAATCAATAAAGGTGATTTATTATGCATAGTAATTTTGTATAGTGGTTGCAGCAAGTTATATTTAAATATAAATTTTATTGATGTTTTTTATCTGACTAATGTTTACATTAAATATTAATGTATTTTTTAGTATAAAATATATTGCGTATATATTGATTTTACACTAAAATAATAAAACATTTCAAATATTTTTTATTTATTTAATTGAAATAAAACAATGTCTCGAAATTTATTATCTTCATATTTACATTTAACTCAGCCTTTAAAAATTCATAAAAAATCTTTTTCATCTCGTTTAATGTTGGGTACAGGTAAGTATAGAAATTTAAAAGAAGCTAGTATGAGTGTAATGAATAGTGATGCTTCTATTGTAACAGTAGCTATTCGTCGTACATATATTAAGAAATTAAATGGGAAAAGTAATTTACTTGATGGATTAGATTGGAAAAAATTGTGGCTTTTACCTAATACAGCTGGTTGTGAGACAGTAGAAGAAGCTATAAGAGTTGCTGTATTAGGTCGAGAAATAGCAAAAAGATTAGGGCAATTAGATAATAATTTTGTGAAATTAGAGGTTATTTCTGATTCAGAATATTTATTTCCGGATCCTTATGGGACTCTAAAAGCTGCAGAGTATCTAGTTAATAAAAATTTTACAGTTTTACCTTATATTAGTCCAGATCCTATTTTAGCTAAACAGTTAGAAGAGATTGGCTGTTCTGCGATTATGCCTTTAGGTTCTCCAATTGGTTCTGGGCAAGGTTTACAAAATCTTCTAAATTTACAAATTATTATAAATAATGCAAAAGTTCCTATTATAATAGATGCGGGTATTGGTACAGCTAGTGAAGCTAGTCAGGCTATGGAAATGGGGGCATCTGCAGTATTATTGAATACAGCTATTGCTAAAGCTGCTAATCCTGAATATATGGCAGAAGCTATGAAATTGGGAGTTATATCTGGGCGTATTGCTTATTTATCTGGCAGAATGTTAAGACAAAATAAAGCTGCGGCAAGTTCACCTTCTGAAGGTATGTTTATAAAGTAATTTAACATGTAAGTATATTTCATTTGAACTATGATTTTAGTTATTGATAATTATGATAGTTTCACGCAAAACTTAGTACAGTGTTTAGGTAAATTAGGCTTATCTGTTTGTACTGTCAGGAATGATGAAATATCTTTGTCTTATATTGATCAATATAATCCAACTCATATTGTTTTATCTCCTGGTCCAGGTAATCCTGAAAATTCAGGTATATCTTTACAATTAATTAGTTCTTACGCTAAGACTATACCTATTTTAGGAGTTTGTTTAGGGCATCAAGCTATAGGATATGTATATGGCGCGAAAATCACTAAGCTGGACTATCCTATGCATGGTAAATTAAGTAAAATTTTACATAATTCTCAAGATTTATTTACTGGTTTGCCTAATCCTTTTTCTGCAGCGCGTTATCACAGTTTGATTATTAATCATCAAGGTTTGCCTAATAGCTTAGAAATTACAGCTTGGACCGATGAAGGTGTTATTATGGCATGCCGTCATAAAAAATATAAGTTATTGAGAGGTATTCAGTTTCATCCAGAAAGTTTATGGACAAATGAAGGGCAAGCAATAATTAGAAATTTTATTGCATTTTAATATTTAGTGACTTATTTGATTAATGAAGTTTGAAATGAATTAATATAAGATCAAGTTAGTAGAATTTGTTAGATCTTTCTTAATTAGATCATATTACATTATAAATTCTTAAATGGTATAATAAGAGGTTCATTTTACTAATATATTCTTTATTTATTCTAATATAAGTTATGATTTCTGTAGTACTACAACTTTATTTGAATATAATAGTATATAAAAATAAAATATATTAATTGTACTACAAGGCTTAATTATTTAGATGGAGATTTTGCAATTATATTGTAAAAATCAATTATTACGAATATTTGTTATTACTTCTGATTCATTATTATTGATTTTATATCTATATCCATGTATATTTAGTGTATATTTCTTCAATATTGATTAAATCTTCTTCGAAATTTAATGTGGCTCTATTAGTGAAACCTGCTATTTCTATATTTTGTATTATACTGTTGACCCAGATTTGAGAATAAGAGATATAGCTTACAATTATGCTAATCATTAATGTTAAAAAACCTGTATAAGTAATAAAAATACCAGGATCTGTTTTAATTTGTAGACCTGTATTTGTCATTATTTCAAGGATTTCTACAGTTGTATTATTAATCACTACTTTTTCATTTAACTTCATATGTATTAGTAAATTGTTAGATGTATCATACATAGAAATTTGGTTATTTAATTTAGTCACAATAAATATAATACGTGCTGTCTTATTGATAGGAATCTGGGATGACCATAAGATTTGATTATTGATTTTATGCTTTGTAATGGGATGTTGAATAATTTTACTATTTCCTATTTTTAGTCTTATGCTATTTATGCTCCAGTCAGTTTGATAAAATGTAATGCCATTAAATATCAATGGTGAATTAACAAAAACGTATTGTTGATTTATACTTTGACCTTGGCTATTATATAGTGCAATATTGGATAAAAATTGTTTTATTGAGTTATCTTTATTATATGTGATATCAAAATCTTTAATTTTTCCTATTAAATTATCTGGTAATGTGCTATTAAATCCAGATTGAATTGTATTTTTTATATGAAATATTTCTCCTGCTGGTATTATTTCTTGTGCTGTAAATCCGCCTAATAAACTAATTAAAGATCCTGTGAGAGTTAAAATTATGCTGAAATGCACAATAATAGGAGCAATTCGGCCAGCTAAGCCCTTATAAGCGTACAAGCTCGTTTCTTTATGGAATATATAATAGTGATTATTGTATAGACTATAGATCATATTACATATAGATATTTGTTCTAATTCTGTGAAATGAGATTTATTATTTCTTTTCTGACTGTGTTGTAAGAATTTCCATTTACGAGCATTTCTTAAGCTAGGTAATTGATTAGAAAAAGTGCATGATAGTAAACTAAAAAAGAATAAAATTAATATGATTATAAAACATGGATTTGAATATATATGATCTAATCCTAAATTGAGAATTATCTTCCAGTTAATTATATTATTTAATAATTGATTGTTCAAAGGATAATTTGTTTGATAATAAGAAATGCTTTGATTCTGTTCAATGATAGTTCCAATTATACTGATAATAGCTATTGTCAGTAGTAAGCTTATGGAGAAACTTAAATTACGAAGTTTTTTAAATGTGTGCCATATAATATTTTTGGTATTAGGTAGTTGCATAGGTTATGATAGAAATTTATTTGATTATACAAAAGATGGTTTATTGTTTTTTAGAAAACATTATATAAATATTATATGAAGTAAAGCAAAAATGCTATATCCTAACATAGTACAGCCACTTAAAAAAGTAATATTATTCCATATAAGTGGCCATCTATTTATTGGACTGTAATTGAGGTTCTGATTAATAATCAGATAAATAGGTAATATATAACTGAATAAGTAAGTTGTAGTATATATAATTCCTAATACCCAAGATTTACAAGAAGATATCCAAAATAATATAATTAATAATATTGGTACTGTACACGATGAAGAACTAATACCTATAATTAATCCTGTTATATAGTTATATAATAAAGGTATAAATAATAATTTATTATATAGATTATTGTTATAGCTGAAACTATTGTTAAATTCTATTATTTGTAGTAAGTTGAAGCTAACTATAATTGTAGCAATATATGATAATAACGGAAAAGTATGCAATAAATATTCATATTGCTTATGTAACCCTTGGAATATAATAACACTGAAAATAGTACTACTTATTATGCCAGATATAAACATTTTTTTGTTGTTATTGGTGAGTTTGTTTGCATATATGTATGACAAGCTAGTAGGTAATATAGACAGTAAGCATGGATTCAAGCTTGTTAATAAACCACTTATTATAAGTAATATGAAAGTGATAGGATGAGTACTATTTATTTGTGATGCTAATATATCATATAAGTTTTGTTCAATAATATAAGTTTGGTAGTTGATTGTATTAATAATATTAGATATGATCATTGTATGCGGATATGTTTAAGTATTTTGTAGGATTATTGTAAATTAGATATGTTTTAATTTATTAACTCCCCAGGAAGGATTTGAACCTACGACCAATCGGTTAACAGCCGACCGCTCTACCGCTGAGCTACTGAGGATAATTATTAGAATATAAACTTAAATATATCAAAATAATAACAATATAGCAAGCTTCATATATACTTATGAAGTGTATTATATATTGTTAATATTACTTGTTGTTAGGTAGATTTTTTGATACAATATATTATTGTTTATGGCGGACATGGTGGAATTGGTAGACACGCTAGATTTAGGATCTAGTGAGCTTTTCTCGTGAGAGTTCAAGTCTCTCTGTCCGCATGTAATTGTTTTATGTAATCGTTTTTATAATTTAGTTCCATCTTTGAACTATTAATTTTGTAGATCCATCTTTTAATTTTTCTTTGTTTATAGTTTTAAAGCCTTCAGCATGGCTTACTTCTATAATTGAGTTGATAGCATATTGTTGTAATATTTTTTCTATGATATTTTCTGGGTATATCTCTTGATTATGTTTCCATAGGTCAAAGTCTGATATAAATGTATATTCTTTTCCATTCCATAAAAAACCTATTATATTTTTATCATTCTTTTTTACAACTATATCCATATATTCTAAATTTCCATTACTGTCTTGTAAATGTGACTGTTTCGTACTGTATTCAAAATTTAGATCTGTTAAGCTTTGTTTCAGTATCTTTAGGTTAGTTATATTTGTTGTTATACGACTAAAATGTGACATAATCTTATATTAATTGTTTTATGATTTAAATTAGTTGGAAATAAGTTTTATAGTTTCCTTATATTATAATTTTATATATTCATATTAAAAAATCAACTATTAAGTTTTTTATCATCTTTTACTATTTGATGATATTTTCTATGTTTTTTACAATAAGTCTTAATCTTACTGAACTTGGATCAATTATTTTAATTTAATATTTACAATTTCTTTATATTTTAGTAATAATATACATAACAAGTTGAGAATGTCTTGGGAAGTATCCTTAATTATCCTAATCAATATATAATATTATGACTGCTACTTTAGAAAGACGCGAAAGCGCAAGCCTGTGGGAACGTTTTTGTACTTGGATTACAAGCACTGAGAACCGCCTTTATATAGGTTGGTTTGGTGTTTTAATGATTCCAACATTATTAACAGCTACATCTGTATTCATCATTGCATTCGTTGCTGCACCTCCAGTTGATATAGATGGTATACGTGAGCCAGTTGCTGGTTCTTTACTTTATGGAAATAACATCATTTCTGGCGCAATTATACCTAGTTCTGCAGCGATTGGTATTCATTTCTACCCAATCTGGGAAGCTGCATCGCTAGACGAGTGGTTATACAATGGTGGACCTTATCAACTAATTGTTTTACACTTCCTGTTAGGTGTATGCTGCTACATTGGTCGTGAGTGGGAATTAAGCTATCGTTTAGGTATGCGCCCTTGGATCTCTGTTGCTTTTACAGCTCCTGTAGCAGCAGCAGCAGCAGTTTTTCTTGTATACCCTATCGGACAAGGAAGCTTCTCTGATGGTATGCCTTTAGGTATTTCTGGCACATTTAACTTTATGCTTGTATTCCAAGCTGAGCATAATATCTTAATGCACCCTTTTCATCAACTGGGTGTAGCAGGTGTTTTCGGTGGTTCTCTATTTAGTGCTATGCATGGTTCTTTAGTAACTTCTAGCTTAATTCGTGAAACAACTGAAAATGAGTCTGCAAATAATGGTTATAAATTTGGCCAAGAAGAAGAAACATACAATATTGTTGCAGCTCATGGATACTTTGGCCGCTTGATCTTTCAATATGCAAGTTTTAACAACTCGCGCTCATTACATTTCTTTTTAGGCTTATGGCCTGTTGTAGGAATCTGGTTTACAGCAATGTCTGTAAGCACTATGGCTTTCAACTTAAATGGTTTTAATTTCAATCAATCAGTTGTAGATAGTCAAGGGCGTGTAATTAATACTTGGGCAGATATTCTTAATAGAGCTAACCTAGGTATGGAAGTAATGCATGAACGTAATGCTCATAATTTTCCTCTAGACTTAGCTTCTAGTAATTCTCTACCAGTATCTTTAGTTGCTCCATCAATTAATGGTTAATTAGCATAATATAATTCATTCTGATAGTGTTTTGCTATAGGTAAAGTTGAAAAAATACAAAAAGTGCTTACTTTTTGTATTTTTTTATTTAAATAACTGTAAGTTTGTTCCCAACCAATTTAGAATATAGTTGTAAAGGAATAATATAGTTAACTTTTGGGCGCATTAGTTGAATAGGGTTAATATTATCTATATAAGTGAAGTAGTGTGATGTCAATGTATTAGATGGCTTAAAATTTTTCTTTTTTAATATTACGTATTTTTTATTTTTAAATTGTTCTTTAAAAAATAGATATTTGATATTTTTATAGTTACTTAATTTACTATTGTAATATTTGTTTGTGTGTTTGAGAAGTTTAACAAATTGTCTTTCTGTTGAATTAATACGAGAATTTTTGTGATTAGTAAATAACTCTTTTAAGCTTTGTTCTCTTCTTCTTCTAGTAAGTTCTACTAAACCCAATTCTGATAATTGCACTATTTGTGGTTTAGCATTATCTACTTTTAATAATTTGCTAAAATGTTCTAATAGTTGTAATTGATCACCTTGAGAAGACATATCAATAAAATCGATAATTACAACTCCATTAATATTTCTTACCTTCAATTGGTAAGCGATTTCAATAGCTGCATAAAAATTTGTTTTTAGAATAGCTTCTTTAGAATTACCTGATTTATTAAAAGAACCGGAGTTCACATCAATCACTGTTAATGCTTCATTGCTTTCAATAATAATATGGCCTCCGTAAGGCAACTTAACTTTTGGTTTAAGCGCATTGTCTATAGCATGTTTTATATAAAACTGATCTAATATGCATTTTGATTGATTATATAATTGTAATTTTGTGTTTTGACGAGTTGATAGACAATTCCATTTATACAAGTAATAATTTAACTGATTTAATCCTTCTTTAGAGTCAATTATTACTTTTGTAATATTATTTTCATAAAAATCTCTAATAATTTTTTTGATTAAGTTTTCATCTCTATATAATAATAAAGGCGAAGAATTGCCTATGATGGCTTTTTCTATAAAATTCCATTGTTTTTTTAAATCGTCTAAATCATCCAATATAGTATTTTCTTGAATACCTTGAGCAGATGATTTAATTAATAAGCCCATTTTACTAGGCTTAAGTAAAACAGCTAATGAATAAAGATACGTACGTTCATTATAATCGTAAATTTTGTGTGATATACAAATAGTATTACAAAAAGGCATTAATACCAGATATTTTCCATGCAAATGTATATTTGCGGTTAATCTGGGTCCTTTATAAATAGTTGGTTCCTTTATGATTTGTACTAAAATAATTTGATTTATAGACAAAATTTCTTCTATATTTTTAATATGTTTTCCTTTTTTAATGTGCTTTATATCATTTATGTGAATAAAACCGCTTTTCCCCGATTTATTTAGTTTTATAAATGCAGCGTTGATACTAGAAAAAATTTTTTCTACAGTACCTATATATATATCGTTTACTTGGTACAAATTATTAATTGTAACAATTTCTTGAATTTTGTTATTATTTAATATAGCTGCTAAATTCTTATATTGAGAAATAACTATTTTTTTTATCATTATTGAAACATCGCTATAGAAAAATTAGATAGATTTGATTTATCATAATTATCTTAATTACATTTGTAAAAAATTATGTGTTTATTGACTGTTTCAATCTATATGCTATAAATTTTTTTCGTTTGTTGCAATACTGACTGTTGTATGATTCTTTTTACTTTTTTTGAAAACTACTGTTCCATTTGCTAATGCCAATAGAGTATAATCTTTAGCTAGTTTTACATTAAGTCCAGGTTTAAATCGGCTTCCCCGTTGTCGAACAATTATATTGCCTATATTTATTAATTCTCCTCCGTATTTTTTGATTCCTAATCTCTGGGAACGAGAATCACGACCGTTTTTTGTGCTTCCACTACCTTTTTTGTGTGCCATATGTTATATTTATTAATTTAGTTGATTTAAGATGCGATTCTGAATTTTGTTGCAATAATTCATCTAAGTTCAGACATTATTGAAACACTTTTTCTATTAATAGTCTTGTTAATTTTTGTCTATGCCCTTTTTTCTTTCTACAGTTCTTTTTTGATTTTGCTTTAAAAACAGTTATTTTTTTGCCCTTTATATGTTTTAAAATTTTTGCTTTTATGCATGCAGATTTTATACAAGGTTTTCCTAAGTGAATAGAGCTTTCTTGTTTGAGAGCTAATACTTTATTAAATTGTATATAATCTCCTGGTTCTCCCGGAATATAATTTATATCATAATATTTACCAGGTTCTATCCAAATTTGTTTACCATCTGCTTCTATTATTGCATATACCATAAGTAGATAATTTTTTAGTGTCTAATATTTAATAATATAATAACTTAAATTTAAAATAGTAACAAATATTATTTTCTTAAACAGTAGTCTTAGTAATTAATGTTTTCCAATACTGAATTTGTTGAGTTTGTGATAAATCATGACTCAATAAAAATGACATTTGATTATCCTTTTTTTGTTTTTGAGTAAAATCTTTACTATTTACTGGTGTACCATCTGGTAAAATGAAGTCATATCCCTTTTTTAGTTTACCGTATATAGGACCTATTTCTATTTGCCATTGTTTTGCGTGATACAATTTAAATTTGCCCTTATTCTTAGGAATTGTAACAATAAATTCAAAGTACGTAGATCTCTTTAGACAATATATTTGATATTGATGATCTCTTATAATGTAGTTTGTATTCAATATATGAAAGTATAAATTATATCTAAAATTAGTTTTTGAATATTTTTTGATTAGTTCTAGATATTTAGCTAAATCTGTTGGGCCATATACATGTATAGCGCTCTTTTTATTGCTTAAACTTAAACTAGATAGTAATCCTGGTAGTCCAGATATGTTACATATTGTCATTTCTGTAATAATAATTTTAGATACTTGGTTTATTTTTATTTTTTGTTTCATTAAATAATGTTGAGAACCTTCACAGCAATTAAAAAGCCAAATTGTTTTTAGGTTTTTGAATTGACAATAAAAGCAGGCTTTTATATGTTTTAGAAAGAAATCATTATGATTTAAGCGTATAACTTTCATTTATACTTGTATACTTAATGTTTTATGGTTAAATAGTATTTCAATTATGATCATTTAATTATAATGATTTATAAGATTAATTATTTTCTTCTTTTTGTTGTATATATATAAAACTGTTAGCTTTACCTGCTATTACTGATTTGCCTAATGACATAGATTTTTTATAAGTATCATAAGCTTTATGTTTCCATTGTGCTTTTCGTGATTTACATTTTGATTTTGATGTGCGTTTTTTAGGTACAGCCATAAAATTTTTTATTAATTTTAGTATTTGATAATTATATTTAGTTTTTGAGGGAATCTCATATAACCTGATTCCCTTTATTTTAGTCTTAATTTAAGATAGTATACAAATTACTCTACATGCTACGAAATTGTTGTAAAGCTACTCTACCAATATTATATAAAGCCCAAGAAGCAGCTGCTAACACAGGCAGTAGTACAATTAAAAGTCTTATATCCATACTTTTCTTCCTTAAGTTTTTATATAATTATATTATACTTTTATCATAGTTATGACAAAGGAATTATTATGTTATAATTATACTTGATTAATACTATATTTTTATGTATCAAATTTTTTCTCTAAGAAATAAAAATTGTATTAAACTTTTTGATATCTATATATTTGCATAATAAAAATATATTTGTTTAGTGTTTTAATATAGTTATATGAGGGATTTGCCTTTTACTTTAGATCAGTTAAGGATTTTAAAAGCTATTATAAAAGAGGGTAGTTTTAAACGTGCAGCAGATAGTTTGTATGTATCTCAGCCAGCGATAAGTCTTCAAATTCAAAATTTAGAGAAACAATTGAATATACCTTTGTTTGAAAGAAGTAATAAAAAAGCGACTTTAACAGAGGCAGGTAATTTATTATTAAGATACGGTGGTAGAATTTTAGCATTATGTGAGGAAACCTGTCGGGCATTAGAAGATGTTCAAAATTTGCAAGGAGGAACTTTAGTAGTTGGTGCTAGTCAAACTACAGGAACTTATTTGATGCCTAGATTAATAGGCTTGTTTAGACAAAGATATCCACAAGTTAATGTTCAACTACAAGTACATTCCACTCGTTTAATTTCTTGGAGTGTTGCAAATGGTCAAGTTGATTTAGCTGTTATCGGTGGAGAGGTCCCAAATGAGTTAAAAGATACTTTACAGATAACTTCATATGCAGAGGATGAATTAGCTCTTATTTTACCTACTTCTCATATATTTTCTAAATTGCCAGATATTCAGAAGGAAGATTTATATAGATTAAGGTTTATTGCTTTGGATACTCAATCTACTATACGTAAAGTAATTGATAAAATTTTAATTCAGCACGATATTGATAGTAGTAGGTTTAAAATAGAAATGGAATTGAATTCTATAGAAGCTATTAAAAATGCTGTACAATCTGGATTAGGTGCTGCATTTGTGTCTGTATCTGCTATTGCAAAGGAATTAGAATTGGGTATACTTCATTGGGCTAAAATAGAGAATGTGACAATTAAGCGTATGTTGTCAATAATTATTAATCCAAATCGCTATAAATCTAAAGCAGCTGAAACGTTTAGTAAAGAAATTTTGACTTTGTTTGTTACACCTGCTGCGTGAATTATTTTGTATTAAAAATAGATACTATTGATATTTGGCGAAAAAATATAATTGGATTGAAACTCGCCTATTGCGACAAATCCAATTCTTAATTTTAACCATTGAATAAATTGTTTATCTAATGAAATTATAGCTGCGTAATCTTCTGTCAATTGTTCACGTATACGGTTAAGATTAAATGATGCTAATAGATCTGGATTAGCAATAAACCAAAAATCTATATCTTTTTTTATATCTTGATAATGGTTAGTTCTTTCCCTCAAAATTTCTTCAACTGGTTCCTCATTCATTAAAAAGTTCCTGCTTGCAATTGCAAAGTAGTATTTAGTCATATATGTGATATGAATTATTTAGATTATTCTATCGCCTTAATTATTATCTTATAAATAATTATATTGTTATATTAATATTATATCTTAAATAACATTTATATTATAAGCCTATATATTAGTAAATTATAATACATAAATTTTTTATATTTTCATTAATATATTATGAAAGATCTTACATCTTAAAATATTAATAAATTGAAACATATATGGTAAACTATTGGCCTTATAAGCAAGGCATATATCTTAATCATGAAGTAGCTTATTTGTTTGCTCATATAAGGCAAAAGTTTCATAGAAATTTGTCTAATAATACACAAGATTATCTATATATTGATATATTGAATAATGCTGTAAAGCATAAATTGTTTTCCATTGTTTTAGTTGAGTTAGAAATATTGGTTTTAGATTTAGTAGAGTTAAATATCAGTCGTCAAGGTATTCAAATATTAAAAGATAAAATCTTTTATGATTTAATCCAAAAAGTAGTAGCCCGATTTCTCATCGAACTTACTGTTAATAATTCTTCTATCATGCTAATACAGAATAAAAAGTATTATTATTTAAAAGTTACATTATTAGAATACAAGTGGCTATTAGAAAATTTATTAACATATTTAATTTTTGGTTCCATGTATATAGATAATTATATTTTCGCATTTGATCAAAAACATACGCCAGTAAAGCACGTAGAAATTTTGTTAGAAAATGTAATGATACAAATTAGTAATTTAGCTGTTTTTATGATATTAGAAAATTTAAAATCATTATCTAACATAATTGCATTTTTGAAAAAAAATAAATTATGTAATACATCTTATATTTCTATTAGATCTTTAGCTTCTTTTCGTAATAACTTATTTTGTCAAAATTTATTATACTTATATGTTATTCAACCTAAGTATATATACAGTAATCGTTATAAGGTTTGGCTAATGGGGACTAAAGGATTAGTTACAAGATATATCTATACTTATAGATTAGAAGATTTTATTCAATTGTCATATTTGCAATTGATAATAATTACTGTAATAGAGTTACAAGATTTTATAATTCCTAAGTGTGAAAAGTTTTTACTTGTTTTAGTAAAACTCATATTCTATATATTCATAAATATATTAGGAAATGGAATAATGTTTTTAGTTCGTATTATAATTTTAGGAATAGATAGTTTACCTAAATAGCTATCAAATTATATAAATAATCTAGTTTTATTAATGTTGTAATTTGATTAATATAAGTTATGAAAGATCTTAATTGTAATTCCATTATTACAGAGCAGGTTGCATCTTTAGATATGAATTGTGATAGAACACAGCAATTAAAAATGATTGAGCAAATCATACAATCAGGTAAAATTGGCCAAGAGGCTCTTTTGAATTTTCTGGTCGACAGATGTATTCTTAAAAAGAAAAATGTTGAAGTCTTAGATGGTTTAATATTTGAATTTTTGTATTTTTATAGTATTGATGATATAAAACAAAGGTTAAGTTCTTATTTTTCTTTTGGTCTTATAGAGTTAAAATCATCTTTGCAATTCAATTATCAACCTTTACAAGATTTATTGATTAATCATGATTTTCAACAAGCAGACAGGCTCACTCAATCTTATCTTTGTTCATTAGCTAATTTAGATCAAAAATATAATCGTAACTGGCTATATTTTACAGATATCTTTTCTCTTCCTCCTGAAGATTTATATATTTTGGATAAACTATGGAGAGTTTATTCTAGAGATAAATTTGGTTTTTCAATACAACGAAAGATTTGGCTATCTATTAATTGTAATTGGGAAAAACTATGGGTTAATATAGGATGGAATAAAAATGGTATTCCCTTGAGGTATCCGAGTGAATTTATATGGAATATTAATGCACCTGATGGACATTTACCATTGTTTAATCAGTTGAGAGGTGTACAAGTCATAGCGGCATTATTTAATCATAGTGTCTGGAGTGATAATGAATTAGTATAATTCTTATACTGTTTAAATTGTTTAGTTAGATTAATGAAATATTTAAATAAATAGTCTGAATCATGTGGCCCTGGGCTAGCTTCAGGATGGTATTGTACGGAAAATATGGGCTTTGTACTGTGAAATATAGCTGCTACAGTAGAGTCATTTAAATTGAGGTGGGTAATATTTATAGTCTTATCATACAAAGATTTTTGGGTTACAGCAAAACCATGGTTTTGACTTGTAACTTCTGCTTTTTGTTTAATGCCTGAGGGATGGTTTAGACCTCGATGTCCAAATTTTAATTTAAATGTTTCTGCTTCTAATGCTAGACTTATTATTTGATGTCCCATGCATATACCAAATATAGGTATATTCGTATATTTTATAATCTTCTTCACTGTGTTGATGGCATATTTTATTACTGAGGGATCGCCAGGACCGTTAGATAATAGAATACCATCTGGATTATATGATTTAATTTCTTTGTATGAACTTGTTGCGGGTAATATATGAATAGAACAACCATAGCTATACAATCTAGATAAGATATTATGCTTAACCCCGAAATCTATTAGAATTATTTTTAAACCATATCCGTATGTTCTATCTGTTTTGTATTGTAAATATGAAAAATATTTATTGGAATAGTCTTGAAATTCGTAATTTTTTTTGGTTGTAACTTTTTGAACTAAGTCACTACCCTCTATTTCAGGTATATTTTTAAATTTGAATGACAGCAAATCAGGATTTAAATACTTGCTTGAGATGCATCCATTCATAGAACCAGTCTTTCTTAAGTGTTTAGTCAATGCTCTTGTATCTATACCAAAAATGTGAGGTATTTTATTGTTTATAATATAAGTTATAAAAGATTCTTGTTGCCTCCAATTATTAGGTGAGAAACAAAGATTTTTAGCTATTATACCTTTTATGTGAATCTTATTTGATTCATTATCTTCATAGTTAATACCTGTGTTACCAATTTCTGGATAAGTAAAAGTTATTATTTGTTCTGCATAACTAGGATCTGTCATGATTTCTTGGTATCCAGTCATACCTGTATTAAATATAACTTCTCCGAAAGATATCATAGAATTGAGTAAAGTCCAACCCTTATAAATTTTACCATCTTTTAATATGAGAATTGCTGGATATAGATTATATGTCATTGATCGAATATTATAATTAGAATATATAAATATTACAGATATATTTTCTTATATAGAAGAATAGATAGCTATATTAAATAACATTAACTATCTATTGTTTTGAATTTTTTATATAGTATTTAAATTTATCAGTAAGCTAATTATATTACCATCCATTTTCTGATTTGTTCAAAACATAATTAGCAACATTTTCTATATCTTCATCTGCTAAACGTCCACCAAATGCAGGCATAGCATTTTTACCATTCTTTACTTGGTTTGTAATTGCTTCTATACTATTCATTTTGTTCTCTGCTAAAACATCACTTTTTAGTGTTTTATCCGGCATGATTGCATTGTTTCCACCTGCGTGACAAGCTGAGCAATTCGCTGAAAAAATTTGTTCTCCAGCATCTAAATCTGCTGCAACAGTTGGTTGAACATTATACGTGAAGATATTGTAAATGACAAAAAAAGTGAATAACCATCTCATAAATTATATATCCTTAGAATGATAAAGTAAATGAAATCTTAATATATATTATATTTGATTTTTTATCATCTATAGCATATATAAGATAATTTACATACAATAAATAATATTTTAATTTTTCTTTGATTTTTTAGTAGTATATTTTACCTCCTCCCCATTTTTCTGCTGCAATTTTAGGTTGAATCAAAATATGGCCAGCAATTGCAAATAAATCTTCATCTGTCAAGTTTCGCATTTTAGGGAAAATTTCTGCGCTTTTTATACTAGGATGTAATTCAGCAATAGAATTAGCGCCATCATAACTTGTCGGATCTTTCATGTATTCTATTAGGTTACGAATATTGTCTCTAACAGGTGTTGCTCCACTTAACGATTCAGGGTCTAAGCCTATATTAGGGTTGGTTTTCGTAATTCCACCATTATGACATTGAGCACATGAATTATTAAAAAGGCGCTTGCCTCTTTTAACTTGTTCTGGAGTTAATATAATAGTTTTCCCAGATTCTTCTAAAGTTACTGTTCTTGTTGCTTCATCTAATTCTATAGCATAAACTTGATTTAATAAAGTTTCAAAAACAATTATAACAGCAAATAAACTTAGCTGAATTTTAGTGTTTGATATCATAAGATTTATATTATCCTTGAATTAAGCAAATAGTTTATATATTATATATTACATAATACTTTAATTACTATCTATTAAATTTTTATTTCACCATAATTAGTAATTTTACTCTATATAATAATTTATACAGTGACCATATTATTGCTGCTAAGTTGCTTTGTGTTATTATTATACATTGTTAATTTAGTAAGTTACAAGATTTATAGTTGTTTATGATAAAAAGACAGAATTTGGTGAAGTTTGGTCTTTAATTCTATTCTTGATATGATTAGGTCTATAAATCCATGCTTGAATAAATATTCAGATGTTTGAAAATTATCTGGCAGATCTTCTTTTATTGTTTGTTCTATAACTCTTCTACCAGCAAATGCTATCAATGCATTTGGTTCCGCAATAATTAAATCTCCTAGCATAGCAAAGCTAGCTGTTACACCTCCTGTAGTTGGAGAAGTCAGAATAGGAAAGTAAGGAAGCTTCTGTTCTTTATGTTTTTGTAGAGCTGAAGAAATTTTTGCCATCTGCATTAAACTAAGCATACCTTCTTGCATTCTTGCCCCTCCGGAAGCGCATATAATAACAGCGGGCAGTTTCTTAATTGTTGCTTTTTCAATTAGTCTAGTAAGTTTTTCACCTACTACTGAACCCATACTACCGCCCATAAATCGAAAATCCATGATACCAAGAGCGATAGGTATATCAAAAACATTTCCTAAACCAGTTTGTACAGCATCAAATAAGCCTGTTTGTCTTTTCATATCTAATAATCGTTTACTATATAATTTTCTATCAGAAAAACCGAGTGGGTCTGTTGAAGTTAATAATGTGTTAATAGGTTGCCATGTATTGTTATCAATAAGTTGTGTTATTCTATCTTGACTATTAGTAGGGAAATGATACTCACACCTAGGACATGTTTTAAAGTTTTTTTCTAAAGTTTTATAGTACATAAGCAGACTACATCTACTGCATTTAATCCATAATCCTTCGGGTATTTGTAGGTTTATTTCTTTTGTATTTGTTGTTAAAGATGTATTACGTTTAATATTTAACCACTCTGATAAGGACATATAAAATAATGGACGAATTTTGATAATTAGATTAATTATTTGAATATTGAATATAATTTCTTGTATTCAATTGATAATATTATAAGAAAAAACATAATTACAGATATAATAATGATCCGTATAAATGTATTTTTCTTATTCATTACTTAAATATATTTTAAGATAAAATTGTAGATGTTTAATTTCTCAATGTTTTATCTCTTTGACTAACAAATAAGAGTGCTAGCGTGATAGGTAACACAACAATTAAAGCACCCAAGATTAAACTGTTAAAAAAACCAGATAGTGATGATGTCATTATGAATTTTCCTTCATTAATAATTTCTGAAAAATGAATTTATAAATCAAATAAATAAAATATGAAATATGTATATTTTATTATTTAATTTGAATCTTAATAGATTGTTTCTATATTGTAATATAGGTTATTCAAATAGTTAACTTTTTGTGTTTTCTATTAACATTTCCATTTAATTACAACTGTACCCCATGTTAATCCTGCACCAAAACCAGAAATTACTATAATATCTTCTTTGGTAATTCTATTGTTTCGTAATGCTTCATCGAGTGCTAACGGTATTGATGCGGCTGAAGTATTTCCATATTTGCTTAAGTTGGAGATTATTTTACATGTATCAATAGATAATCTATTGGCTACAGCATTTAAAATTCTTTTGTTAGCTTGGTGTAATAAAAGCCATGTAACGTCCTTTGTTGAAAGATGTAGAGCATTAAGGCATTTTGTAATACTAGCGGGAACTTTTGATACAGCAAATTTATATACTTCTTTGCCGTTCATTGAAATATATTGAAATTGACCTTGAAAAAGTTGGAAAGTGTTTAGAGAATATGGATTCTCTTTGTATGTAATTGATAGTTCATCAGATTGTTTTCCATCCGTATTTAGTTGAAAACCTAAAATGGCGTTATCTTCTTCAGAACATGCCTGTATTATAGCTGCACCAGCTCCATCACCAAATAGTATACAGGTTTTACGGTCTGACCAGTCAATCCATTTTGATAAAACATCTGCACCAATGATTAAAATATTTTTGTAACTACCATTTTGTATGAATTGTGCTGCTGTTACAATAGCTAGTACAAATCCTGAGCACGCTGCTGTTAGATCGAATGCAACAGCTTTTTTAGCTCCAATTTTTGCTTGTACTTTACTAGCACTACCAAAAAGATCATTAGGACTTGATGTTGCTAATATAATCAGATCTATTTCTAGTGGGTCCATCTTAATATTGTTTAATGCTTTCATTGCAGCATTGTAGGCAAGATCTACCACTGATTTATTTGCACCTGTTAATACTCGTCTTTCTTTAATACCTGTTCGAGTTACTATCCATTCATCTGACGTTTCGACGATTTGACTAATCTCTTTATTGTTTATACATAAATCTGGAACAGCAGAGCCTACAGAAATAATTCGAGCTCCTTGCATGATTGATGATTTCATGTCTTTTTCAAATTCTATTGAATTATAATAGTTGATATTTAAATATTAGAGATATTATATGTTCATTTATTAGTAATTAATATATTTATTATGTATTATGTCAATTTTGTTAAGATTATAAAATAATAAAACCCGGAAAATACCTTACGTAATTGAGCTGAATTGCTGCTACTTTCCAGTCCTGACAAGTTTAAGCTATTAATAATGTATTTTCCGAGTGTAATTAAGATTATAACATTACATAATTAAGCAGGCAACTATTAAATTATATAAACTATATTGATTAAATTTATATAACTTTAGTAAGCTTTATGACATACCTTGTATTATAAAATCAAAGTAAGGTTCTATAATAACTATTTCATTTTCTTCTAAAATTTTAATAGTTGCTTGTTTTAAACAATTTATAGCGTCAATCATACCTATTATAGGTACACCTAAAGAGTTATACATTTCTCTTACTCCAATTATACCTATTTTTTCAATAGAATTTTTATCTCCAGTCAATACACCGTATGTTACCAAACGTAAATACCATCCATAGTCTCTAAGACATAAAGATCTTTTTCTAGATCCTTCTGCATTACCTCCAGGAGCTATATATTCTGGGTGAATTTGAAAAATAGATTTACTTGCTTGTTGTATAATTTCTTTCTCTTTATCTCTTAATTTACTGCTAATACAGATGCGAATTTCTCCTGTTTTTATGTAATTTTTTATTGACTGTAATTCTCCGATACTAGGATATCTTAATTCATTATCTGCATTTAAAATGATTTGGCTAACTAAACTCATATTTATTAATATCAAATGTAAAGTGAATATTTTTACATTTATTATATCAATAGATTTTTTATTATAAAAAAAAACAAGCTTATAGAATATAAAGCTTGCCATTTTTAAAATTAATATATGGGTAATCTAGTATGGATATACGTAATTTACAATGATAATGATAATATATCAGGGAAAAAACGATTGATTTCTATTATCAGACCAGCAGTAAATGTTAACCAAATAGCACCTACTACAGGAATAGTTGACAAGTATTTTAATAAATTATCATTCATATGAATTCTTATACCTTATTTTTTATTATATATTGTTAATTTTAACGTGGCGAAATGGGAATATCTTGGTTACGTGCAATTAATTCTCCACTTGTGAGTTCTTTTATTGCTGCTAAAGGCCATGTAAAGCCTGATAAGCAGTATTTAAGTGCTAGTGGTATGTCTAAAATAATTTCTTTTTCTGTAGGTTTAGAGGTTTGTGATATATCTCGTAAGTATTTTCTTCCAACCCATCCGATCCATCCTGTAATATATATAAATATAATTCCTGGAATCATAAATTCGCCTGCATGATTCCATCTACCATCTGTGATTAAGTGTGGCAATCCGTCTGTTCCACATAAAATCCCTGACTTAGCATACTTCTCAAATCTTAATTTTGTTTTTTGTATTTGTTTTTGTAAAGCTATTGCAGGTGGAGTATTTGAATCATATTTTGCTAGCCTTGCTTCTAGTTTTTTAACACTATTGTTTAATCTTTTTGTAAATGCAGTTGATTCTCCACATTTTGTTAATCCTGCTGTATCTGCCAAGGAACTTATAGGATTAATATATGTACAAAGTACAATCATACAAAAAAGAGCAAATATTTTTTTCACAAATTATCTCCTTTCAATTTATTAATTGAATATTTTAATATGACAAAAAGTTACAAGCTAATTAAAAAGATGAAATTAGTTATATTATATAAGAATAATGGATATTATCATTTTTTTGTTTATGTAGTAACATTTTGTTGAAAGTATCAAAATTTTATATCTATATTAATTAATATGAAATTTTATTAATAGTGGTAAATCAATGGCTTTTTGGAAATTTTTTTTTAGACATCATAATTTGCTTGCTTCTAATTTAAATAATCAGCTTAAAAAACAAGATTCAATAGACAAAATTTTGTTAGTTAAACATTTAAACACTAGGGGTAAAATTATCAATGTTTATTTAAGTTTAAATAGTAATATAAATTTATATGACCTAGAAAAATTGTGTGATTCAGTTGGATGGGTACGTAGACCATTAAAAAAAGTAAAGACTGCTATAGATAACAGCTTCTTAACGGCTTCCTTATTTTATGAGCATAATAAAAGAAAATTTTTAATAGGTTTCGCAAGAGCCACATCAGATACATCATTTAATGCGACTATTTGGGATGTCGTTATACATCCTGAATTTCAAGGTCAAGGTTTAGGTAAAATTTTAATGCATCAAATAATTAAACAGTTGAGGTATGAAGATATTAGTACGATTACTTTATTTGCAGATCCACAGGTAGTAAGTTTTTATAAACATTTAGGATTTATTACTGACCCAGACGGTGTTAAAGGAATGTTCTGGTATCCACTATAAATATTATAGAATAATTTATTCTAATAATAGAATTTATTTGGGTATAAGAATTATGATTATTTTAATTGGTTAGACAATTTTGTTTAATAAATGATAAGATATAAATTGTTGCTAAACGGGATATAGCGCAGTTTGGTAGCGCGCCTGCTTTGGGAGCAGGATGTCGCAGGTTCAAGTCCTGCTATCCCGATTATTTTGATTTATTTTGTTTGTTTAAAGTAATAGATGATATATTTTTAACTTTATATATCTTCATGTTTATTTAACCTAATTAGTTTCTGATGTAGTTCACTGGCACTTTCTATATCTCCAGAAAGTTTATAAATATTGGCTAAATTTTTCAAATTTTGTCTTATTAAAGGTGCTTTATTATAAGCTTTGAGGTAATATTGTGTAGCTATTTTATAAATATTTGCACATTGATAGCATAATCCTATGCAGTTATAATATTTCACTAAAATTGTTAGTTCGCTTATTCTGATTTGCTTCATGTACAATTCTAGTATTGTAATACAATCAAGCCATTTTTTTCTATTAATATATATATTTGCTGCATATAAAATATATTTATTATCCACGTATATTATATTTTTTGTTTCTTCTATGTTTTTTAAGGATTTTAATTGATGATATATATATATAAGATTATTTGTGATTAAATAACAAATAGGTAATAAAAAACAAGTTGCTAATATAAGGTATATTTCAAACATAATTAAAAGCTTTTTATAATTCAATATTATGTATACAATATACATGTTATTTATGTATAATTCATTTTATTACTTTAAATAAAGTTATATAATAATATATTATTTTATTAATTTATAAAAATTAGTTATATGAGTAAAGGTTTTAGTAATGGAACGAATCGTAAGCGTATTAAAAAATCTGGCTTTAGGGCTCGCATGAGTCTATCCAGTGGTCGAAAAATTCTTAATTCTAGGAGAAGAAAGAAAAGAAAGAAAATAGCTTTGTAATTATAAATATCTTTTATTTATTATTCTAAGCATTTACAATCTTTGATTCCTTGATAATGTAATATATTATAAGTTGATTGTTATATTATATGTCTTTTGAAAATGATTTGAAGTTGTTATTATCTACCCAAAATATATTAATTTATATTCTTAATTCTGAAGAGGAACGTCTAGAATATAATATTAATCTTATGATTCGGCAAAATATAAAAAAAACTATATATTGCTGGAATTTTATTGATGGTTATTATAATAATCCTAACTATTTTAATATGGCCTCAAGAAACCCTCTTGAGGCTATTGAATTTATTGAGCAATTAAATTTCCCTAAATCTACAATTTTTTTGCTAAAAGATTTTAATGTTTTTATTAATGATATAAGCATTATTCGTAAAATAAGAAATGTCAGTCGTTTTCTTAAACAAGTTAATTCATCTATTATTATCTCTGCGTCGGAAATACAGATTCCAGTTTTGTTACAAGATTTTGCGACTGTTTTAGAGTTTCCTTTACCTAGTGATAGTGAAATTAATATAGAATTACATCGTTTATTTAAGGTTATGAATATTAGTTATTCTGTTTATTCTGAATATTTTTATGATTTGATACTAGCTTATAGAGGTTTTTCTATTGAAAAGATAAGAATGTCTATAGCAAAATTATTATCTTCTAACTCATCTATAAGTAATTTCATCAAGAATATCTTGGCTGAAAAGCGGCAATTAATTGAACAAACAGATATATTAGAATTTTATGCTGTAGATGATAGTTTTAAAGATATAGGTGGCTTGATGTTATTGAAAGATTGGCTAAATAAACGTTCTAAAGCTTTCTCTGCACAAGCTAAGGATTATGGTCTGATGGTTCCTAGAGGAATTTTATTAGTAGGCATACAGGGAACGGGAAAATCTTTAGTGGCCAAGGCTATATCTGGTCAATGGAAACTGCCATTGTTGAAGTTAGATATAGGAAAAATTTTTGCTGGTATTGTTGGTAAGTCAGAAGAAAGAATGCGTAATATGCTAAAAATAGCAGAGCAATCTTCTCCATGTATACTTTGGATAGATGAAATAGATAAGTGTTTCACTCGCTTGAATAATTATAATGATAGTGGTACTACGAGTCGTGTTTTAGGTACTTTATTAACATGGTTAGCTGAAAAAAACAAGCCTATTTTTGTTATTGCAACAGCTAATCAAGTCTTGTCTCTACCATCTGAGTTATTGCGAAAGGGGCGTTTCGATGAAATATTTTTTTTAGATTTACCAAATTTGGAGGAAAGAGAGAAAATATTTAAAATACATTTAATGAAGTTTAGACCTCTATCTTGGGTTAAGTACGATATAAAATCTTTAAGTAGGCTTACAGACCAATTTTCAGGTGCTGAAATTGAACAAGCTATCATAGAGGCTATGTACAATGCTTTTTATGAGAAAAGAGAATTTTCTACACAAGATATTATTAATGTGATCAGTGATTTTGTGCCTTTGGCCTTTACAGATCAAGTTAATATATCAGCTATTCAAAACTGGGCTATTTCAGGTAAAATTCGTATGGCCTCATGACTTGAGTATCAACTAAGTGTATATAAGTGTCCTATATATTAGTTGGACAAAACAAATAATGCTTTGTATATACGATGGGTATAAGTTATATTATACGTCAACATATTAATTGTATAAAATTTATTGCAATTTATATAGCAATTTTTTACAAAATCTATACTTAATATTGATTATTAAATTATTATATAAATTAGATTAAGTTGTAATTCTTGTAAATAATTTAGGAGTATATTTTATTATGATTAGTGATAGTCAAATTTTTGTTGCATTATTGTTTGCTTTAGTTTCAGCTGTTTTAGCAATTCGTTTAGGTACAGATTTATATCAATAAGTATTTATTAATATTGCTAACTTTACAAGAACTATAGATGTGATATTATATAAATGTAAATATATCGCATCTTTTGTTTATTTTGTTATTGCTTATATATTAAGCAGTATTTATGTGGGTTTTAATTTATAGTTATTTTTTGCATTAGCTGAATATATTTGTTTAATTACTATATTTGTTTGAGTTTAACATTATTATTGTGAGTATTTTAAAAGACAAAGTACGTCCCGTTTTTCCTTTTACTGCTATTGTAGGGCAAGAAGAAATGAAATTAGCATTGCTTCTAAATGTTATTGATCCTAAAATAGGTGGTGTTATGATTATGGGCGATCGCGGTACAGGTAAATCGACGACTATTAGAGCTATTGCAGACTTGTTACCTAAAATTGAAGTGGTACAAGAAGATCTATTTAATTCCCATCCTTATGATTATGATTTAATGTCCGATATAGTCAAAACTCAAGTAGAAAAGGGTGATCCTATACCTACTCGATTTATTGATGTACCGATGGTAGATCTACCTTTAGGAGCAACTGAAGATAGAGTGTGCGGCACGATAGACATTGAGAAAGCTCTAACAGAAGGAATTAAAACTTTTGAACCAGGATTGTTAGCTAAGGCTAACAGAGGTATTTTGTATGTTGATGAAGTTAATTTATTAGATGATCATTTAGTAGATATTTTATTAGATGCAGCAGCGTCTGGTTGGAATACAGTTGAGCGAGAAGGTATATCTATAAGACATCCAGCTAGATTTGTTTTAGTAGGATCTGGTAATCCTGAAGAGGGCGAGTTGAGGCCTCAGTTATTAGATCGTTTTGGTATGCATGCAGAAATTAGGACAGTTAAAGAACCATCATTGAGAGTTAAGATAGTAGAGCAAAGAAGCAAATTTGATAGTAATCCTTATGTATGTTTACAAGAATTTAAAGAGCAACAAGATAAACTCAAATCTTCGATTGTAACAGCTCAAGATAGATTGTCAAGTGTAACTATTGATTATGATTTGAGAGTTAAAATATCAGAAGTTTGTGGCGCTTTAGATGTAGACGGTTTGAGAGGGGATATAGTTACAAATAGAGCAGCAAAAGCTCTTGCAGCTTATCGTAATAGAACTAATGTTGAAATCAATGATATCAAAACTGTTATCACATTGTGCTTGAGGCATCGATTAAGGAAAGATCCTTTAGAGACTATTGATTCAGGCAATAAAGTTCAGCAAGTTGTAGAGAGTATACTAAAATAGGCTCAGTAGGATTCGAACCTACATTAGAGACTTAGAAGGTCCCTGTCCTAATCCATTAGACGATGAGCCCAATTATGATCGATAAATTTTAATGATGATGGGCGGTACTGGATTTGAACCAGTGACCACCTGCTTGTAAGGCAGGCGCTCTACCACTGAGCTAACCGCCCTTCCAAAATTACACTAATACATTTTTTGCAAAAATGCAACTAATAAGATACAATATTTTAGTAATTTCGATAAAAAATATCTATTACTTATTTAATTTTTTATTAAAACTATGCTTATTTTTTCTAATTTCAATTAAGTTATGTTGAATGATTTGAAGACTTATCTATGCTATATAATCAATAAGGTCTTTAAAGTCCAATTATTAAGCGGTATTTATATTAATATTTTGGAACAGATGAAAATAGTTGGGCCTGATTCTTTAAGTATAGTTATAATTACAGCATTTTTTATTGGCATGGTGTTTACAATACAAATTGTGAAAGAATTCTTATACATTAATGCTATAAGCTTAGTGGGTTCTATTTTAACTATTTCATTTATACGTGAACTATCTCCTGTATTAACATCTGTTATTATAGTTGGTCGTATAGGATCATATTTTACATCTGAATTAGCGACTATGAGTATAACGCAACAATTAAATGCGCTCTATATGTTAGAAGCAAATCCATTAACTTACTTAGTATTGCCAAGAGTTATGGCTTGTCTTTTGATGTTGCCATGTTTAAATATGATTTCTTTTATTACTACTCTATTTAGTAGTTCTTTTATCTGTTTTACTATATACAATATACATCCTCAGATATTCTTTCTATCTTCTTTATCATCTTTAGTTGTTCAAGATATATTTAAATCTTTATTTAAAACTTTAATATTTGGTTTCTTAATTTCTTTAATTAGTTGTTTTTGGGGTTTAACAGCTCATGGTGGTGCAAAAGGGGTTGGTCAATCAACTACTTTATCAGTTGTTACATCTCTACTTAGTATTTTCATTTTTGATTTTTTATTATCTTATATTATGTTTAATAGAATAGGGAGTTCAATTAAAGCTTTATAAAATTATTAGTTCATAATATTTATGATTTAAGTATATGTATCGTAAAATACGTCAAATATGTTCTAAATTTCAGTTAAATATTAATTTCAATCGCTTTATAGTCCTTGTTACTTTAATGATTTCTGTGGTTATGAGCAGTTTGACTTTTTGGTCTTTAACTATGTTTCAAGAAGATTCGATGATTGCAGGCAGGCGTTTTTGTAAAGATTTAGGTCTTTTATTAGCTTCTAATATTATAGATTCAACTAATCTTAATAATCAAAAAGATATAGCTTATTTTTTAGAAAAGATTTATTTAAGTACATCTAGTATTAGATATATTTTGTTTTTTGATCAATATGGTAATTTATTATTGGGATTACCCATATATAACACAAAGGTTCAAAATATATTACAGTTGCATCAAAGTTTATTACAGCTAGAAAATAAAGAATTTTTATTTAATATACCTTTAATTAATTCAAATAAACTATTAAATCATGACATTATTGATATTCTTATTCCTTTAACGAAATCAGGAAATACTGTAGGAAGTTTAGATTTAGGTATAGATCTAAATACAAAACTTTCTCCATCTAGATTAATAAGAGATTTAAGCGTTTTTGTTTTTGTATTAGTTTGGTTAATGTTGTTTATAGGAGTTGCATTTAATGCATTAGTAATGGTAGTACCTCAAAAGCAACTCTTATTAGGGATTCAAAATATTGCTTTAGGTAATTTTTATCAAAGATTAAATTTACCTACTAATGGTGAATTGGGCGTCTTATTTACAAGCTTTAATGAGATGGCTGAAAGATTACAGTCTTATGAAAAGAAAAATGTGGATAAGATCATATCAGAAAAAAATAAATTAGAGACGATTGTGTCTATAATAGCAGATGGTACTATTTTAGTTGATGCTGAACTTAGAATATTATTTGTGAATAAAACAGCACAAGAGATTTTTGACTGGTTTAATATTGATTTAACGGGAGCCTCTATTTGTAATTATTTACCTATTCATGTTAATGAAGCTCTTTTACCTATATTGAATCAATTGGTTGAGTCAAGTTATATAAGTACAAATAAATCACAAACAGAAGAAGTTTATATTAATTTGGATTATAATTCAAAAAGAATTTGTCGTTTTCTATTAACAACTCTATTGGACAGAATATTAAAGGTTTTAACTGGTGTTGTTATAATCATACAAGATATAAGTAAGGAAGCGAAATTAAATGAAGCTAAGAATCAGTTTATAGGTAATATATCACATGAATTGAGAACACCTCTATGCAATATAGGTTCATTTCTTGAGACATTGATTGACTATAATGATACATTAGACGAAAAAGAGAAAATCAACTTTTTAATTATTGCTAATAATGAAACTAAGCGCCTATCATCACTAGTTAATGATATTTTAGATCTATCTGTTTTAGAATCTGAGTATGATTATAAATTAGATTATATAGATTTAGCTCAAACTTTGCATAATGTTGTTAATACTTCTAAAATTGTAGCCAATAAGAATAATATTCAATTGATAATTGAATTAGATCAAGATGTGAATTATGTTTTAGCACATGAAAGTTCTATTTTGCAAGTAATATCTAATCTATTAAATAATGCTTTGAAATTCTCTCCTTGTAATAGCAAAATTGTTATAAGAGTTTATAAAGTAATATATTCTCATGACTATTGTTTAGATGCAGATCTTCAAAACGTAGTTAGGATTGAAATTATTGATGAGGGAATTGGGATTGCTGAAGAAGATCAAAAAGCTATTTTTGATAGATTTGTAAGGATAGAAAATAATGTTCATACTTTAGAAGGAACTGGTTTAGGCTTATCTATAGTTAAAAATATATTACATAAATATAATATTAATGTAGTTGTTCAAAGTCAATTAAATGTTGGCACTAGCATTTGGTTTAATTTAAAATATATACGCTAGAACATATATAATAATTTTATTCAATGAATGTGTAATCTTTTGTTTGGATTTATTTCTTGAGCTAGTATAATATATATATATTTATAACAATGAAAATATAAATTGTATTATAAAATTGGATGGTATATCTATTATTTTTATTAGTGTTTGCTTTCTAATTTAACTTAAATTAATAAATTATAATATTATATTTATCTAATTATATTATTAATACTACTGTTTATTTTATATTATTCTAGTTTCTGTATTCTTATTGATAGGAGGTATTGATTATGTCAGGAGGATCAACTGGAGAACGTCCTTTTTCTGATATTATTACTAGCATACGTTATTGGGTTATCCATAGTATAACTATACCGTCACTTTTTGTTGCTGGTTGGTTATTTGTTAGTACTGGTTTGGCGTATGATGTTTTTGGTACTCCAAGACCAAATGAGTATTTTACTCAAGATCGTCAACAAGTTCCATTAGTTAACGATCGTTTTAGTGCTAAACAAGAATTGGAAGATTTAACTAAAGGTATTTAATTGCAATATAAGGAGTTAAGATAATTATATGACACGAGGTAATTCAAATCAGCCAATATCGTATCCGATTTTTACTTTTAGATGGTTGGCTATTCATGGAATAGCTATACCAACAGTCTTTTTTTTAGGTGCGATTACATCTATGCAATTTATTCAACGGTAAAAGTAGGAGATATAATATGAGTGGTCCTAATCCAAATAAAGAGCCTGTAGAATTAAATCGTACATCTCTGTTTTGGGGATTGTTATTGATTTTTGTGCTTGCAGTGTTATTTTCAAGTTACTTTTTTAATTAATCAATATGTTTGTATAGTTAATTTTTATTATAATTAGGGGTAGAAAAATGGCAGGTACAGGTAGGGTGCCTTTGTGGTTAGTTGCTACAGTGGGTGGTATTGCAGTAATTACTGTTCTAGGAATCTTTATTTACGGTTCTTATTCTGGTATTGGTTCTTCATTGTAAGTATGTAATATTTCTATATTGATTATAGAGTTTTTAAATTGTTAATATAGTGAAGCCACCTTTAAATTTTAATATAAAGGTGGCTTGTAAATTTGTGACTTCTGTTTAGCTATATATCTAAGATATGTTTTCTTGTTCGATATATAGAAATAGTAAAGCCATGCTTATACCAGGAAAGATAATTCCTACTAAAGGTACTAAGATAGATGGTAAATAAGATGCTGTCATATGAATATAATAATAGAAAAATTATAAATTATTTTAATTGTTCATGTAAACAATAATATTGTTATTAGTTTAATCATACTAGATTTGCTTTACTTTACAGTACAAATATTGCAAAATTTAATATTTAGAAAATAATATTATTGTAATAAGTTGCTATAATTATAATATGATAAAGATGTATAAATCATTATAGACATATAAGTATTATTTGTAAAAAACATGGATACTAAATTTTTTCCTGATAGTCTAGAAGCTATGCGCAAGTTTTCAGAAGCATACGCCAAAAGGACAGGTACGTTTTTTTGTTCGGATATTAGTGTAACAGCTGTAGTTATAGAGGGTTTAGCTCGACATAAGGACTCTTACGGTTCTCCTTTATGTCCCTGTCGACATTATGAAGATAAATCTAAAGAGGTTTTAAGTTCATATTGGAATTGTCCATGCGTACCTATGAGAGAGAGAAAAGAGTGTCATTGCATGCTATTTTTGTCTCCAGATAGTGAATTTGCTGGAGCTAATCAAGAAATTAATAATAATGTTTTATTAGATTATATAGGTTAGTTTACGAATTGTCAGTTTGCATGCAGACTAAGTTTATAGTTTGTCTGCATATTATCACATCAATATTTCTCTTATATTAACAAGGTATTTTTATAAGTTACCTTTCCGTAATGACAATAGAATAATTACAGCTGGCCCTACTAATACAATAATAGCTAGTGAACTTAGTTGGCCAATAACTTGCCAATTAATCATAATCTGCTTATCCTTTAAATTGATATACTATATGTTATACTTATTATACTATTTTTTCATAAGAATTATATTACTTAATAAATAAATATCATTAAAGTTTTTGATAGTTATTCTGAATAGATAAATTTATTTAATATGATTAAGCTTATAAATACATTATAATTATTGAATATAAATCCAATTTTTATATATATTAATATTTAATTGTTCCCATATTATGTTTACTTTTCTTTGGTGTGTTACGTACATATATTCTATTAATTTGTTGAAGATCTTATGATTTAAGTATTTATTAAAATTATAGTAAAAAAATAAGTAAAATATCCTTCTCTTTAAAGCTAGATGTTGGTCTTTTATAATTTTATAATTAATTGCTATATAGTATGAATGTCGACTGGTAACATATAATTTTATAGCATTTTGTTTAATATATTCATTTTCTATAGATGATAAATTTAAGAAATTGATGATATTATATTCTACTTTAGGACAAAAATATGATTTTAAATAAGGTAATAATTCATATCTTATACGATTTCTATAATTTGAGTAATAAAAATTTGTTTTGTCAGACCATATAGGCAGATTAAATTTGTGGCAAAACCATAGTATATCTTCTTTATTCATTTTCATTAGAGGTCTAATAATTTGTATATAATTTTTTATTTGTCTTATCAATGGTAAGCTACTTAACCCTTCTGACCCTGTACCTCTGATTAAATTTAATAAAAATGTTTCTAATTGATCTGTTTGATTATGACCTGTAAAGATAATTTTTATTTCATTTTTTATAGCATGTTGAATTATAATTTGGTATCTTATTTTTCTTATAGTTGATTCTGACATATGTATTTTATTTATTTGGTACACATATGTATTATTATTTGTTATGTTAGTATAATTAAGTAAATGTTTAATATTTTTTTGTGAATCATCTCTCCATTGGTGATCAACATAAATATATTCTATATTATGAAAATAGTGGTAGATATTATTAAAGTCTTCTACTAATTTGATTAAGCATAAAGAATCTTTTCCACCAGATAAAGCAATTAAGATCGATGTAGGTTTGCTTAATTTTTGACATTTTAGTATAATGCTTATGAATTTATCATGCAAGTAAGTCCCGCTCATTAAAGTATACCTTATTAAATGATATAACTGATTATAAAAACTTGCTATTATAGCAATACTGTGTTATTTATTTGATATATAGCTTCGAGGGTTGCTAACTCAATGGTAGAGTACTCGGCTTTTAACCGATTAGTTCCGGGTTCGAATCCCGGGCAACCCAATTTTTTAATTTTAATCTTTCTTAAATCAGAATATGAATGTAATAACAAATTGTCTGCGTGATAAAAGTCCTTCTTGTGCTTTAGTTCCATTTATTACAGCAGGTTATCCAAATATTAGTATATGTATACAAGCTTTAAAAGTTTTAGATGAAAAGGGAGCAGATATTATTGAATTAGGTGTACCTTATTCTGATGCTTTAGCAGACGGTCCAATTATTCAAGAAGCATCTGAGATTGCTTTACAGCAGGGAATATATATTGAGCAAGTATTATACATCTTACAAACAGTAATACCTGATGTAAATGCTCCTATAATTATATTTACTTATTATAATCCTATTCTGGCTAGAGGGGTTGATAAGTTTATTCGCGAAATTTCTTCATCTGGTGCGAAAGGATTAATTATTCCAGATTTGCCATTGGAAGAAGTAGATTATATAATAGAATTGTGCGATTTTTATGGTATAGAGTTAATATTATTTATTGCTCCAACTAGTTCAGAATCTAGAATTCAGTCAATATTATCTAAATCACCTGGATGTATTTATTTAGTTAGTAGCTATGGAGTTACAGGTTTCAGAGATAATATTAATTCGAAAATCAAGCATTTAGCTGATAGTATTAAAAGCAAAACAAATAAGTTGATAATGTTGGGTTTTGGTATTAATACTACTGATCAAGTAGCACAAATTGTGAATTGGAATATAGATGGTATAGTTGTTGGTAGCGCTATGATTAATCGAATGATGGGTAAATTACCACAAGAAACACTAGATTCATTAGGAAGATTTTGCCAGCAATTGAAGTTTTGTATAAATACAGAAAATACAAAAAAATAATATATTTTAATATATATTTCTTAATTTGCTTGTCTACGATTTCGTATCAATACCCCCAGGGGAATTCGAATCCCCGTTACCTCCGTGAAAGGGAGATGTCCTAGGCCTCTAGACGATGGGGGCTTTATTAATTTATCTATAGGTAACGTATAGTGGTATTCTTTTTCCTATGACCATAGATTAATAAATTTCATGAGTTATGTCAAGTTTTGAAGTTAAAAGAAGAGTATAATAATTTTTTAATTATTTATATTTATAATTAAGCGTGAGCGCATAGTTAAGTATGTAACAGTTTGCCGTATGTATGTGACCATATTAATAAATAAGGAAAAGGCTTCATTCTTATATTCTATTAAGGGGTCTTGTTGACCATAGCTTCTCCATCCAATAGATTCTCTTAGTATAGCCATCTTGTCTAAGTGATCTTGCCATGCTTTATCTATTTGTTGTAATAAGTAATATTTTTCTAGTTTTCTAATTAATCCAGGTCTTAATTGCTCTATATAACTTTCTCTAAGATCGTAACTAATACGTAATTGTTCATATAAGAATTCTTTAACTTGTTTGTAATTCATACTATTCCAGGTATTGAAGTTGAAATTTTCAGTTAAGTTCAGTAATTTATATGTTTTTTTTATAATCTGTTTTTTGTTTTGTATATTATCTTCTTGATAAAATGTAATTAATATTTCTTCTATAGTGCTTTCAGCGTATTCTATTATACAATCCCTAGTAAAGTTAGATTCTAATATTCTTTTTCTTTCTGCGTATATTGCTTGTCTTTGGTTATTTATTACTTCATCATATTGAAACAGTTGTTTTCTTATATCATAAAAATAAGATTCTACTTTTTTTTGTGCAGAATCTAAGCTTTTGTTTAAGATAATAGATTCTATAGGAGTATCGTCATTAATATTTAAGTTCTCCATCAGTTGAGATATTTTATCTCCACCAAAAATTCTCAGAAGATTATCTTGTAAGCTTAGAAAAAAACGTGATGCACCTATGTCTCCTTGTCTGCCTGCTCTCCCTCTGAGTTGATTATCTATTCTTCTTGATTCATGTCTTTCTGTTCCGATTACATATAATCCTCCCAATTTTAAAACTTCTTGTTTTTCCTGATAACAAATCTCGTTATATTCATTTAGTATATTTAAATAAAGTGTTTGTAAATTTTTTTCTTCACCGTTTGTTATATGTTTATTATTAATTACTTTCTCTATATAATTATCTACTTTTTTTATATCTATATTTGTATCTTTATAAATATCTAATTTTTGTATATTCAGTATATAATTATTAATTATAGTATGAATTTTATTTTCGATTGTATTGAGTGTGTATTTTACTGTTAATCCTAGCTTATTTTGTAAATACTGGGTTAAAACAAGTTTTGATAAAGCTTCTGGGTTTCCGCCTAAGATAATATCTGTTCCTCTACCAGCCATATTTGTAGATATAGTTATATTTTTTTTTCTTCCTGCTTGTGTAATAATTTCTGCTTCTCGTGCGACATTTTCGGGTTTTGCATTGAGTAAGTTAAAAGGTATTTTTAATGTTGTTAATATTTTTGCTAGTAATTCAGATTTTTCTACATTGGTTGTACCGATAAGTGTTGGTCGACCTATGTGATACATATCAAAACATTCATTTGCTATGGATTGCCATTTCTTGTATTCTGTTTTATAGACTAAGTCTGGTAAATCTTGTCTTCTGCATGGCTTATTTGTAGGTACTTCTACAACTTCTAGATTGTATATTTTATCTAATTCAGTTTCTTCTGTTTTAGCTGTACCAGTCATGCCAGATAACTTTTTATATAATAAAAATAAATTTTGATATGTAATTGACGCAAGAGTTCTATTTTCTTGTTGAATGGGAATATTTTCTTTTGACTCGATTGCTTGATGTAGTCCATCACTCCATCTTCTGCCTTGCATAATTCTGCCCGTGAATTCGTCAACAATGATAATTTCATTATTTTTAACAATGTAATGTTGATTTTTTAAAAATAGTTCTTTCGCTTTTAAAGCGTTCAATATATATTGTATCCAGGAATTATTGATATTATAAAGATTGTCAATATTCAAAATATTTTCGCACGTATTAATACCTTCTTCTGTTAGAGTAATATTTTTTGTTTTTTCATCTATTTGGTAATCTACATGGTGATTAAGTAAATTAGCTATAGAGGTGCATTTTTCATATTTATTTCCTTCTATATCAAAAGGACCAGATATAATGAGTGGTGTTCTTGCTTCGTCTATTAATATAGAATCTACTTCATCAATAATAGCAAAATTAAAATCCCTTTGGACTATTTGATTGATATCTATTGCCATATTATCTCTAAGATAATCGAATCCTAATTCACTATTTGTGATGTATGTAATATCACAATTATATGCTTTTTGTTTTTCTTCATAACTCATCGAATGTGTTACTAATCCTACTTTCAGATCTAGGTATGAACAGATTTTTTGAGCTAGTTCTGAATCTCGTTTGGCTAAATATTCGTTTACTGTAATTATGTGTACACCTTGGTCAGTTAAAGCATTGAGGTAAGCTGTAGTAATAGCAACAATAGTTTTTCCTTCTCCTGTTTTCATTTCTGCTATTTTTCCTTGATGCAATACAATACTGCCGATTAATTGTACATCAAATAAAGTCATGTTTGTAGATCTTTTAATAGCTTCTTTAACGGTTGCAAGAGATTCTGGTAATATTTGTCTTAAATCATAGTTTTGATGCAATTTTTTTTTCAGTTTTGTGGTTTGTTGTTGCAGTTTTAGATTTGAGTAATTCTGTAATATATAACTTATTTGGTTAATTTTATTAATTGTATTTTGAAATTTATTTAACTTATTCTTTTTTAAAAAATTTAGCATGTTAATAATTGAAATTAGAAAAATGATATTATATAAGGAGAAAAAAATTCTTGTATGGTTGTGATAGGTTGGCATTCATGATATATAGTATATTTTCTACCCCAAATAGGTTCTGTACTATTAAATATATTTTCTAAGTATACAGAATATACATAGTATATTTCATGTATGTCTTTATGAATATCTATTTTATGTTTTATTAAGGATTTTCCTATAGGTTGATTACTTTTTAAAGTTTTGTATATTTTATTATTTATTTGTAATATCCAATTAGATTGAGCAAATGCGAGATTTCTTTTTGAGGTATCTTGTAAATAAACTTTTCTTATTTTCATTTTTGATGTTATATATTGCCGTTTAATATATGTTGGGCAAGTTATAATTTGTTGTCCTGTTAATGAGTTTAAATTTTGAGTAAATGATCCATCACTCATAAGTATAAATTTCCATTCAGGAGGGATTAAATGATAGGTTTGCTTATTAAATGAGTCTAAATTATCTAGTGGTAGATTGATAATATAATTAAATGAATTAGATAAGTTCATATGTATTTTGTTAATGCAATTTTAAAAATGATAATTTTTTTATTACATGTTTATAAAAGTTTATAAAAAATTAATTATGTGTGATTATTTGTTCTATTGTTAATAGCGATTTACCATTCATCTCAGTAGGAATATCTAAATTAAATAACTCTAAAAGAGTTGGCGCAATATCTGCTAAATTGCCGTTATCTCTTAAATTATTTTTATCTATATTAGATTGATTAGATGGCTCTGCTAATATAAATGGAACAGGATTAGTACTATGAGATGTACATGGTTGATTAGATTCATCTAGCATATGATCTGCGTTACCATGATCTGCTGTGATTATGAGTGTATAGTTCATACGTTGAGATGTTGTCCAAATTTTGTTAATACATTTATCAATTGTATTAATAGCTTGTACAGTGGCTGCTAAATCACCTGTATGCCCTACCATATCTGGGTTAGCATAGTTTATGACAATTAATGCATATATATTTTTATTTATAGCATTAATTGCACTTGTAGTTAATTCTTCAGCTGACATTTCAGGTGATAAGTCATAAGTTTCAACTTGTGGGCTCGGTATCAGTTGTCTATCTTCACCTGGGAAAGGTTCTTCAATACCACCATTAAAAAAATAAGTAACATGTGCATATTTTTCTGTTTCAGCTAATCTTAATTGTTTTAAACCATGGTTAGAAATGATTTGTCCAATGAAGTTTATATTTTTTTGTGGAGGAAATACTGTTTTTATATTTAAACTAGGATCATATTGTGTCAGTGTAGCAATTTTTAAATTTTTAAATTTTTTTATATTAAATCCTTTAAATGTGGATTTAGTAAACGAATGTAGTAATTGACGCATTCTATCTGGCCGAAAATTAAAAAATATAATACCATCATTATTTTCAATGTTTCCTTTGTATAATCTAGTAGGAGGTATGAATTCATCTGATATATTGTTATTATAATATTCATGTATTTTTAATACAGCATCTGTTGTATGTTTTGTGTATTCCAAATTATTATCAAGTAATACTTTATAAATTTTTTCTGTTCTGGACCAACGGCAGTCCCTATCCATACTGTAATATCTTCCACTTAATGTGCAAATGTTTATATTATGTAATTCTTTAATGTATTTGCAAATTTGTTCAATGAATATTTTTGCTTTATATTGTGAAGTATCTCGACCATCTGTAATAGCATGTATGCAAACTTCAATATTATATTCTTTAACTATATCAAGTAGCGCAAATAAATGTGTGATATGAGAATGTACTCCTCCATTTGAGCAAAGTCCAATTAAGTGTAGTTTTGTATTATTGTTTTTGATTTGTTTGCAGATATTTTTAATAGTTTCATTATTAAAGAATGACTTATCTTCAATAGATTTGCCGATACGCACTAAATCTTGGTTAATAATTCTACCAGCTCCAATAGTTGTATGTCCTACTTCTGAGTTACCCATTTGTCCCTTAGGTAATCCTACATCTTTTCCTGAAGCATTTAATAAAGTATGCGGGTAATTTGACCACAATTTATCTATTGTAGGTGTGTTTGCTAGTTGAATGGCATTTCCTTTTGTCGTTTCTGAGTATCCCCAACCGTCAAGAATAGTTAAAATAATAGGTTTCATAGTATAAAATAAGAATGAAAATTTATAGAAATACTTTCTATTGAAAACAAAAATATTTTAATTATATTTATTAAGTAAATTTAAATCTATATTATCAATAATATACATCTTCTTAACTATAATATATACTATTTTGATTTGAGTATTTTAATATAAAAAATTAAATTTTATACAAATAATATGCATACATAATTATATATGCATATTCTTCTGCTTTTAATAGCGATTTTTATTAAATTATAAATATATTTAACTTAGTGCATTAATAGCATAGTCTAAATATGTATTTGCTTCATTGGCAGCTTGTCCTGAAAGACCATGACTATTTTTTATATATTGTAATGCCTCTATAAACCAGCTTGGTGATAGTTCAAAACTACGGTTAATTTCTTCTAATCCTGCTATTAGATATTCATCCATAGGTCCAGTTGCTCCTACAACAAGACAGTATGTTGTCATTCTTAAGTAGTATCCTATATCACGTGCACATTTTGCTTTTCCTATTGCACTAGATGCATAAGTTGGTCCTGGCATCTGAGTAGTAAATGGAAATTTTGTATAAACAGATTGAGCAGCTCCTGTAATTAATCTTTGGGCATTACTTGTCAATGATCTTGCTGCTTCTAAGCTAGATGCTGCTCTTTGGTAACGTCCATTAATTGACTGTAATTCGCCATTGCTTAAGAATCTACCTTGGCTATCTGCTGATGCAACTGCTTCTGTTATAGGTGTTTTCATAGTTTTGATTTCCTTGTTTTATTTAATCATTCTGAGTTTAATTATAGAATTTATTTATTATCATAAAGTTTTATACGACTGCAACAGCTGCTCTATCAAAGTATACTGCTAATTCAGCTATTAAAGAGCTGCAATCTCCTGTAGTTATTCCATTTGAATCATTTGCCACACTTACTGACGCTTCTTTCATTTTTTGTATAGCAACAGCAACCGATGTTCCAGGAGTTCCTAAAGCCTGGTATGTTTCTCGTAAACCATTTAAACATCTATCATCTAATACGCTTGAATCGCCTGCAGTCATGGCGTAACTAACATATCTTAAAACAATTTCCATATCTCTTAAACAAGCTGCCATTCTACGACTAGTATATGCATTGCCTCCAGGTTGTACAAGTTGTGGTTGTTCTGCAAATAAAGCGCGCGCAGAATTTGTTACAATAGAAGAAGCATTTGAATTGATTCTATTCACAATATCAAGTCTTTTATTACCTTCGGTGACCATGTTTGCTAGAGCATCTAATTGTGTATTGCTTAAAAATTCTCCTCTAGCGTCAGCTTGCGCTACAATTTTAGCAAATGCGTCTAACATATTAATATTCTCCTTGGACTAAAAATATTTGTAATAATTTAATAATAAAGAACTAATCCGAGATTTGTTATAGATAATAATATCTAAGTTTTAATTTATATTGATCAGCACTTATTAAGTTATTATACTAATATATATTCATTTTTCTTTTACAAAATATTACAACTATATTCTATCTGTAATAATTAATGAATTTAATCACTTATAATTTCTGGCTGTTTTATTTCATCTACCATTTCTAATATAGAGCGAATAATAGGTTTAGTATTAGGGTCATCTATAATATCTAGGTCTTCATATTTCTTTCTTTTAGCGCGATTTGCTATTTGAATGGTTATTTTATAACGATTACTAGATATGTTTAACAATTCTTCTGTTCTATATATCACTTCATGTAGTTTTATTTGATTATACATATTAATAAATAAGTTGTTTAAAGATTATAATTTAGTCTTATATATGCATCTTTTATTTTAATATATGTAATACTATACCAATAGTCATATTTTATTTGTAATGAAATACAATAAAAATTTTTTATTTCTACTGTATTGTTAATAAGAGTTTAGATATTCTTAATTTTTTATATCTATATAACTGTTAAAAATATCAATCCAGTTTTAATAATATATGAATAATATATAATCTTAAAGTAAAACAAAAAATAAGAATTACATATGCAAGCATCAAAATATTATAACTATCAATTGAATAACTTATATAAATATCCTTTTATGTTTTCTGAAAGGGATGCCTGTGGTGTTGGTTTTATAACTCGTATTGAACATGCGCCATCTCATAATATTGTTAAACAAGCTTTGAACTCATTGAACTGTATGGAGCATAGAGGTGGTTGTAGTGCTGATCGAGTTTCTGGAGATGGAGCTGGAATTATGACTCAAATTCCATGGAAAATGTTGTCAGATTATGTAACAGATCAGAAAATTAGTCAAATTGGTGTTGCTATGCTGTTTATGCCAAAAGATAAAATGGAATCCATCCAAAATATAATAGAATGGGTTATTGGCTTAAATGGTCTTGATTTTTTAAAATGGCGTATTGTTCCTGTTGATGAAAGTGTATTAGGTATTCAAGCTAAAGCTAATCAACCTTTAGTGATGCAATTTTTTGTACATTCTAAAAATTTGTTTGGTGATACATTGGAAAAGTCTTTATTTATTATAAGAAAAAAAATAGAAAAATTAATTTCCCAGTCTCATTTAAATCTTAATAAACAGTTTTATTTTTGTTCTTTTTCTTCTCGTATTATTGTTTATAAAGGAATGGTTCAGTCTGAAGTTTTATCTAAATATTATCTGGATTTATGCAACATTAATTATGAAAGTAATTTTGCAATGTATCATAGAAGGTTTAGTACTAACACAATGCCTAAGTGGCCTTTAGCTCAGCCGATGAGATTTATGGCACATAATGGAGAAATTAATACTCTATTAGGTAATTTGAATTGGATGCAATCAAAAGAATCGCTATTTCAACAAAGTTACGTTTCAGAAGATTTTGATTCTTTAAGACCTATTACTAATTTTAATAATAGTGATTCAGCAAATTTAGATGCTGTATTAGAATTATTAATACAATCAGGTAAAAGTCCTCAAGAATCTTTAATGATTTTAATTCCAGAAGCTTATAAAAATCAACCAGCTTTAGAAAACTTTCCAGAAATTGTAGATTTTTATGAATACCATAACAGTCTTCAAGAGCCATGGGATGGACCTGCTTTAGTTGTTTTTAGTGATGGTAAGATTGTTGGAGCAACTTTAGATAGAAATGGATTACGGCCTGCACGCTATCTTATTACTAATAATGGTTTTATTAGTTTGTCTTCAGAAGTTGGTGTTTTAGATAAAAATTTAGGTGAAATTACTCATAAAGGTAGGTTAGGTCCAGGCCAGATGATATGTGTTGATATGGTTAACAATTTAATTTTAGATAATTGGACTGTTAAACAATCTGTTGCTAATAAATTTCCTTATAAAAAATGGCTTAATACATACCAAAAATATCTACGGCCAGAAAATTATATACAAGATTCTATGCTTGACTTTTCTACAATGATGCGTTTACATACAGCATTTGGTTATACCAATGAAGATGTAGAATTAGTGATAGAGCATATGGCAAGTTCAGCTAAGGAACCTACTTTTTGCATGGGTGATGATATTCCTTTAGCTATACTATCAGAAAAACCTCATTTACTATACGATTTTTTTAAACAACGTTTTGCTCAAGTAACTAATCCGGCTATTGATCCTTTAAGAGAAAGTTTAGTTATGTCATTAACAACTTATTTAGGATCTAAGGGCAATTTTTTAGAACCTAATGATTATATGGCTAAATCTATAAAATTAGATTCTCCTATTTTAAATGAAATTGAAATTAAGCAATTAAGTCAGTATGGTTTAGCTGTTTCTGTGATTAGTACCTTTTTTATTCAAGATTCTGATAATATTAATTTCATTAATAGAATTACAGAGATCTGTGAAAAAACGGTTGAATCAATATCTCAAGGTTCTGAGATTATTATATTAAGTGACCGTCTAGATGTAATAGAAGACAGAAAAGCGTTTTTACCACCATTGTTAATAGTTGGTGCTGTTCATCATTATTTAATATCTCAGAATCTAAGACATAAGGTATCGATAATTATTGAGACTGCTCAATGCTGGAGCACTCATCATTTTGCTTGCCTTATAGGTTATGGAGCAAGTGCTATATGTCCATATATGGCATTTTTGACAGTTCGACAGTGGTGGCATAATCCAAGAACCCAAAAATTAATGTCTATCGATAAACTTTCTAAAATTACTCTAACAGAAGCACAACATAATTATCGTTGTGCTATTGAAACAGGTTTATTGAAAATTTTATCTAAAATGGGAATTTCTTTATTATCTAGCTATCATGGGGCTCAAATTTTTGAGATATTGGGTTTAGGTAAAGATATAGTAAATTTAGCTTTTAAAGGTACAACTTCATCTTTGGATGGTATTACATTAAAAGAATTAGCTGCAAGTACGGTTGATTCTTATAAGAATATAATAAATTTGAAGAAATCTAAAAAGTTGCCTAATCTAGGATATGTACAATATAGACCAAGTGCTGAGTACCATGTAAATAATCCAGAAATGTCTAAAACATTACATAAAGCGGTTCGTAATCAAGATATTAATCTTTATAATAAGTACAAGAATTTGTTGCAAGATCGTACACCTACTAATTTAAGAGATTTATTAGACTTTGTAGGTAATAAAAATTCAATAGTGATTCATGAAGTAGAATCAATTGAGTCTATTGTCAAAAGATTTTGTACAGGTGGAATGTCTTTGGGAGCATTGTCTCGTGAAACTCATGAAACATTAGCTATAGCTATGAATAGACTTGGAGGAAAGTCTAATTCTGGTGAAGGTGGAGAGGATCATAATCGTTTTTATCCTATAGTAGATATAGATTCTTCAGGTGTTTCTAAGAATTTTTCTCATTTAAAAGGCCTAAAAAATAATGATATTGCTAGTTCGGCTATTAAACAAATTGCATCTGGACGCTTTGGTGTTACACCTGAATATTTGATGAGTGCTAAACAGTTAGAAATTAAGATTGCTCAAGGGGCAAAACCAGGAGAGGGGGGACAGCTACCAGGTAAAAAAGTCAGCCCTTATATTGCTAAATTACGTAATTGTAAACCTGGTGTTACTTTGATTTCTCCTCCTCCTCATCATGATATTTATTCTATTGAAGATTTAGCACAGCTTATTTTTGATTTACATCAAATTAACCCAAAGGCACAAGTGTCTGTTAAATTAGTAGCAGAAATAGGAATTGGGACTATAGCTGCAGGTGTTGCGAAAGCTAATGCTGATATTATTCAAATTTCTGGGCATGATGGTGGAACAGGTGCATCTCCTTTAAGTTCAATTAAGCATGCTGGATCTCCTTGGGAATTAGGATTATCAGAAGTTCATAATACTTTAGTGGATAATCAATTAAGGGATAGAGTGATTTTAAGAGTAGATGGTGGTTTAAGAACAGGTAAAGATATAGTTTTGGCTGCTTTAATGGGTGCAGAAGAATTTGGTTTTGGAACAGTTGCTATGATAGCTACGGGTTGTGTTATGGCTCGTATATGTCATACAAATAATTGTCCTGTAGGTGTAGCAACCCAGAGAGAAGATTTACGTAAACGTTATCCAGGTATACCCGCTGATTTAGTTAATTTTTTTATTTATATAGCTCAAGAAGTTAGAGATATTTTATCTGATTTAGGTTACTCATCTTTATCAGAGATTATAGGGCATACTGAGCTAATTCAATATAAATATAGAGGCTTACACAAGACAAATTATTTAAGTTTAGCTCCATTATTGAATTCTCCTGCATATAATTACAATCTTTGTTCACATACGTCTACACATGATAATGGTAATGTATTAGATGATGCTTTATTACTTGATACATCTGTATTGCAAGCTATTGAAAGGCAGGAAGATATAATTAAAAAAGTTAATATTGTAAATACGGATAGAACTGTAGGTGCAAGAATATCTGGTTTTATAGCTAAAAAATATGGTAATAATGGTTTTAAAGGTAATCTACAATTAGATTTTAGAGGTATAGCAGGGCAAAGTTTTGGTGCTTTTATTCTAAAAGGTATGCATTTAAGTTTGATTGGTGAAGCGAATGATTATGTAGGTAAAGGTATGAATGGAGGAGAAATAATTATTGTTCCAGAAGTTACTACACCACTCGATCAAATGCAGCCAGTTATTATTGGCAATACATGTTTATATGGAGCTACAGGAGGTTATTTATTCATTACTGGTCAAGCTGGTGAAAGATTTGCTGTCAGGAATTCATTAGCTCAAGCTGTAATTGAAGGGGTTGGTGACCATGCTTGTGAATATATGACGGGAGGTATAGTAATTGTATTGGGATCAGCTGGAAGAAATATTGGTGCTGGTATGACTGGTGGTTTAGCTTATTTTTTGGACGAAAATAATGATTTAGTATCGAAGATTAATAGTCAAATTGTTAAATATCAGAGAATTGCAACTTATGAAGGTGAAAAACAATTGAAAAATTTTATAGAGCTTTATGAAATAAAGACTAAAAGTTTAAAGGCTAAACATATTTTGCAAAATTGGTCAAAGTTTTTACCTATGTTTTGGCAAATTTTTCCACCTTCAGAGGCTCATACAGCTTTAACTGATATTTCTTATTCATCTTATAATGCAATCATAAATGAAATTAAATAATTTTAAATTTCGATACTCAGTTAATGTAGATAGCATTTGACGTTTTATGAAGTTTTGAATTTTTTAGTATATGATTGATGCATACTATAAATGAAGATACTTTGCAAGGTGGTCAATAATTATTCTTAGAATTGTTAATTGTATATAATATTTATATTGTTAAATTTTTATTATTAAGGTAGAGTTAATCCCATGGCACATAATGTTAAGGTTTATGATACTTGTATTGGCTGTACTCAATGTGTACGTGCTTGTCCGTGTGATGTATTAGAAATGGTTCCTTGGGACGGTTGCAAAGCTGGTCAAATTGCATCTGCTCCTAGAACAGAAGACTGTATAGGTTGTAAACGTTGTGAAACAGCGTGTCCAACAGACTTTTTAAGTGTCCGAGTTTATTTAGGTGCTGAAACTACACGTAGTATGGGGCTAGCATATTAGATTTTTGTAGTACTAAATAATTATAAATTATATTACTTTATAAAGTGGGTCTATTAGTTATTGTATACAGTGAAAATTACAATAATTTAATAGAGTCATTTTCTAAATATTTTAATGTATAATGATAAATTCATTAATATTGTGATTTTAAGATCTAAACTATTACTTTTTCAATTATGAAAAATTTATTACCATTCGAATTGCAGCAAAAGATTTCCAAACAAAAAGCAGTTAAAATTATAACTGGATTAAATAATTTCTCAATTGATTCTATACTCAAGATAGTAAAGGCAGCAGAAATCGGTCAGGCTAGTTATGTTGATATTGCTGCCAATCCTGAAATAATATCTATAGTTAAATCTGTAACTAGTTTTCCATTGTGTGTTTCTTCAATCGAACCGTTGGAATTATTAAATTGTGTTATGAAAGGTGCTGATATTGTAGAAATAGGTAATTTTGATGTGTTTTATGATAGAAAAATCTTTTTTTCTTCTGAGCAAATATTAAGCTTAGCTAAAGAAACAAGAGAATTAATACCTAATATTCCTATATCTGTGACTATACCACATACACTATTATTATCAGAGCAAATTCGTCTTGCAGTTCTTCTTGAGAAAATCGGTGTTTCTATAATACAGACAGAAGGTTACTCAACAAAGAATAATAGTCATAATCGAAGTTGTAGTATTATTACATCAATGAATAATGCTTCTTCTGCGATTTCTTCGAGTTATGTGATGTCTAAGTATATTGATATACCTATTATTGCAGCTTCTGGTATAAATTGTTTATCCGCTCCTGTAGCATTATCGTATGGCGCTTCTGCTGTAGGTATCGGTTCTGCAATATCTAGCTATGATATAATTTATGATATGGCTGTATATATTTATGAAATAGTATGTTCTATTAAGTCTTCCACTAATACATTCATAGCAAGCCCTTGCTTATTTCATATGCATGATATTAACCATATAGCTTGTTAATTTATGTCATTACCAAATATTTTATTTTTATGTTTAATGTTTACAAGTTATAGTTGAGATTCTTATGATTAAAGCAAAATTAAATCAAACATGGAAATATTTAAGTAATGTGATTATATTTTATGTTTTTGTATTTATCCTAGTTATTATGTTTTTTGTTCTAAATATAAAAAAAAACTGGCTATTCTTTTTTTGTTTTATTTCATAATGGATATGGTTTAAAAGAAGGATCGGAAGTTTTAATGAGAGGTATTAATATTGGTTATGTTAATAAAATTCAGGTTAAGTATAATTATGTGCTTATTAAGATAAACATTAATGTGTCTTCTATACTAATTCCAAAAAATTCTTTAGTTGAAACAACTCAAACTGGCTTATTAAATGATACAGTAGTTGATATAACTCCTTTACAGAATATAAGTAGTCAAGATATAGAAAGTACAAATGTATTTGCTAAATCTTGTGTAAAATCTTCATTTTTATGTCATTATGATTATATAAGAGGTGAGAGAGGATTAAATTATGATGATTTAGTGAGAGCTGCAACAAGAATTTCACAACGTTTTGATGATCCTGTATTATTTAATTTGGTAAATATATTATTGCATAACACAATTTATATTTCCAGTGAATTTGTAGAATTTACAAATGGTATAGTTGATATAGCTATTTTAATTTATGATTATTTGTATCAACTACTTTTTAGTCAGATATAGACTAACAAATATAATCTATAAATCGTTATTTTTAAGTTACTATTTTATTTATTATGACAACTCGTAAAGCTTTATCCTTGGATTTTTTAAGACCTATACTAGAATTAGAATACCAGATACAGCAGTTAAGTAAAATATCTATTCATCAAAAAGTTTCTTTAGATCAAGAGTTAGTTTTCTTTAAGGAACAACTCTCTATTTTAAAATATGATGTGTTTCAGTCTTTGACTCCTTTACAGAGATTACATTTAGTACGTCAAGCAGATAGGCCAACAACTTTAGACTATGTGCCTTATATTATGAATGAATGGCTTGAATTGCATGGAGACAGAGGAGGGGCAGATGATCCTGCTCTAGTTGGTGGTATAGGTAAATTAAATAATCATACAGTTATTTTTATTGGTCATCAAAGAGGTAAAGATACTAAAGATAATGTACTAAGAAATTTTGGCATGGCATCCCCAGGAGGTTATCGTAAAGCTTTACGTTTAATGCAACATGCAAATCAATTTAATTTTCCTATTTTGACTTTTATTGATACTCCTGGTGCATGGGCAGGTATGGAAGCAGAAAAATTAGGTCAAGGTGAAGCTATTGCTGTAAATCTTAGAGAAATGTTCTCTTTAGATGTTCCTATTATTTGTACAATTTTGGGAGAAGGTGGTTCAGGAGGTGCTTTAGGCATAGGAATAGGTGATAAAATCTTAATGCTTGAATACGCCGTATATACTGTAGCAACTCCTGAAGCTTGTGCAGCTATTTTATGGAAAGATAGCAAGCGCTCTTTAGATGCAGCAGAGGCATTGAAAATCACTTCTGCTGATTTAGAAATATTGGGTATAATTGATAAAGTAGTAAAAGAGCCTATAGGTGGATCTCAGTCTAATCCTTCTCAAGCAGCATATATTTTAAAAGAATCTTTAATAGCTGAATTAGAAATTCTATTAAAACTTTTACCATCTGATAGAAAAAAACTGAGATATAATAAGTTTCGCAAAATAGGAACTTTTTATGAAGGATTTTAGAATTATTTTTGTATAATATATTATCTGTTGATGCAATAATTATAAAGTGTATTATATTAATTTGTTATTCCTATACTACTTAAGCCAATAATTGCACCAGCTCCAACAATATGTCCTAAGCTTGTTGTTGCCAATAGTTCAGGAAGACCAAATCCTTGTAAACCTAAAGTAGGGATAGAAGGGCCTAGTCCTCTAACTTTTATAGCATATCTTCCTAACCCTATACACAATAGATTACAAACAATCATAATGATTGAATTTGATATAGACCAAGAAGATGTATGTGGAATAATACTAATTAAAGTTTGTGTATTCATTGTTGTATTGGATGTTATTTTAATAAATAGTATATTTTATATTATATGTTGATCTCATATACTTCTGTAAAAATTAGACAAGAATTAACATAATATATTTCTTTTTATAAAAACCAACCATAACTATGTAAACCTTGGCCCAAAAAGTTAACTCCTAAATAGCAAATCCATACAACTACAAATCCAATAGAAGCCAAAATAGCAGGCTTTTCACCCTTCCATGCTTTATTTAATCTCGAATGCAGATATGCTGCAAATACTAGCCAAGTTATTAAAGCCCATGTTTCTTTAGGGTCCCAACTCCAATAAGAGCCCCAAGCTTCATTAGCCCATACAGCTCCAGCTATAATTCCAATAGTTAGCAAAGGAAAGCCGAGTCCAATTACTCGATAACTTAAATTATCTATACTTTGTAAAAGATTGATTCTACTTAATTGTTGTGTGTAACTATTCAACTGTATATTATTGTTGGCTCTATTTCTTATCTTATATAGAATAAGAAATAGAATAGATAATAAAGAACCTAGTATTAGTGTTGCATAACTTATCATCATTATACTAACATGCATCATTAACCAGTTAGATCTGAGTGCTGGAACTAGTGGAGAAGCTTCTTGCATATTTTCAGGCAATGAAAGACTTGCAAATCCTATAGTAAATAAACCTATTGGTGTAGTAATAGAACCTATAAATGGACTTTTATTTTGTTGCTCTAGTATTAATTGTAAAAAATTGAGTGCCCATGTTAGAAAAATTAATGATTCATATAAATTACTTAAGGGAAAATAGCCATTATATATCCATCTTAAACTTAAAGAAGTACTAAGTAATAGGTTTATGCTAATAGTAATTATAGTACCTAATTTATATAAAACTTTTGATTTTTTGAAGGCTATATTAATCCAATATATCATTAAGTTTATAAGAAGCAGTGCGAAAGATATATTAATACAATTGTTTTCCATTAATATCCTATTCATAATATTTATTTAGATTAATTTAGATTAATCATAAATATATCATACATTAGTTTAATATTATTCGTAATAGGTAGTTTATAAGCTGTTATAAAAAAACAACCAAAATTAAATATTTTAATTTTGGTTGTTTTAAGTATCATCAATCAAGTTATCTCATATAATATAATTTGATCACTAGATAATGATTTATCTACATATTGTATTAAATTATATGTATTTATGATAAAGAATTAATAATATAATCTAATGCACTAGCATACTCTACTCCAGCTTGTGCAGACATGTCTCTAGGAACACATAATCTATCACGAGTAAATACAAAAGCTGTAACGTAAGCTGCAGTTGGAAGATTTAATGTGCGATATACTTCACGAGCTCCAGCGATAGCCCATTCATCAAGAGGGCCAGTACCACCTACAACTAGTGAATAGTTAACTAATCTCATATAATGATCTAAATCTCTATAACATTTGTTAACTTTTTCTTGATTTTCTCCAGCTTCACCAGCACTTTTTAAGTAAGAGTATTTACCAAAACAAGCATCACCTGCTTCTTTTACAACTGCTTCATGATTTTCAGCCAGTTTTTCTGCTGCTTCTAATCTTGCAGCAGCACGTTGAATATTACCTTGTACAGATTCAAGATCTGAACTAGATGGAAAGCGTCCAGCAGCGTCAGCTGCACTAATTACCGTAGTAATAACTGATTTCATAATTGATCTCCTATAGATTATATAGATTAATGTATGTGTAGGTTATCTTTAATCTTTTTATATACTCAATATTATTTAGGAAATAGCAGAAGATACTCTATCACAATAGCTAGCAACTTCTGAAGATAGCGCAGAACAATCTCCGCTAGTTACCTCAACTTTTCTTTTAGAAGCTGTATTAGTAACAAATGCAACAGCAGCAGCTTTCATAATACTAACAGCTCTGACAGAAGAGTTAGTAGGAACTCCAAGAGCAATATAAGTTTCTTTTAAGCCATTTAAGCAGCGATCTTCTAGAACAGAAGCGTCTCCTGCTAGAAGAGCATAAGAAATATATCTTAAAATAATTTCTCCGTCACGTAAGCAAGCTGCCATTCTACGATTAGTATAGCAATTGCCTCCAGGAGCTATAAGTCCTGGGTTTTCGCAAATCATTCCTGATACAGCATCTGAAACGATACAACTAGCATTAGAAACAATAGAATTAACAGCGTCTAATCTTTTATTACCTTCTGAAATAAAAGTTTTAAGAGCTTGTAGATCACTGCCACCAACGTAAGCAGCTTTAGCATCTGCGTTCATTACAACTCTAGAAAATCCATCAAGCATATAGCTCTCCTTAAAATTTTAATATAAAGGACTTAGCTGTTTCAGCTGTTATATTTTTTCAGCTGATGTATTAGTATCGTGAATACAATATAAGATATTCAAGCAGTTATATCTATAACAAATTAATATTAGTTAATATTTTTAATTTAATAGAATATATTTAGATGAGTTAAGATAGAGAGTTCTTAATAAAATATTTAATTATATTATCTTTGATTATCATTTGCTTCAGAGTTAATATCAGATGTTTTCTAATTTGTTTATCGCTTAGTTGATAAACTTTTTTACTATAGATAGTTAGCTTGAATTCTTGTTCAAGAGTTAATGTGTTTTTGGTATCCATATTGCTTATTAATTCTTATCTAATAATAATTAAAAATATAGAGCTTAAACTGTAAATAATCATAATCAAGAAGATTTTGCTAATATCAGTTGATTCAAAATCATTTGGTTTATTAATTCTAGTATAATATTGTATTATAAATATGTATATAATTAATACATAGCCTAAAATTATGGGTACAAAAGCTTGTCATACATATCACATTGCTATAATATGTACATATCTTATATAAATTGAAGTCAATATTTTCTTTATAAGATCAATTAGGAGGTTTTTATGTCTATACCTTTGCTAAATTACTCATTATCTACACAAAATCAAAGGGTAGATGGTTTTGAATACTTGCCAGGTGAAGAGCAACCTAAAATATATAGTACAGATGATGTTCCAGCAGCAGAGGAGATGGATGAAATAATTTGGGCTGCGTATCGCCAAATATTTAGTGAGCATCAAATTTTAAGTAGAACAGCTCAACCTTTTTTAGAGTCGCAATTAAGGTTTAATCAAATTAAAGTCAAAGATTTTATCAAGGGATTGTTATTATCCGAACCATTCCTTACTTTCAATTACAATGTGAATAATAATTACCGTTTTGTAGAAATGTGTATTCAAAGAGTATTAGGAAGAGACATATACAATCAAAGAGAAAAACTGGCTTTTTCAATTGTAATTGCTTCCCAAGGTCTGAAAACTTTTTTTAACATGTTATTGAATAGTGATGAGTATATAGAAAATTTTGGCGATAATACAGTTCCTTATCAAAGGAGAAGAGTAATTGCACAAAGAAGTAAAGGTGAAGTACCTTTTAATTTAAAAACTCCTCGTATGGGCAAAAATTTTGCCATTAAACAAGGTATGCCACAACTATTATGGGCTGGACCAGTAAGAAAATTTCGACCTCAAGAACAACAGCCAAAAGCAGGGGATCCAGCTTTATTTTTAAATATGGTTAATGATATTTAGTTATTATAAACATTTGTAAAAAAAATGTAAAAATGTTTCTTCAACAATCAACATAATTATAAATTATTTAGTATTTAGACAATTCTAAGTTAATATATTTAAGAATTGTCTTAAAAATTATATTTTAAAATGTGTATAAATGTCATTGTTCTAGTGGTTTTATAATTTTTGGTACTTGGTTTTAACTACCTAATTTAAAAGCATCCACAAATAATCCATAAATAATACCTATTCGAATATAATTAAGTACATATAAACGAAGAAATTTATGATTCTTTCTTAGATATTTATATATGTTTTTGCTTGTAATTTCATTAATAGCTACTATTATAGATCCTGCTATTATTGCCCAATCACCTGTTTGTGATGGAATAGTTGAAAAAACTGTAGACAAAAAAAACCTAAAAATAAGCTAATTAACTGAATTATCACTGTATTAAAATTTTCTTTGAGCATTTTTTATTTCTTATTAATATATGTTTGATCTGTATAAATATAAAATTCAATTATATACAGATCAAATATGGGTATTAATCGACAATGTTTATAATACTTATTGTAATAGGATAATTTATAGATCCTGTTCACTCAAACTGCTAATCATATATTGAAATGGTTCAACAATAAATTTTATTGCATCAATATTTTGTAATTTTATCTCTTCTTCTATGACATCTTGTAAGAGTTTTATACTTCTAACAGTTGGTGCAATGGGTACGCTCAACGAATTGTATACATCTCGTAATCCGTCTAAAACTCGTTCTTGTAAAATATTAGTATTTGCAGCAACTATTGCATAGCTTGCATATCTTAAATAATATTCAATATCACGTAAGCAAGCAGCATATCTTCTAGTTGTATAAGAATTACCACCAGGTCTTAAAAGTTCTGGTTGTTCTTCATATAATCGTGTAGCAGCCTCTTTAACTATTTTAGCAGCCTTACAATTGATAATCTCTGTTGCTTTAATTCTATTTGAAGCTGTTACGAAATAATTATTTAATTCTTCTATTGCTATTTTATCTAAATATTTTCCTGTTAAATCATATCGATTTAAAATTGTAGTAATAGCATCTTGCATTACTTATATCTCCTATCAAGTTGAACTAACATAGACATTATAATTCATTTTAATCATTTTGATATACTGTGTTACTATTTATAATTTAAAAATATAAAATATATAGTACAATAAAATTCTAATAATCATATAATATATTTGATGGATTCTTCTTATTGTATAATTAAAATTATAAATAATCATACAATTGCATGCTTTATCTTCCGAAACAACAATTTTGATTTTTGTGGTTACCCTATTTGTTTGACAGCGTATGATTATAATTCAATTAACCAATTAATGACTCAACATGAATATATAAATTTGTTATCTATACAACACATACAATATATATCTAGAGAATTGTATAAAGCGAATTTATGTTTGTTGTTATCTCAAAACTATATTCAGAGTTAACGGTTAAAATATTTAGATATATCGTGTATATCTTAAGAGATTATATAAATTTCAATTATTTATATGATTTAAATTTTATGATACAATTTATAAAAAAGTTTATAGATATTTTGTAATATATCAAATTAAATAACTGCAAGTAGAGCATGTAACTCAGAGGATAGAGTGTCAGATTCCGATTCTGAAAGTCGAGGGTTCAAGTCCTTCCATGCTTATTTAGTACAGACGACGAATATGTTTGCTATATTTTCAATAACTAATTATATTATACTTATAGATGAAATTAGATGAAAATTAATAATTAAAAAAGAATTTGAATTTTTATCTGAGCAGAAAGAATCTTGGGTTAATTAGTTAAATTATCAATAAAAGGTATAAACAAATTTTATTTTATTGTTGTATAATATAAAGTGTTAATATTCACCTATATTCCGTTAAAGAAAAAGAGGGGCTGTAAGGTTTCTACATATAATATATTATATATTATGCTATAAATATAGCTTTATTAAAATAATAAATGCTAAAAATAACATATTACCTTTATCTAGAAAATTAGTTTGTGCTTAAATTGATAACATTTATTTTATTAAATGAAAATTCTATAACCACATGCTTTTATTAGAATTCAAATAGTGTAAACCTATACATTTATTTGATATATTAAAATTGGTTGCTCTTTTGCTAATCTTAATCAAGAAATTGATGTATGAAGATAAGTAATAAATTCCTATAATATTAAATCATATCTTTCTTCAGTTATATTACTTATCTAATAATTAGTAATATAATGAAACGATATATAATGTATTATTATGGACGTGGGTTCAATTCCCGCCAGTTCCATAATTATTTTTAATATATTCTGAATTTAATAATAATATTAATACACAATGTTTATTATGATTAATTAATAGTTATGCAAAATATAATTTCATCTTTATCTCGTAATTTTATATATGATTTTTATATCTAATTCATTTTCTAATTATGTACTATATTAATACACATTTATATTCTTTGTTATTTGCAAAAAATGTTTTTTCATCTAATTATGATTCTCATATTACAAGAATGAGTAAATCTTTGGTTTCTCGTCCATTTATAAGTAAATTAATTAACAAATATTGGCAAGAAAAAATTTTTTTATCTGTTTCAGGCAGCTATTCAGAAAAATATACTAATCAATTGAAGTTAGAAGGTATTTTAATTCATAAAAATGAACAAAAAAAATTTTTGCTTGATTTCAGTAGGGCTTTACTGTCTGGTAGAATTGAGACATGTTTAAATTTTAGTGATATAAATCCAAATAATAATCAGTATATTTCTCATGTTTGGAGAAAAGGTTTTAATTTTCCTTTACCAGGCAAAGGGATTTTTTCATTATTTGATAAAGACAGCTTATCATTAAATAAAAACGAATTTACATTTATAAATCATTTACAAAATCAACCTCTTCCTTTATTTACAATAACAAATAATTTGAATCAGATAGTATTAGCTGATTCTTCGGAGAATAATACAGGTAATCTGAATTCTGTAGATAAAATTTACAAATGGTATTGTAATAAATTTATAAGTGACTATAAGACACTTCCTCTATATTATGGGTTATTCTTTATACATCCAACAGATGCTCTAGAATATGCTAATTATATAAAAAGTAAACATAATACTTCAAATCAAACAAATCAATTAACTCTTTTTTCGAGCAATCTATCTACTTATTATAAATTAAACCGAATAAGTGTAAAAAATTTACAATTTCGATTAATAGCTGATCTTGAAGAAATATCTAAACTTCTATACAAATATAGATATTACCGAAATTTGAAGTTTCATAAAGATCAAAAATATAGTAAAAATTTTTTTCAAGGACAACCTATATATATGATTGAACCTTTTTTTGCATATAATAAACAAGCAAATAAAATGCAATTATTAAACTATTATTATAATTATAGGTCTAATAATTTAATTGAATACAAAGCTATATTTACTAATTATATAACTGTATTAAAGGCTTGGAATCAATTTAAACGTACAAAAACAGATTATATAATACCAAACCAACCTAAAGTTATTGTATATAATCTTGAAGATTTTATTAGAACACATGAATATAATCACGAAATAAAAACAAGAAATATTTTATTTATCCCTTCTCAAAAATCGTATGATTTTATAAAGCACTATAGATTTGTTAAGAATAAAAATAAAATACAACGAATATTCTCTAATAAGTTTTTGGGTTTTAAAATACTTAGTCAGAGAATTATTTGGTCATTAACAAGTAGACAACCTATACATTGGTAAGTAATTTTTATTACTATTTTGATTATATTATATATATTACTTTCTTGAGTAATATTCTACAACTAATAGCTCATTCATTTGCAAAGCAACCCATTCTCGCTCGACTACAGCATTGACTTTTCCACTTAGTATTTTGGTATCTAATTCTAAATGATTAGGTATACTTGCTAAAGTAGGAAAACTCAAATATTTTTTTACTAAATTTTGTGATGAGTTTTTAGCTTGTATTTGAATAATATCACCCGGTTTACACTGATAGCTACATATAGATATTCTTTTATTATTTACTAAAACATGACCATGATTAACTAGTTGTCTTGCAGCTGGAATAGTTGGTGAAAGTCCTAAACGAAATATGATATTATCTAACCTCATTTCTAAAATTTGCAGTAATATTAAACCAGTTGAGCCAGGAACTTTCTTAGCTGTTTTAACATATTTTGACAACTGTCTTTCATTTAATCCGTAATTAAATCTTAACTTTTGTTTTTCTTCCAGTCTTAAAGAATATTCTGAAGGTTTATGTGATTGTTGACCATGTTCACCTGCAGGAGCAAGTTTTTTTGAAGTTTTTCGTGTTAATCCAGGTAAATCTCCTAATCTTCTAGATATTCGTAGCTTAGGCCCTCTATAACGAGACATTTATTTGTCCTTATTATTAATATTATATACAAGTTATGTTTATCTAATAGAATAGATAAATAAAATAAAAGATATGCTATACTTTATAAAACATATAATTGATTATTATCATAGTTTTTTAGGTGATAAAATCATAATCATATTTTTTCCATCTTTTGCAGCAGGTTGTTGAATTTCTGCTATATGACTTAAATCGTTCGCCATTTTATTTAATAGTTCAATAGCTAATTTAGCATGTTGTATTTCTCTACCTCTGAATATTACATTAGCTTTAACTTTATCACCAGCTTGTAAAAAACGTAATGCTTGATTAATCCTTACATTATAGTCATGTACATCTATCTTGTATCTCATCTTCACTTCTTTTATTGTAACATTATGTTGCTTCTTCTTCGCTTCTTTAGCTTTCTTTTCTTGAGTAAACTTATACTTTCCATAATCTATTATACGACATACAGGAGGATTAGATTTTTCACTAATTAATACTAAATCTAAACCTTCATTAGATGCCATCTTTAAAGCTTCACTAGATGAGTATATACCTAATTGAGATCCAGAAGCATCAATTAAACGTACTTGGTTATACTTAATTTGTGCATTTATTAATGGTTCTGTATCATTATTTCTTTTTCTTTCTTTTTTCGATTTATCTAACACAGATAGTGAGTTGCCTGTTTTTGGGTTTATAAATAATGTTGTGAAATATATGCAAATTATTATAACATTACATAGGTAATTAGAAATAACAATAATTTTGAGTTTGTTAAAAACTTATTAAAAATCAGGAGTACTTTATGAAACATACTTTATCTGTTCTTGTAGAAGACGAAGCAGGAGTCTTATCTAGAATTGCTGGCCTATTTGCTAGACGTGGCTTTAATATTGAAAGTCTTGCTGTTGGCCCAGCAGAGCAAGCAGGTATTTCCAGAATTACTATGATAGTAAATGGTGATAATAGAACAATAGAGCAATTAACTAAGCAATTATATAAATTAATCAATATATTAAAAGTTCAAAATATTACAGATATACCTTCTGTAGAAAGAGAATTAGTTTTGATAAAAATTCGTGCTCTGTTAGAAAATAGATCGTCTATATTAGAAATTGCTCATATATTTAGAGCAAGAGTTGTTGATATGGCTCATGAATATTTAATTTTAGAGGTTACGGGTGATCCAGGCAAAATGGTTGCCATTGAAAATTTATTGAAACAATACGGTATCATTGAAATTGCTCGTACAGGCAGAATTGCATTGATTAGAACATCGAATGTAAATACAGAAATACTAAAAGCAAGTTTAAACAAGTATTCCTTATCATAGTTATGAAAAAGTAATAAGTAAAACTTATAAAAGATATTTTTAAGTTATCCAATAACCAGGAATTTCAACAAATGATAAACATTCTACTAAATCCCAGTCAAACCATATATTTTTATCACTATAATTAGCATTAATATTAATATTAATCAATGCTTCTTTTGGTATGAAGTAATTACTAATTATTTTCTCATTATATCTGTAATTATGTTGTTTTTGGATTAGATTATAGGTTACGCAATTATGAACATGCCTACAGTTTACACATATACACATAATAAGTATTATAAGTTTATGTAATTTAATATATTAATGATATTATTCTATTGGGGATGGAGGGACTTGAACCCTCACGATTATTAAAAAATCAACAGATTTTAAGTCTGTTGTGTCTACCATTCCACCACATCCCCAATCATACCTTATAATCAGTTTAGTAGGCGACACCCAGATTTGAACTGGGGATAAAGGATTTGCAATCCCCTGCCTTACCACTTGGCTATATCGCCGTAATTTCTATTAAAACTAATGGTATATGAAAAGCCATACTTTGTCAATAAAATAAATTACAAATACGAGTATTGTTTATTGAGTAAACAAACGGCTTTTCAATATATCTTCTGCCTTAATTGTTACTAAATCATTTTTGGTTAAAATTTTATCTCCACTAATAAAAATTCTATTTGCTTGCCTCATTCTAGCTCTGTCAATTGCATTGCGTATACTGCGAGCATTAGCAAAGTGAGGTTGCTTCATACGTCTTCCAGCATATTCTAACAGGACTTTGTCTGCTTCCGGTGCAAAGCGATATTGTTGTTCTTCTAACATAAGTTTGGCTATAGCCAATAGTTCTTCAGCTGTATAATCTGGAAAATCTACATGATTCGTTACCCTCGATGATAAACCTGGGTTCGATTCATAAAATTTGTCCATTCTATCTTTATAACCAGCAAAAATAACTACTAAATCATCCCTTTGATTTTCCATAACTTGCAATAAAATTTCTATAGCTTCTGCTCCATAATCTCTTTCATTATCTGGTTTATAAAGATAGTAAGCTTCATCAATAAATAAAACTCCTCCCATAGCTTGCTTAAGCACTTCTTTAGTTTTTGGAGCTGTGTGCCCGATATATTGACCAACAAGATCATCTCTAGTTACAGTCATTAAATTGCCTCTTCGTATATAACCTAACCTATGTAAAATGTCAGCCATCTTCATGGCTACTGTTGTTTTTCCTGTCCCAGGACTGCCAGTGAAAGACATATGTAATCCTGGGCTTCCAGATACTAATCCTAGGTTATTTCTTAATCTATCAACTAATAATAAAGCTGCTATTTCTTTAATTCTTGTTTTCACTGGTTGAAGACCCACCAGTTCTTGTTGTAACTCATCTAAAACTTCTTGTATTTGAGTTTTATTATATTCTTCTTGTAAATTTACTAAAGTATTATCAATCATATTTTTATTTTTCTGTAAGTAACTTAATTATTTTATATAATAATGGAAAAAGAGATTAACAAAGTTAATCTCTTATTGCATTGTTAATTCAAATTAATATCTAGAACCCTCTGGTTTAGCTGTTGCATAACTACGGAAACTGTACCTTTGATTTCTACCAACATCTTCTGTTCTAACTAACTCAAAACCTGGTTCATAAGCTGGTCTGTTGATGATGAATGATAGTACACAACTTTCTGTTCCTCTAGTATTATCAAATGCATTAAATTTGATATATAAATTCGGATACTGTTTACGACAACTATTTATCTCAAATAGTACACTTGCAGGATCCTTAATATCAAATAATGGTAATCCCCATAATTCCCAGTAATTATTACGTGGATGTGGATCTTCAGTGTATTCAATACTAATAGACCAACTTTGCTTCATAGCATACTCAACCTGTTTAGTGATTTGATCATCTGTCAGGTCTGGAAGGAAAGAAAAAGTTCCTTGTGTTAATCTCACTATTAAAAACTCCTTAATAATATTATGAAAATAAATCTGATCACAAGATAAAGAATAGATATATACTATACATTAGCTGTTGGAGTTTCTACAAAATCAGCTGTATCTGTAGAAGTATAATTAAAAGTAATATCTTTCCATAAATCTAAAGCTGTTTGTAATGGTCCACATGTTTTAGCAGCATCACGTAAAATTTGTGGGCCTTCTGCAACATAATCGCGACCTTCGTTACGAGCTATTACCATAGCTTCTAAAGCTACACGATTAGCTGTTGCTCCAGCTTGTATCCCGTCTGGATGGCCAATTGTACCTCCTCCAAATTGAAGAACAACATCATTACCCAAGTAATCTAATAACTGGTGCATCTGTCCACAGTGAATACCGCCTGAAGCAACAGGAGTAACCTTACGTAAAGAAGCCCAATCTTGTTCAAAGAATATACCTTGAGGCAAATTGACATCTAAATGTGTCAGTAATAAAGTATTATAGAAACCTCTAATCATTAGTGGATCACCTTCAAGCTTACCAACTACAGTACCTGCATGAATATGATCTACGCCAGCCATACGCATCCATTTACAAATAACACGAAAATTCATTCCATGAATTTTTTGACGAGAATATGTTGAATTACCAGCACGGTGTAAATGTAAAATCATATCATTTCTACGTGCCCATATAGCCATCGTTTGAATTGCTGTATAACCAATAACAAGGTCAATCATGATAATAACAGTTCCTAACTGTTTAGCAAATTCAGCTCTTTCATACATGTCTTCCATTGTAGCGGCTGTAACATTCATATAATGTCCTTTAACTTCACCAGTTGCCGCAATTGATCTATTCACACCTTCCATTGAGTATAAAAATCTTTCTTTCCAACGCATGAAAGGCTGAGAGTTAATATTTTCATCATCTTTTAGGAAGTCTAATCCACCTTTAAGACCTTCATATACAACTCTACCGTAATTTTTACCAGAAAGACCTAATTTAGGTTTAACTGTTGCACCTAAAAACGGACGACCGAATTTATCCATACGCTCACGTTCTACAACTAATCCAGTAGCAGGTCCCTGGAAAGTTTTTAAGTAAGCAACTGGTATACGCATATCTTCTAATCGTAAAGCTTTTACTGCTTTAAAACCAAATACATTACCAATAATTGAAGCTGTTAAGTTGGCAATCGAACCTTCCTCAAATAAGTCTATATCGTATGCAATAAAAGCAAAATACTGATCTGTAGTATTTGGAACTGCATCTACCTTATATGCTTTAGCTCTATATAAGTCACAAGCTGTTAATAAATCTGTCCATACAACAGTCCAAGTAGCTGTAGATGATTCACCTGCGACTGCAGCAGAAGCTTCTACTGGATCAACTCCTGGCTGTGGACTAACACGAAATAGAGCTAGTACATCCGTATCTTTAACTACATAGTTAGGGTCCCAATATCCCATTTTTGCATATGGAATTACACCAGACTCATAGCGTTCATTTTTAATTCTTGTCCGTTCTTCTACAGATTGCGACATTTATTCCTCCTTGAATTTAAGGCAGTATCATTAGGTTGTTGGTTGACTAGTCAATATTAGAATAAACAATATTTAATACCTTAATATTAACTTCGCTTCATAATATTAGTATACTCATATTATTATGTTGAATTAACCTTATATATAAATTTAACATTATATATGAATCAAATAATTGCAAAATTATTTATAGTAATGATAATTTTTATTAATGTCAAAAAATACATAATATAAAAAATCTATATAATCAAATACTAATATTAGTAAATGCAGTATTTTTTATGCTAATATTTTTCAAGTAAGAAATAAAGGAGATAAATAAATTGTCTGTACCACAAGTTATTGATGCTTCGTTTAATGAAGAAGTAATAAAATCAAGTTGTCCAGTGTTAGTAGATTTTTGGGCTCCTTGGTGTGGTCCATGTCGTATGGTTGCACCAGTTATAGATCAAATAGCTAATGAATATCAAGATAAACTTAAAGTTGTTACACTTAATACAGATGAAAACCCTAGCACAACTACTGAATACGGTATAAGAAGCATACCTACACTTATGATTTTTGTAGAAGGTCAAAGAGTTGACACTGTAATTGGTGCTGTTCCTAAATCGACTCTTGCAACTACTCTAAATAAGTATATTGAAGATAGTAATCAATAGGAACAATTAATACAATTTACACATAGATTAAGGAGTGAAAATAATAATATGGTAAAAAAATGTATGTTAACACATAAACGATCAAATAATGGGTATAAAATTTCGCATTCTCACGTAAGAACTAAAAAAATACAAAATATTAATCTACAAACTAAAAAAATATGGTCATATAAGCAAAAACGCTGGATTAAAATTAGAATATGCACAAAAGCAATGAAATCTTTACATAAATTAAAAATATAAGTCTATATTTTCTATAAAAAATAAGCTACAAGTAGTGACAATTTAAGTGAATTGTGATAATATTTATAATACACCATACTAATAAATTAGAGAGTAAAGGGAGAAGCTATTATGGAATCACTACAATATATTAATAATATAAATAATGATTCAAATGTAGATGATTTATCATTAGAAACACCTATAGGCTGGTCATCTACCTGCTTTGATGAAACAATTCATTACTATATAGATTGCAATTCAAGCTCTATAGATGTGAAAACTCAAGATAACGCTGAAAAATAGCTAACAAATATCTAAGATAATTAAATAAGACGGTATTACTAAATATTATATAATACCATCTTAAAGCGCTAGTATAGCTCAATTGGTAGAGCAGCTGATTTGTAATCAGCAGGTTATGGGTTCAAGTCCCCTTACTAGCTTAAAACATAAGGAATAAAATTATTTTCTCGCTTAATTAATATTATTAATTTTTCACATCTTAACTTAATCCAAGATTTTGTAAAACAGGTATATTTGCTAGAAGTAAATAAGCAAAACCCGATCCTCCAACAGCTCCAACCAAGAAACCTGCTGTAAATTGGCCCCATCCTTCTGATGTGTTTAATATGTCTTTTGAATCATTTTTGTCAAATGAAACATTGCCGTACATGGATAAGCATACAGTTAAAATAATAATTAATCCTACAGCAGATAAAAAACCTGATAATAAGGCAACATCTGTATTTCTTAAAGGACCTAATTTGTCAAAAGGGCCAACTAAAAAATAGCCATGAGCCATACCTATTTCCAGACCCCTTAATAGAGGAGAAAGACCTCTTCTATAAGCAGGTAAATTACTTAATAAGCCTTTTGTAAATGTTGAAGTACTTACAGGAGTTGATAAGTTACCTACAAAAGGATCATTATTATATGATTGAACAAAATCTGACATAATTCTGCATCTCCAGAAGAAATAAATAATATATAATTAAATATGATCTATGAAATCTATATAATAATTTATAAACTTGATTTTATTATACTAAATTCGATATATTCACATCTATATACATAATTAGTATTATTTTATTATCAATAATCATTAATTATATTTTATAATAGTCTTATTATTGAATATAGTCATAATTATATTAATAAATCTATATATCTTAATTAATCAATATACGAAAGGAGTTTTAACGATATTATGTACATTTTGATTAGTTACATATTATTTACAACTATATTTACTGGATTAGCACTGAGCTTATATTTTGGTTTACAATCAATTAAATTAATATAGGCACTTATCAAAAAAATATATACAGTATCAAAAGATTCGCTTTTGGTACTTACGCAAACGATTAATTAAACTTTTATATTAGAAAACTATGTATACAATGCCTCAAATTAAGAAAGATAAAATATTAGGATCTCGACGGATTAGTAATTATTTTTGGGCTACAATAATTTTTTTAGGAGGATTAAGTTTTTTTTTAGCTGGTCTATCTAGCTACTTCAAAATAGAATTATTACCTTTTACAAAATCTATGGATTTATTGTTTTTACCTCAAGGTATAATTATGACATTTTACGGTACAACAGCTATATTAATCAGTTTATTTTTATGGTTAACCATTATCTGGAATGTAGGCTCAGGTTATAATGAATTTAATCGCGATCTTGGATTAATCACTATATTTCGTTTAGGTTTTCCAGGTAAGAATCGTGTTTTACAACTAAAATATCAGATAAATGAAATCTATTCTATTAAAGTCAGGATACAAGAAGGTTTAACACCCAAGAGAGAAATTTATTTGAAAACAAAAGATAAAAGGGAGATACCTTTAACGCAAGTAGGACAACCTATACTTCTATCAGAAATAGAAGAGCAAGCAGCATCTTTAGCAAAATTTTTGGGAGTTGTACTTGAAGGCATAAATTGAACTTAAATTAAGTAACATAAAAAAATTTTTAACTAAAACCAAAAATATATGATATTATTAGTTTATTAGCGGGTATAGTTTAGTGGTAAAACCTTAGCCTTCCAAGCTAATGATGCGGGTTCGATTCCCGCTACCCGCTTTGTATATATGTTAGGTGAGAAATGCATCTGGCTGGATTCGAACCAGCGACGTCCTAAATAAGATGGCGGATTATTAGAGTCGATTTCTTTAAAAATCTCTCTTACAAAACCGTACTTGAAATTTTCACTTCATACGGCTACTATCTATTAATTTGTTTTAAAAATATCATATATAGCAAATTTACTCTAATACTACTTATGAATTTTACAAAAAACCTGCTATTCCAGTTTTTATGCAATTGTAATTTACAAATTCTCTTATACTTTTTTTTATACCAGTAATATAAAATATTAGACAATAATTTATACATTTTTTGTACTATCGTAAAACGCACTAGTATATTATAATATTCAAAAAAAATGGCTAATAAATTGAATAATTTTCGTATGAACTGCTTTAATTGTATATGCTTATTTACGCGTAAACGTTTTAATGAGTCTTTGCTATATAACAAGTGTTTACATTCATATATTAGGCAATTATATACTTGTTTGTTTAATTCTAAATTCCAATACACATCATAAATTAATAATTTATATTTTTTTTTTAATACCCAATAAAAATAATAAATTCGATTTTTCAAATATCTTTTATCTTGGTTAATATATAAACTAATATGACTATGTATAGATACAGATACAATATATAAATTTTTTATATACTGACTATAGTATAAATTATGACAATTACATATTTTATAATTCATCAACATATAATGATGAAGTATTTTTGTTCCGTTTACATTAAATACTGTTTTTGCTATAGATACAAATTTAAAATTAAACCATTCAATTCCATGTAAACATATATTGCATATTAAAATATATATTCTATAATTAAAAGATAGAAATTCACCTGGCTTTAAAAAGGATGAAAAGCTAGAGGCTGTACATCGTTCATTTAAATTTTGTATCCGTAACCATTTTATTATACTAGATAAAAAATATGAACATGTTTGTATTTTTTTTTTATGTATCTAATATTAATATATTGACTTGGTATATAGTATTTAAAGTTCATCAATTGAGTATTTTGCATATCATATATATAGTTATAAGATATCAGTTTCTTTTCTTCTATTCTATATGATATATGATTGTACATACTTGTATCAAAAATAGATGTGAATTTTGCATTCCATTCTGCTTCTAAACATAAATAGATGATATACTGTTCAATCTTTTGTATTACATTTCTAAAAGATATATATATTTTATTCAACTGTTGGTAATCAAATAAAAGACAAAAAATATGTGTTTTATCTACATCTAATATATTATAATTTTCTTTATTCCAATTTATGTATGTATCTTTTATAGATTTACACATATGTTGAATTGCCATAATTTTGGCTTCATTAGAATTAATTAAATTATTTTGTGCTTTGTATATTAAACTTTTGTCACATATTTTTGAAGCTTGATATATTTTGTATTTTAGTACAAAAACTCTTTGCTCTATTTGATCCCACGGTAAATATTTCCATTTAGTTCTTGTGTCAAGTATATAACTAGTCATGATTATATATAAATTTCGTATAACTAAGCGTTATTTCAATTAATAGATGTAATAAGTCTGTTTTAATTACAGTTTTAACTACTAGAATCAATAACTTTATTATTACTTCTTGCTGATAAGTATTGTATTTTTGCCTTAAATTTAACAAATAGTTGATTATATAATTTGCATATTGTTTTATACTTACCAGTTTCTCCGTTCCGTACTTTTCATAACCTTTGTTAACTTAGGTTCCTCTTTATATACTAACTGCCACTAATAAAAATCATACTTATATTAACTCATAATAATAAAGCTTAAGGGCAATATATATTTAAGAATTATGATCAAACATATTTTAATAATTAGTACTTTTTATAAGGGTTTGTTTTCCTAACCATATTAACTTTTTGATGAGTTTGCTTTATTTATTTATAATTAAGGCTAGCATATAAATAAATTAACTCACTAATTATATTCATGATTTAGAATAGATGGATTCGAACCAACAAAAAAAGTACAGTTTGTTCAAATCTTGTTTTATATTATCAACTTATCAAGATTCGATATTTAGTTAGCCAACACGTAAAATCTATAAATTATAGAACGGTTAACACCTAAAAACGGGTCACACATGAGTCCGCTGCCTTCGGCCTCTCGGCCACAGATGCTTATAAGGATAATCTTAAACTCAAATATACAAAAAATCAAGTATTTTACTCATTCATATTATGATAAGTTGCAACAGCTGAAGGAGAAATTTTATTTAAATATCTGAAAATCCAATATTTAAATATAGTATCTAAAACTACAGGAAATGTAGAAATAAAAACAAAAATAAAATCTCTACTTTCAGGCAACCCTAAATGTCTTAAAATTATTTCTATAATTACTTCCCAGCCATGGGGAGAATGAAAACCAACGAACATGTCGGTAAATAATATGATCAGAAAAGCCTTGGCTGTATCACTTAAACTATATATTAATTCATTCACAAATGATCTTAGTATAGAAAATTGTCTTTTACTAGATATAATAATAGAAATAAAAATAGCTATCGATAGCAAATCTGCTAATATATTCTTAATAGCACAAGAACTTTCATTAGCATAATCCACAGCTAGCTCTAAGGCTTTTTCTGTCATTTTATAATTAATTAAATTTGAAGAAGGATGATCTATTTTACCAATAAGAATTTCAAAATGCAGCTTTTCTTCAAACCTTTGTAAATCCGCAAATGCTCTTTCTTCTTGTGATTGGTTAAGAAAAATAATATGTTCATCCCTATTCCATAAATAATTAATAAAAGGACCAAAAATGAAACTTTTAGAAACTTGGTTAATAAAAATAGGAATAATAAATAAAAATACAAGATATTTAACCGACGTAACTGTTTGATATCTTGCAACTTTAAATGTTTCTATTGCTTCAACTTCTGCATTTGGATCTAACTCTTTTTTAAATTTTTCAAAAAGTTTACTAATTGATCTAGGTATAACCCCTGTTTTATCTAGAGATGACTGATTAATTTTTTTTAAATTCCAATATTTCATGGTTCGCTGTAAAATAATATAAATCAACAAGAAATTAATATATAATTAAATTGCATAAATCCTTATAAACAAATATTATTAAATAAAATAAATTGAATAACACAATAAATATAATTTTTAATCAGGATTACACATTAAATGCTATCGATTCTTCTATATTTAGTTTTTATTATTGCTTATTCATTACCTTATAATCTTAAAAAGATACATTGTTCAAATGACTATGCAATGGTATCTAACATTTACTTTAAAGAAAAATCACAATCTCTCGAATTAAATCGTACACAAATAAAAATAAATCGATGTAATAAATACTTATTACAACATATAACAGCTTATAAACAAACTCAATACAATAGAATAAAAAATTTTAAACTTAATAATAAAAGTTTAGAAAAATATATACATATATTAAAAAATTCCGGTTCTATTAGGGTTATTAATAAATACACAATATTATATGCAAAATATAAACACACTATATTTGATATAAATATATATCCTATTATAAATCAAATAAATATAAAAGAATATAAAAAATTAAAAATATGTCCTAAGTTTTTAAAAAGTTTATTTAAATATCAATTAGGATTACCTAGAAACTACTTATTAATTAATTATATTATTCATAGAATATACACTTGGTATTTATTGCGAGGCTATAAATGGTCAAGCATTAATATGCAAGTTATACCTCAAGTAAACAAACTTGATTTTATAATTAACGAAGGTACAATTTATTCTGTACATATAGAATGTAAAACTAAACAAATAAAAAAAAAACAAAACCTTTATCAATTAAATGATTTGATTGTAAAGAATCTTACTCTTTTGCCTCAACAAATATTAAATTTACATAAATTAGAATCTGGTATATCATTCTTAAAAAAAGAAAGAATAATAAAAAACTTTACTTACAATGTAATTCCTCTTCCAGAAGGGTTAATCATATATATAAAATATAGCTTATACAATAACCAAATAAGATACATTTATAATCAAGATAGTATCAATGTGTGGAAAAAAAATAGTTTTATATTTTTAACGTATATTAAAGAAGCATTTCAATCGACATATTCCAAGAATTTACTAAACAAATTTGTGGTATTCAAATCTTATATATTAGAGTTTAAACATCATTGGAATTTTATAAAAAATCTACAACTTCAACTAAATAAATCAACAATTTCAACTAAAATTAATATCAAATTATCATTCTTACAAGTTATAAGCGATTACATTAATATTTATTTTTCATATACTTATTATATTATCTATTACTATAAATTTACTTATAGTTATAATTATATACAAATTCTTAACTCTAATTTTTCTCTTGAAGAAACATCAAATCTAAGAATAACAACAAATAATTTAAAGATAACATTACAATACAATTTAGAAAATCAACTAAGTACAATTCAAAAATTAGCGATACAGCATCAAGAGAAACATTTTATCTCAATTTATAATTATTCTTATAAAAACATAAAAGTAAATAATAATCATTCTTCATGCAATATATCTAAATTGAAAAATTCAAAAGAACTATACTTATTATTACTATTAAAGTATATCCCATTTCCATACTCTGATACTAAAAAGTATTTGGCTATATACTTAAATGTGCTATTTTACGATAATATTATAACAAGTAGATGGATGAATTACATAATTAATTTATATCCATATATAACATGCACCTACAGTCAAGTATTTAATATAATATCCATTTTACCGTGGCTGTATAAAAATACTATACAAATAACTGGGAAAATAAATATATTTGATATTACTAAAAGATTAATATATATAAAGTCATCACACAATAAAGATGAATACACCCATAAAAAAAGCACATATAATTCTAAATTAATTAATACAGCTAATTGCTTATTTAATATAAAATATAAAATATATCCGACACAATATATGGCAATATATTTATTGATTAATCATATAAAAAGTATCTCATATCAAATTTTGTATTTACCTGATATATACCTATCAAAATTAATATATCAAAATCATAATCAAGTAGGTATTGGAATAAATTTATATAATCCATTTAAAGAAAAACCTATTATATTTATTGAATATTTTACAAATGATAGATATGAAAATATGATATATATAGGTACAAATTTTAGTTGAATTACACTTAAAAATAACATGACATATAAAGATATTTTAGATAAATTAGAAGGAAAATGGATATACCAAAGAACTAATTATTTTATTCATCATAATAAAATGAGTTATGATCAAAAAGAAATAAAACTCAAAGAAATACGCAATATTAATATACCACCAGCAGAGGATAATTTGGTACATCATTATCAACTACAGAACCCCAAAAATAATCAGAAAATACATTATTTATTTTTTAAAAAAGAACAATCTGAGTTTGGTAAATTGCATAAAATTATGAATAACCAAATTAAGTATTACAGATTTAAAATTTATACATATAATTGTATAAAAATTGAATCTGTAAAAGAAAAAATAGTATATTGTGAGTATATTTATTTAATCAATCCTAAATTCAAAATAACTATTTCGGTATTGAAAGAAAAACAGAAATATTTAGCTGTATCTTTTATGTCTGAAATTAAAATCTCTAATTAATTATTATCAAAATCAAGTTAGATAGATTATTCTAAATCTTTTCTGTTGGGATTTCTAGAAGGATCATTAGATAAAAAACCAAAAAAGAAAAGAGATACAAAAAAGATAACAGTTGTATAAACAAAGATTTTTAAAGTAAACATAATTAATATCCTAATATAATAATTGTAAAAACTTAAAATAAGTCAATACGTTTATTATACATTTAAATAGGTAAATTATGAATTTTATGAATTTTAACAAAGATTACTTTCGACTTTTTTTTATTCTTATCTATAGTTTTCATTCTTTTAATATAAATAGAGCTTTCAATAACTATACTATCTTTCTGTTTATAGAGATCAAAAACCTGCTTAGCTACTTTTCCCTTCGCAAATGCTTTAATTTTAATATTAGGAATATTATCAAAAAAATTTTTTAAAGATAGCAATATATAACAAAAATTTTGATGTTTTATTTTTGTTAATTTAGGTTGACTTAATAAATAAGCTGTACAAATAAAAATGTTCATAATACAATTTGTACTGTAATAAAATTAAAAATTACTTCTGTTTATATTCTGGTTTGATTGGTTGATTGATATATAATTTATTTCTTTTAATTTTTTCATAACTTTACCAAAATACTCTTTAAAATAATCCTCCAATCTTTCGGTTTCTTTTTGATTAATTTGCAAAAGGCTATAAACCTCACTCATAGATGTATTAAAACTATCACTATTTGTCAAAACTACAGTAAAAGCTAATCTATCAGATATGTTCCAACTCCACTGAAAACAATATGTTAATCTACGAAGTGAGTGCAAAATAAAGACGGGAATACGAGAAATTTTAGATCTTTGTCCAGATAGCTTTTCGCATAATTCAATAATTTCTACTGAGCTCCAAGATTTATAACCAACCATCGGTAAAATTCTGTTTTTAGTTTTAGCTGAAGACAAACTTTTAACAGTTAGTTTAGCAATATCTTGAGTATCCATATATGCAATTGATTTAACATCATCCGTAATCCAAACTGTTTGATTATCCAAAATCGGTAAAGCGTATTGAGTAATTAAGCCTTGAAAAAAGCCAGCTAAATTAAAAATTGTATAATTTATGCCTGACTTGATTAAATAATCTTCTATAATCACTTTCATCTTAATTAGAGGTACCTCAGAATATTTATGAGCATTAAGAAGAGAAAAGAAAACATACCTCTTTATATGTGCTTTTTTAGCTGCTTCTATCAAAATATATTTACCATATAGATCTATCTTAGCTGCATTATACAAATCAGAAGTTCTTGCAGTAGAAGCATCTACAATTGCTGTAATGCCTAATAATGTTGGAGGTATTGTTTCTGGCAACTTTAAATCTCCATAAACTAATTGTGCTCCCCACTCTTTCAGAAATGCAGCCTTACGAAAATTTCTAACAAAACATTTAACTTGAAAACCTTCATCTAAAGCGCGTCTAACAATTTGTCTCCCTAAAGTACCTGTTGCACCTAAAACTAATAAACTCATATAATTATTTTATATTTAATATTGCCGAAAATATAGGTAGAAAGGGACTTGAACCCTCATAACTTATAAGTTGTCACATTTTGAATATGATGCGTATACCAATTTCGCCATCTACCTTAATATTATACAAATTATAAAATCAAAAATCATTTATATCCATTAATATAAACTTATATGAACTTAATAGAAAGGATTTTACTTCATCGATATATTTGCTCACCCACAAATTGGTTACATAAATTAAAATCTTACTATAAAACTTATTTTTTATTTATATACTTATGTGTTATACCATATAGTCATTCTAAATATATGACCATTAGTTTATGCTTATATTGGATTCTTTTTCTATATATTAAACAAATACACCGTAATCGTACAAAACTTTTATTTCATATATTATATATATTATTTATACTAATCTATATAACATTTGTATTAATTAAATTGCAATTCAATACTTATATAATAAAACTATCATATATTTATTATGTAATTATGTACACATTTAATACATATATATTATATTTCAGAATAGCATTACTTCTTATGCACTATTTTTTCACTATAAATATTTTATTCATGACAACAACATATGAAAATATTATATTTTCTTTTCTTAATTTATCTAAACAGTATGAAAATAATACAATAAGAAAAATTATTTTTATTTCTATTTTTGCTTCACAAATATTACAAAATATTGGAATAAAAATAAAACAGATACTACTTAGTGTAAGAATTAAAAGAATTACTAAACTATTTAGATTGAAATATTGTATTTATTTGATAGTGAAATTTATTCAAGACGTATATAATGATATTTATAGAATATCTACTGTATTATATACTAGAGAATTAAATCATAACTTGCTATATATTACTAATATTCATGAATAATTCATAATATTTGACTTTAAAATTATGTAAATATATATAATATAATTTAAAATTCATATTAACCATAAACATTTAAGATAACATTAAAAACTTAGATCATAATATGACTATAGATAATTTCATAAATCAACCATATAAATATGGCTTTTATACCAATATTGAATCTGAGAGTTTGCCTCCAGGTTTAAATCAAAATATTGTTGAGAGTATATCTACAAAAAAAAATGAACCCATTTATTTGAAAAATTTTCGCCTCAACGCTTATAAAAGATGGAAGAAAATGAATGAACCTAAATGGGGGCAATTAGAGTATAAAAGAATAGAATATGATAAAATAACCTATTATTCTACGCCTAAATATAAAAAGAATATTCAAAATTTAGATGAGATTGATCCAGAAATATTAAATACGTTCAATAAACTAGGAATTCCTCTGAATGAACAAAAACGATTAACAAATGTCGCTGTTGATGCTGTATTCGATAGTATATCTATAGCTACAACTTTTCAAAAAGAGCTTGCTGAAGTTGGTGTTATTTTCTGTTCTATGACTGAAGCTATATATAAATATCCAAATTTGGTTAAAAAATATTTAGGCTCTGTTGTTCCAATTGGTGATAACTATTTTGCTGCACTAAATTCTGCTGTATTTAGTGATGGTTCTTTTTGCTATATTCCTCCAAACACCCATTGTCCATTAGAGCTTTCTACATATTTTAGAATTAATAATAAAGAAGCTGGACAATTTGAAAGGACACTTATTATCGCTGATAAAAACAGTTATGTAAGTTATCTTGAAGGATGTACAGCTCCACAATTTAGCAATAATCAGCTACATGCAGCTGTTGTAGAATTAATAGCTCTTGAGAATGCGACCATAAAATATTCAACTGTACAAAATTGGTATTCAGGCAATTCAGAAGGGAAAGGAGGAATCTATAATTTTGTTACTAAACGAGGATTATGTGCAGGAGACAATTCTAAAATCTCATGGACACAGATAGAAACAGGATCTGCTATTACTTGGAAATATCCTAGTTGTATTTTGACAGGTGATAGTACCATTGGAGAATTTTCTTCAATAGCTTTAACAAACAACTACCAACAAGCAGATACAGGAAGTAAAATGATACATGTTGGAGTTAACACAAAAAGTAGAATTATATCTAAAGGAATTTCTGCAGGTCATTCTATCAATAGCTATAGAGGTTTAGTAAAAATCGGTCCTAAAGCTAGTTATTCACGCAACTATTCTCAATGTGACTCTTTATTATTAGGAAAACTATGTCAAGCTAATACATTTCCTTACATTCAAGTGAGAAATCCTTCAGCCAAAATAGAACACGAAGCTTCAACTTCAAGAATTGGAGAAGAACAAATATTTTACTTTTTACAACGAGGAATTGGCATTGAAGAAGCAATTAGTTTAATGATTAGTGGTTTTTGTAAAGAAGTATTGCAAGAACTACCTATGGAATTTGCAATGGAAGCAGATAAGCTATTAAATCTTAAATTAGAAGGAACTATCGGCTAAATACTAAACAAAAATAAGAAATTAAAATATGTTAAAAATTGAGAATTTACAAGTTACAATTAACACCAAAGATAAGCTTTTGAAAGGTATTAATTTATCCGTTAATAAAGGAGAAATACATGCAATAATGGGAAAAAATGGCTCAGGTAAAAGTACATTAGCAAAAGTAATTGCTGGACATCCTAAATATCAAATTGTAGAAGGTAAAATTTTATTAAATCAACAAGATATAACTTATGAAGAAGCAACAAATAGATCGCACAAAGGTATTTTTCTTGCATTTCAGTACCCAGTAGAAATACCAGGTGTAAATAATATAGATTTTTTAAGATTAGCATATAATTCTAATAGAAAAGCAAATCAACATTCAGAGTTAGATCCCTTGTCTTTTTTTGAATTAATTAGTACAAAAAGTCAAACTATTCAGATGCAGTCAAACTTTTTGACAAGAAATGTTAATGAAGGATTTTCAGGTGGAGAGAAGAAAAAAAATGAAATTTTACAGATGGATTTACTAAATAGTAGGCTAGCAATACTAGATGAAATTGATTCGGGACTTGATATAGATGCACTTAAAACTATTGCAAAACAAATTAATCAATTTAAAAACAACAATAACTCAATTTTGATAATTACACACTATCAAAGATTGTTAAATTATATTATTCCTGATTATATACATATTATGGATAAGGGAAATATAATATATACAGGTAATGCAGAAATAGCTCATAAATTAGAAAAATATGGTTACGAGTATATCTATAATATAAAAAATATAAGCTGATAAGTAAATAGTACATGTCATTTATTCACTTTAAATCAAAATTAAATTAGGATATTTGGTGATTATAAATATACCCAAACATCCTAATCATTCATTGTATATTTCTAAGTTTCTAACTAAAGTTATACTGAAAAAGCTTGTTTAACATCCTCAATCGACTGTTTTAGTAATTCTTCTGATTCTTCACTCAATTTTTTTGTACTACGTATACTTTCCCCAAATTCAGGTTTTGAGTTGCGTAAATCTTCCCTCAAGGCTTGAACAAAATCCTTAACTTGAGTTAAATCAATATCATCTAAATAACCATTAATACCAGTATATATAATAGCTGTTTGTTCTTCAACAGGAATAGGGGAATTCTGTGCTTGTTTTAAAATTTCTCTTAAACGTTGTCCGCGAGACAATTGGTTTTGTGTTGCTTTATCTAAATCAGAAGCAAACTGAGAAAATGCTTCTAATTCCGCAAATTGAGCTAATTCTAACTTCAATTTACCTGCAACTTGTTTCATAGCTTTAATTTGAGCTGCTGAACCTACACGAGAAACAGAAATTCCAACATTAATAGCTGGTCGAATACCCGAGTTAAATAAGTCTCCAGAAAGGAAAATTTGACCATCTGTGATGGAAATAACGTTTGTTGGAATGTAAGCAGAAACATCTCCTGCTTGTGTTTCAATAATAGGCAAAGCAGTCATACTACCTCCACCTAATTTATTATTGAGCTTAGCGGCTCTTTCTAATAAACGAGAGTGCAAATAAAATACATCTCCAGGATAAGCTTCTCGTCCAGGAGGCCGACGTAGTAATAAAGACATTTGACGATAAGCTTGTGCTTGTTTAGTTAAATCATCATATACCACTAAAGTCGCTTTACCTTTATACATAAAATATTCTGCTAATGCAGCCCCTGTATAAGGTGCAATATATTGTAGTGTAGCTGGATCGTCTGCATTAGATGCTACAATTATTGTATATTCTAATGCACCTTTCTCTTCTAAGGTAGATACAACTTGAGCAACTGATGAAGCTTTTTGACCAATAGCAACATAAATACAAATAACGTCTTGATTTTTTTGATTAATAATAGTATCTAAAGCTACTGCTGTTTTACCTGTTTGTCTATCACCAATAATTAATTCTCTTTGCCCTCTTCCGATAGGAATCATTGAATCAATTGCTGTAATACCAGTCTGCAAAGGCTCACAAACTGATTGGCGGCCAATAATACCTGGAGCATAAGACTCAATCAATCTAGTTTCTGAAGAATTTGGTAAACCTTTTGCATCAATTGGTCGTGCTAATGGATCTACAACTCTACCTAAGAAAGAATCGCCAACTGGTATTTGAGCAATTTTACCAGTAGCTTTTACAGAACTACCTTCTAGTATGTTCCTGCCATCACCCATTAAAACTACTCCAACATTGTCGCTCTCCAAATTTAGAGCTATACCAATTGTTTGATCTTCAAACTCAAGCAACTCTCCGGCCATCACTTCGTCTAAGCCATATACTCTTGCAATACCATCTCCAACCTGTAAGACAGTACCTATATTAGCTACTTGAACTTCCTGCTCATACTTATCAATTTGTTGACGTATGACGTTACTTATTTCATCTGGTCTGATATTTACCATATTAAAGTTATAAATTATTATTTATTATAGATCTTATTTTAAATACTTATATTTGAAGCTAAATTCAAATAAGCACTTATATGCTTTAATCTTCCATGTAAACTTGTATCAATAATTTTAGATCCTATCTTTATAGTAAAACCAGCTATTAACATAGGCTCTATTGTAATTACAAGTTTTACTGTTTTACTATTAGTTATATCTCTTATTTTACTTATTAATGCGCTTTGCTGTACATCTGTTAAAACAATAGGCGTTAGTATTTCTGCTACTATTGTTGATTGCAATTCATATACTAATTCCAAATACTTACTAATTATAGTATCTAGTAATGCAATTCTGCGCCTATCTATAAGAACAAGCAAAAATCTAATAACAAGATTATGAACTTGATTGTTAAAAAGCTCATTGACAACATTTTTTTTAACTTCTATTGTAATTAAAGGATTGTAAAAAAATGCTTTTAGTTCTTTTGATTCTTTTAGTATCTCAGATATTAATGACAAATCTTCATTTACCTTATCTAATACAGAAGCAGCACTAGCTGATTCTATGAGAGCTTCTGCATAAGGCATAGCGACTTTAGACATAAATCCTTGACTGCTCATAAATGCCCTCCCAATTGAGCAATATTATTATCAATAATTTTAGTTTGAAGAGCAGGAGTAATTTGATTTTGTAACTGCGTTGTAACCCTTTTGATAGCCAAGGAAGTAATCTGAAGCTGAATTTGTTGTTTAATTTGAATTTCGGCTGTTGAAATGCTTGCTTTACTAGCACATATTAACTTATCTATATCCGCTTTTCCTTGATCTAATATAGATTGCCTGACTTTTTCAGCAGTTAATTCCGCTTCCTTTATAATTTGAGTAATAACTATTTGTGCTTGAGCTAATTGTTTCTCTGACTCACTTAATCTTAAATTAGCTTGCTGTAAACGTTCTTCCGATTCTTGTATAGCCAATAAAACTTTTTCTTGTCTAGTAACAAGAATAGAACCTAAAAATTCTTTTAATACATAGACAAGACCTGATAGTAATAATAGAATATTAATTACATTAGCTTCCAAAAAATCTGTATTAAAACTAATACCTAAGTTGACATCTGTCTCAACATTTGCAATTATATTAAAAAGTTGCATAAAGCTTTCCATTTTATCTATATATCCCAATATGACAAATTAATTAACATATTAATAAAGTTTCATAATCATAATATGTACTAATCATTTAATAACTTCATTTTTATCATGTCACTTAAAGCATCCACTTGTGCTTCTAAGGTTCTTAATGCACTTTCTTTTTGAATATTTAACTGATCATATGCTTCGGAAACTAATTTTTCTGCATCAAGCTGAGCTTCTTTCATCTTTACAGATACTATTTCTTGAGACTGCTCTTGAGCAACTTTAATAATCTCTTGAGCTTTTTTTCTTGACTCTGCCAATTGATACTCATATTGTTTTGTCAATTCATCAGCTTTTACTAAAGAAGCAGAAGCTGTAGTTAAACTATTGCGAATATATTCATCACGTTCATCAAGTACATTAATAACTGGCTTATAAAAAATAAAATTTAACGCAACAGTTAAAGCTAAAAATTGTAATGCCATTAAAGGCAAAGTTGCATTAAAATCAAATAGCCCTCCTTCTGTACCTGTACTTAACATTTGAAATAATAGAAAAGAAAAGTCCATCATTTACTTGTTTGTATTAATTTTATATTTAATATTATAAATCTTTAATTCATCATCGCAACTTTATAAAACGCCTAGTTTCTTATTCTAAAATTAATAATAGAAATATAAAAACTAAGCGTAAATAACTAGTTTATCCCGTATAAGGATTTGCAAATAAAAGCGATAATGCAACTACTAAACCATATATTGTCAAAGACTCCATAAAAGCTAAACTTAATAGAAGTGTACCTCGAATTTTGCCTTCAACCTCTGGTTGTCTAGCAATACCTTCTACAGCATTAGCTGCAGCACTACCTTGACCAATTCCGGGACCAATGGCAGCAAGACCTACAGCAAGACCAGCAGCTATAACCGAAGCAGCAGAAATGATAGAATCCATAAATAGTTTTATACAATTAGAATATATAGAAAATTAACAGATTTCAAATATAACTATTCAGCATATTAGATTAATACGCTGAATTTAATGATCACCATGTCCTTCCATAGCTTCACCTATATAAGCAGCTGATAAAGTAGAAAAAATTAATGCTTGAATAGAACTAGCAAATAATCCTAAAATCATAACAGGTAATGGCACTAAGATTGGAACTAATAATGTAAATACTGATACAACAAGCTCATCAGCTAAAATATTACCAAATAATCGAAAACTAAGAGATAAAGGTTTTGTAAAATCTTCCAAAATATTAATAGGCAATAATACAGGTGTTGGTTCAATATAACGCATAAAATAACCTAAACCATTTTTAGTGATCCCAGCATAAAAATATGCTATTGAGGTCAATAAAGACAGAGCAACTGTTGTATTTATATCATTAGTTGGTGCTGCTAATTCACCTTCTGATAAATGAATTAATTTCCAAGGAATTAAAGCACCAGCCCAATTACTGCCCAAAATAAATAAAAAAATAGTTGCTATATATGGAACCCACGAACGATATTCATGCTCTCCTATTTGATTTTTTGCTATATCTTGTAAAAATTCAAGTATGAATTCCATAAAATTTTGCCATTTTTTAGGCGCTTTATCTAACTTTCTAGTTCCTATAAAAGCAATAGCCATCAGTACAGCTATTACTAACCATGAAACTATAAAAACTTGCCCATGCAACTTATAACTACCTATTGTCCAATATAAATGTTTACCTACTTCAACTGCAGATACTAGAGCAAATGAAGAAATGTCTGCTAATTTTGTATAATCCATAAAAATTATAATTTTAATAAGTAGTATAAATAATCTGAATATATTAGATTTTTATTTTAAAAATCTTTTAAAATAAAAATACTGTTATAATTAATTATATATTGATATAGTTATTATTTAACTTTATTTTTAAAAGGTTTTACTATTAATATATTTATTAATATGTTTATAAGTTAGTTTAAGTCTATTTTTTCACCTAATAAAAATCTTTGAAAACGTCTTACTTTTATATTTTCTCCAAGTAAAGCTATATTTTGCTTAATCAAATCTTCAATTACAATATTTTGATCTTTTATAAAAGGCTGGTATATTAAACACATTTCCTTCAACCTTTTATCTATTCTTGCTTTAATAATTTTATCTTTCATTTCAGGAGATTTATTAATAATATCTTCTCTTTCTGATTCAATCCTAATTTCACGATCAATAATGTGTTGAGGTATATGTTGTATAGATACATAAAATACATTTTGACAAGCTGCAACTTGCATAGCTAAATCCTTAGCTAGCTTTTGAAATTCAATACGTCTGGCAACAAAGTCTGTTTCACAATTTAATTCAATTAACACCCCTATTCTTGAACCTATATGAATATAGCTATCTATTATACCTTCTGTTGCTGATCTCATTGATTTCTTATCAGCTGATGCTAAACCTTTTTTACGCAAAGTTTCTACAGCTATTTCCATATTTCCATTAGCTGCCTGGAGAGCTTTTTTACAGTCCATCATACCAGCACCTGTTTTAACACGTAATTCTTTAACACAATGCGGAGAAATCTGGATTTTCATTGTATATTCATTCCTAGTAAATTGTTAACAATAACCCCACTATCATGTGAAATTCAGCTTATAGTTTAATTGTCTGAAGTAGAATTTGTGCCTTCAATTATAGAATCAGCTATTTTACTGATAATCAATTTAATAGATCTAATAGCATCATCATTAGCTGGTATTGGAATATCTATAATCTCTGGATTACAATTCGTATCTAATATACAAATAGTGGGTATACCTAATTTAATACATTCCTGAATTGCTGTTATTTCACGTTTTTGATCTACAACTATAACAAAATCAGGTAATTTGGCCATATTCTTAATGCCATTCAAATTTTTTCTCAACTTTTCTAATTCTTTACGATAAATTGATGCTTCTTTCTTAGGCAATATGTCCATTATACCGGAACTTTCTTCCATTTCTAATTTTTGTAAACGCTCAACCCTTGATTTAATTGTCATCCAATTAGTCAACATACCACCTAACCATCTTTGATTAATATAATAAGAATTAGAACGTATAGCCTGTTCTGCAATTACTCCTGCAGCTTGCCTCTTAGTCCCTAAAAATAAAAATTTTTTACCCTTCTGAGAAGCATCGCGAATAAACTTACATGCTTCTGTTAATAACTGAGATGTTTGAACTAAGTCTATAATATGTATACCATTTCTTTCGGTATAAATGTATGGAAACATTTTAGGATTCCATCTTCTAGCCTGGTGTCCAAAATGAGCACCAGCTTCTAATAATTCACTTAATGAAATAATCGACATAACTTGTTATATAATTATATATACGCAATTAAAGAAAAAACAGAATAGAATTTATATTAATATGTAAACCATAATAACACAATGATTTCAATCAAACCTATACTATAAGTAATATTTGTATTAAACAAATAATTATAGGCTATTATTAGTAGAATAAATATGTGCATTCCTATCATCAACAATAATATCTTCAAAATTCAACTCTTTAGAGTGTTGAGGAAATGATAATAAATTTTTCTGATTAGAATTTTGTGGATCTTTATAATTAAATTTTGTATTATTATAAAGGTTAAATCCAGTACCTGCAGGTATTAATCGCCCTATAATTACATTTTCTTTTAAACCTCTCAACCAATCTAATTTACCTGAGATTGCTGCATCTGTTAATACTTTTGTTGTTTCTTGAAAACTTGCGGCAGATATAAAGCTCTCTGTATTGAGTGATGCTTTAGTAATACCTAATAAAATTGGATGATACAATGCTTCTTCTTTATATCCTAACCGCAAGGAACGATTAACTAGTTCTATTTTTTGTAGTTCTATAATTTCACCTGGCAAATAATCAGTATCGCCTCCATTCTCAATTTTCACCTTGGATGTCATTTGCCTAACAATAACTTCAATATGCTTATCAGAAATTTCTACTCCTTGAGACTGATAAACCAATTGTAATTCTTTAACTAAATATAACTGTAACATCAATAAACTTAACCGTGTTGCATCATATAAGCTTAAACCTTGATTTAAATATTCGCGAAACTTAGACTCTAAAACCATATGTGGATTAAAAACTGTATCTGCTCTTTTACGTGCTTCTAAGATTTCTTCTATTCTTGGTAAACCCTGCACAATATCGCCTGTTTTGGCTCTGTCAAAGATTAATGTAGCAATGTTTTCTCCTCTTTGAATTAAAGCTTTATTATTAACATGTACAAAAGAACCCTTAGATATCAAATATGGTTGGCCTAAACGTACAGTTATTTGATTGTCTCGAATAGAAATGACTCTTCCAGAGCTATATGAAACAACATTAGTAGCAATCTCATCACCTGCATAAACCCAATCATTTACATTAACTTTAATATTTTGATGATTATTAACAGAGAAAATTTTTGTATCTAACGAAGTAACTAACAAAATTCTTGGATTGGAAGATTTGTTTTGCTGAACAGATACTACTTGTCCTTGATGACAAGAAAATATTTCAGTTTGGGCTAATATAGTACCACTTTCAACATATTGATTATTTTTAACTAATAAACGTGTTTTTGTATATAAATCTTTATTAATACTATTTATATCATTTTTATCTTTCAAGGACAACTTATCCATTGTCACAATTTTCATTCTAGAGATAGAATTGTTGATAGAATCAGTATTTAATTGCAAAGTACATTTTAAATTTGAACAATCTTTATGTAAATCAGCTATCAAATAAGTTTTAACAATATCTATACCAGCAACTGATTTTATTCTTTCACCATCCCTGAAGTAAATACGTTTTACCAATTTTAAATTACATATACTATTATTAAAAGAATCTTGAGAATATATAAACTCCATTGTTTTATTAGGAATGGCATATACTATTACTGGCCTAATTAAATTAAATTGTTTATTGTTAATATAAAAATGTTCCCAATATACTAACTTATCTGTTTTTATATTATTGGCAATCATTTCACCTGGTCTTAAGAAACCTCTGGATTTATTATTATTGTAACTAAAATACGGATATAATATGCCTGGTTTAATTATAATTTCTCTAACAATGCCCTCTTTTTGTATAATATCAATAATACCACTACTTTTAGCAAAAACATTTTTGATAATTTCTTTACCTTTATCTACAAACTGACCATGCTTAACTAAAAGTAAAGATGTATCTTTATTAATTTCATGCGTTTCTTCTGCTATCCACAATACATAGCCACCATCGATAATATCATAATAATCTTTTTTACTCTGAGTATCAGTTTTTTTATCTGATACAGATAAATCTAAATACTTAATAATTCCTCCTGTATTTGTACGATAAAGATTAGTAATTAATTCAGCTATTAATTGATTATTAATAATACATTGATTAGGTAAAACTTTTAGAATAAATTGATCCTGCTCTTTCGTCACTAAAAAATGATTTTTATATCCATTATAAAATTTTGTCACAACATCCAAATTAGTATATGTTTTAGAAGACGTAATAATAACTATATCTTTTATACAATCTTGCTTCTTCTTTAAAATACGAATTTTGCCATTATAACGAGTTATTAATTCAGTTTTTCCAATTAAATTATTTTCATATATAAAATCATTTTCAGAAACCATTAATTTAGTCTCATATGGAATAGTAAAAACATGTCCAGAAAGAATCCATACAACTCCCCCATTCATCACACTTTTAAAAGTCTTTTGTTCATTTTGAACTTCATTTAAAGATAAATCTTTTAAATATATACTTCCAGAAAAATCTGCTAAAACAGCTTTTTGTGCTTTTTCTGTCATAATTCTGTTAGTTATAGGATACTCAGCTATAATTTGTCCACGTTTTATAAAATCTAAATGCTTTACAAATAATAATGAACCTTTAACTAAAGGTAAACTTGTTTGTCTTTTATCAATATCAATGAGTTTCAATTTAATATCTTTTTCCAACAAAAAAGCGTGATCACCATGACGAGTACGTGTATCACTTAAAATAATATTGCTTGGATATTCAACGTGACATTCAGAAGAGCTAATAACAGTTTGTGCCAGCTCACCTGTAAAAACACCACCTGTATGAAATGTCCTCATCGTTAATTGAGTACCAGGCTCACCAATAGATTGAGCTGCAATAATACCAACAGCTTCTCCCAAATCTACAATCCTTCCATGAGCTAAATTCCATCCATAACATAATTGACATACTGATTTTATAGCATTACATGTAATAGGAGATCTAACTAATACACTAGATATACCTAAACTAACAATCTGATTAGCTAATTCAGGTGATATTTCTTTATTTGCTCTCGCTATTAGTTTTCCATTGGCTGAATCAAAAAGATCTTCTGCTAAGATACGACCTATCAAAGCTTGATTTAAAGAAATTAGAGTTTTTCTGTTATCTATCATAGCTTCTAATACAATACCTTTAGAAGTATTACAATCTGATTCTCTGATAATTACATCCTGTGCGACATCTACTAAGCGACGAGTCAGGTAACCTGAATCGGCCGTACGCAAAGCTGTATCAACTAAGCCTTTTCTAGCGCCATAAGAAGAAATGAAGTAATCTGTTACTGTTAAACCTTCCCTGAAATTACTTGATATAGGTAAATCAATAATTTGCCCTTGCGGATCTGCCATTAATCCTCTCATACCCACTAATTGTCTGACTTGTGAAATATTAGCTCTTGCTCCAGAGAAAGCCATCATATAAATAGAATTTAAAGGATCTTTCTCTATAAAATACTTAATTACCTGTTTTTTTAAAGTATCACTTGCACTATTCCATGTATCAATAACCTTTTGAAAACGTTCAACAGCTGTTATCTCTCCCCTTTTATATTTACTATCCGTATCATTTATTACTTTCATAGTAATATCAAGTAAATTATTTTTAACAGGAGGAATTCGTAAATCTTCTAAACTTAAAGATATACCTGCTTTAGTTGCATATAAAAATCCTAAATCTTTCAATGTATCTGCCATATTAGAGGCACGGGCTATGCCATAATTTCTAAAAGCCCACATGATTAATTGTCTTAGTTGTGATTTATCTACAACTGTATTCAAAAATAATGGTTCTACGAACTTTTTTTGTGTCATGTAATAAAATAAAAACAATAAATAACTAAGATATAGTTAAATTAATGACTCTCTAATAGCTTTATTAAACAAAATACGTCCAGCCGTTGTACGAATATATTGAACTAATGTTTTGCCATCCATATCATACTTGACTATTTTGTCAGTAAATATTTTAGTCGTAGTGCCATCACAATTCAGTTTTGATGAAATTACAGCCTGCTGAAATGAATCGTTTACTGGACCACTAAAACGAACCCAAATCAAAGCATGCAAACTTATATTATTATGTTGATATGCCATTAATACATCATCTAAATTAGCAAAATATTGATTAGAATTATTAATAGCTGTTGGATTATAGGTTGTTAAGTAATAACAACCTAAAACCATATCTTGACTTGGCATTAAAATAGGCTGACCTGTTGCTGGAGACAAAAAATTATGTGGTGCCAACATTAATAAACGTGCTTCTGCTTGAGCCTCTAAAGATAAAGGTATATGTACAGCCATTTGATCACCATCAAAATCAGCATTAAACGCAGGACAAACTAATGGATGTAATTTAATTGCTCTACCTTCTACTAAAATAGGTTCAAATGCTTGTATTCCTAACCTATGTAAAGTTGGAGCTCTATTCAATAAAACAGGATGACCATATATCACTTCTTCTAATACGTTCCATACAATCGGTTCATTTTTTTGAATAATCTTTTTAGCAGCTTTAATATTGTTAACTAAGCCTTGCAAAATTAGTCTATGAATTACAAAAGGTTGAAACAATTCTAAAGCCATTTCTTTTGGTAAACCACATTGATGCAATTTCAAATTAGGACCAACAACAATAACTGATCTACCAGAATAATCTACACGTTTTCCTAATAAATTCTGCCTGAACCTTCCTTGTTTACCCTCAATTATATCAGAAAGAGATTTTAAAGGACGATTATTAGCTCCGATAACAGTTCGACCACGACGCCCATTATCCATTAAAGAATCTACTGCTTCTTGTAACATTCTTTTTTCATTTCTAATAATTATTTCAGGAGCCAATATCGCTTTAAGACGCGCTAAACGGTTATTACGATTAATAATCCTTCTATAAAACTCATTTAAATCAGCCGTTGCAAATCGTCCCCCATCTAACTGTACCATGGGCCTTAAATCTGGTGGTATCACAGGAATTACAGATAAAACCATCCATGAAGGATCCGCGCCTGTTGCAAGGAAATTCTCCAATAAACGTAATCTCTTCATTTTTTTGTTAAATTTAGTCGATGGATTTTTGAATAATTTAGGCGGCTTTAATGATTCCTCTCTTAAAATCTCTACAGTATTCTTTAGATCTATATTGTATAATAATTTATAAATTGCTTCTGCTCCTATACCTACTTCAATATCAAATAGATTAGATGAATGAACAGATAATTTTTCTTCTAAGTTTCTCCATTCATAACCCTCTAATAGTTGCTTATAATTTAATTTATGGTAATTACCCGGATTAATAACTACATAAGAATGAAAGTAGACTATCTTTTCTAATTCTTTAACTGTTAAATCCAAAGCTAAAGCAATATAACTTGTACTTCCTTTTAAATACCAGACATGAGTTATAGGAGCAGACAACTCAATATATGCCATTCTATGCCGTCTAACTTTTGATTCTGTCACTTCAACACCACAACGCTCACATACAACACCTTTATAACGAAATCTTTTATATTTACCACAATGACATTCCCAGTCTTTCACAGGGCCAAAAATTCGTTCACAAAATAGACCATCCATTTCTGGTTTCAAAGTTCTATAATTAATTGTTTCTGGTTTAGTTACTTCTCCAACAATTTGACCATTTGGAAGAACTCTCTCACCCCAACTTCGTATCTTACTAGGAGAAGCTAAACTAATTTTCACATAATCAAAGTGATGATCAAATTTAGTCATGAGTAACAAATCAATAAAATAAATTTTAATTTAGTAATTATTATATTTTTAAAATTACAACTAATCTTTATGCTATATTCATCTTGAATTATAAAAGTTTTAATGTAAACAAAATTCCAATATATTTAGTGCAATTTTTAGACAGAGCCTATTTTCTCTACTTGTTCATCAGACATTAAATCGATTTCTATACTAGCTTTATTTCCATCATCAAGTGATTCTATCTTGTGTACTGCAACATCAAGCGCTAACGATTGTAACTCTCTCATAAGAACTTTGAAAGATTCAGGAGTTCCTGGTTTAGGTATAGGCTTACCCTTAACTATTGCGTTTAGGGCATCATTTCTCCCTTGCATATCATCTGACTTAACTGTCAATAATTCCTGCAAAGTATATGCTGCTCCAAATGCTTCTAATGCCCATACTTCCATTTCACCTAATCTTTGACCTCCATGCTGAGCACGCCCTCCTAAAGGCTGTTGTGTTACTAACGAGTAAGGACCTGTAGAACGTGCATGAATTTTATCATCAACTAAATGAACAAGCTTGAGAATATATGCTTTGCCAACAGTTACAGGATTGTCAAAAAATTCTCCTGTTCTGCCATCAGTTAGCATAACTTTACCAGGATGCAAAGAATTAAATAACCAAGATGTATTAGCAATTAAACTGGCCTGTTGCAATTTATTATTTACTAAAGCGCGAGAAGCTTCTGAGCCATACATTTCATCAAAAGGTATAATCTTAAAACGCTTACCTAAATATGAGCCTGCTAAACCAAGTAAGCACTCAAATAATTGGCCTACATTCATTCTTGAAGGCACTCCTAAAGGATTCAGAATAATATCTACAGGTGTACCATCTGGTAGAAAAGGCATATCTTGCACAGATAAAATTCGTGAAATAATACCTTTATTACCATGACGGCCAGCCATCTTATCACCTACTTGAATTTTTCTTTTCTGAGCTACATAAACTCTTATAATTTCGTTTGTTCCTGGTGGAAGCTCATCTCCTTTTTGACGTTTAAAAATTTTTATATTAACAACCCTACCTTTAGTAGCATTTGGTAATCTTAAAGAAGTATCACGTACATCTCTTGCTTTTTCACCGAATATAGCTCTTAGCAATTTACCTTCTGGCAACTGATCCGATTCTCCTTTTGGTGTGACTTTACCTACTAATATATCTCCTGAATCTACCCAAGATCCAATAGCAATTATACCATTTTTATCTAATAAACTAATTGATGATTCACTAACATTAGGAATATCTCGTGTGATTTCTTCTGAACCCAACTTTGTTTGTCGACATTCTAATTCATATCTTTCAATATGTATAGAAGTATATAAATCGTCATACACAAGACGCTCACTAATTAAAAAAGCATCTTCATAATTATAACCTTCCCAAGGCATATAAGCCACTATAATATTTCTGCCTAAAGCTATCTCTCCACCATCTGTTGATGCGCCATCCGCGATAGTTTGCCCTACACAAATATCTTCTCCTGGCCATACAATAGGCCTTTGATTAATACAAGTATCTTGATTAGAACGATAATATTTTTTCAATCTATAATGAATTGTATAACCATCACTATTTTGTATGCCAATCTTTGTTCCAGATACATAACTAACAATACCATTAGTACGACTAGTTATAGTCATACCTGAATCTTTAGCTATTTTAGCTTCTAAACCTGTACCAACGATAGATTTTTCTGGGAATAATAAAGGTACTGCCTGCCGCTGCATATTTGAACCCATTAAAGCTCTATTTGCATCATCATGCTCTAAAAAAGGAATTAAAGAAGTGGCAGCAGATATAAATTGGATAGGAGAAACAGCCATATAATCTACTTGATTAATACTAGCAGTGATAAACTCCTGCTTATATCTTACAGCAATTACGTTATCTTTTATAAAATTATGTATATCTAAAGTAATATCTGCTGGAGCTATACGTAAGTAATCTTCCTGATCAGCAGTTATATAATAAAATTTATTGTTTTTCAACACTTGGCCATGAATAACTTTATAACATGGAGTTTCTATAAAACCATATCGATTCACTTTAGCATATATACTTAAGGAACCTATTAAACCAGCATTCGGCCCTTCAGGCGTCTCTATTGGACATATACGGCCATAATGACTGGGATGCAAATCCCTAACAGCAAAACCTGCTCTATCTTTATTCAGGCCTCCAGGGCCTAAAGCGCTGATTCTACGCTTATGAGTTAACTCAGATAATGGATTTGTTTGATCCATAAATTGCGATAACTGACTAGAACTAAAAAATTCTCTAACCGACGCCATTAAAGGCTTAGGGTTAACTAAATTAGATAAACTTAAAGAATCAAGATCACAAATCATCATACGCTCACGTATGATTCTTTCAAGTCTGTTTAAACCTATACGCACTTGGTTTTGAAGCAATTCTCCAACTGATCTAACTCTCCTGTTTCCCAAATGATCTATATCATCAAAAGTTCCAATATTTTGCTCTTTTATATTAAGTAAATAATCTAAAGAAACCAAAATATCTTCTGTAGATAAAACGCGAAAATTATTAGGAACTTTTAAATTTAATTTTTGATTAATTTTATGTCTACCCACCTCACCCAAATCATATCTCTTAGGATCAAAAAAACGCGTATATAATATCTGTTTTGCAACAGTCAAAGTAGCTGGTTCATTAGGACGCAACTTACTGTAAACAATCACTAATGCTTCTTCTTCGGTGATTTGCTCAATAGAAACATGATGTATATCTTTGCTAAATTCTTTTCTATAACAGCTTAATGAAGAATCAATAAGATAATTATATTTTGTTAATCTACTCTTAATATCATCATTTGTTAAACCTATGGCTCGTAAAAAAATATATGCATTTACTTTATGATTTTTATCAATTTTTGCCCAAATTTGGGCTTTTGCATCTATTTCAAATTTCAGCCAAGAGCCACGATTAGAAATTAGACTACAGCTATATATTTGTTTGTTATTTTTATCTAACTCTTTTTTATAGTAAACCCCTGGACTTCTAACTATTTGATTAATAATGATTCTTTCCGTACCAGAAATCACAAAAGTACCTCGATTGGTCATTAATGGAAGATCACCTATAAATACAGGTCTTTTTCTATATTTTTTGTTTACATCTTGAGAACTCACTAAATATGAGAAACTTTTATTATTTGATACATTTTCTCTAATCAGTTCTGTATCTTTTCTAGTTAATTTTGCAGGTATATATATTTGAGCACTATATGTTCTATCTCTGCTTTTTGCTTTTCTTACACTATATCTTGGAAATTTTAACTTATAATCTTTACCAAAAAATTGCAATTCTAATTTGCCTGTTGGATCAACAATAAGAGGAAAAGAATTTAGTACTTCAGACAATCCTTCCAATAAAAAGTATTTAAAACTTTCTTTTTGAATAGCTGCTAAATCTGGAAATACATATTGAAACATTGTTTCTTGTGACATTAATAACCTCACAATTTTAAAATTTACTTCTTATAAAAGCTAATAATTTGAATCTACAATATTTTTGAATGAATACAGAAATAATACTAAAAATAGTATCTAAATATATTCCATATACAATAAGTATGTGAAAAATTTACTGAAATAAATAATGGCAAATCTTAAAGTTAATTTCAGTAATTGAAAATTAACAAAAATTCAGAAACTTAAATCGTTTATATATTTTGAGACATGAGATCCTTCATAGCTTTAGCAAGAATAGATTTTTTGCGAGAACCATTATTTTTATGTAAAACCCCCTTACTTACAGCTTTATCTATTTTCTTATAAAGAACTGATAATTGTAAGATATGATCACTACTCTGATTTAAATTGAGTTCATTATTTAAACTCAAGATATATTTTTTAGTGATAGTTTTAATAGCAGACTTATAACTTTTGTTTCTGCATTTATTACGTAAAGATATTTGATTTTTTTTAACAGCGGATATATTTTTAGACATCGTTATATAATTGTATAATATTAGTTAACAGTATATAATTCATTGAGATTTAATTTTCAATCTAATTGGATTATAGCATTAATTAATATAAATAAACAAGAATATATAACTGTATATTAATAATATTCCGGACATAAAAATTTAAATATCATACCAAGTCAACATTATTTACTAAAGCTGTATAATAATCAATTAGACTTGATCGCATCACCTAAATTATGACATAATAGTCTTACATTATAATTATTGAACAACATTATGAGTAAAAATAAAGGAGCACGTATAGTAATAACACTAGAATGTTCCTGTCGAAATTTGACAAATACAAACAAAAGAAGAAAAGGAATATTTCGCTATACTAGTACAAAAAACAGAAAAAACACACCTAGCAGAATAGAATTAATGAAATTTTGTCCTGCTTGCAATAAGCATGATAAGTTTAAAGAAATAAAATGATATTATACAAACAAAAAAATTTAAATATTAAACCAAATGAACAAATTAATTACAAAGACATAGATTTACTACGTAAATTTATAACAGATCAAAGTAAAATTGTTTCTAGGCGCTCAAATGGTTTAACAGTCAAACAACAAAGACAGTTAGCAAAATCAATAAAAAGAGCACGTATCTTAGCATTGCTACCTTTTATAAATAAAGATTGACAACAACAATATACTAAGTATTAAGATATGATAAATATATCTTAATATTTTTATACTTATAAAATTTTAGATTTTTCATACAATTCATAAACTTCTATTAGATCTTGTGGCTGCCATAAACCATAATCTTTACACATTATACCACATTCATTACCTGTGACAACTTCGTCCACATCATCTTTCATACGTTTTAATGAATCAAGAACACCTTCATAAATTAATTGATCTTCGCGATAGACATTGATCAAAGCATTTTTTTTCAACTTACCTGATTTTACTATACAGCCTGCTACAGTTCCTTTATTTACAAAAAATGTAGTTTGAACTTTAGCTTGACCGATTAATAGTTTATCATATTCAGGATCAATTAGATCCAACATATAATTTTTAACATAATCTATTAAATCGTAAATAAGAACAAATTTACACAAATGCACATTTAATTTTTTTGCGGCATTCAACACATTAGTAGTAATATTTATATTGAAAGCTATAATTAAAGCTTGAGTGTTAAAAGCTAAATCAAGATCTGTGCTAGAAACAACTCCTAAACTAGAAGTAAGAATGTTTAATTTAATTTTACTTTGAGGAATTTGAATAAATGAATTAATTATAGCATCAATAGTTCCTTGTGTATCTGCTTTTATAATTAAATTCAAGTTTTTAATACTTGTTTTATTATTATAATTGTATAATTTAAGTTGTGAATTTAATAAATTTTTTGTATTGTCTATAATACTAGACGAACTATTTTCTATAATCAACTTTTTTGCTTCTTTTTCAGTGTGCACTACACGAAAATATTTTCCCGATTGTGGAACAGAATAAAAACCTAACACTTGTAAAATAGAAGAAGGTTCTGCTATCAATAGTTCATGACCTAAGTTATTTACAATTTTTTTTACACGCCCATAAGAATTATCTGATACTATAATATCACCAACCTTCAAAGTACCATTTAAAATAATCGTATTAACCACTGTACCTTTTGTTTTATCTAAATAAGCTTCTAAGATAATACCTTGAGCTAATTGCTTAGGATCAGCTGTTAAATTAATGCATCCTGCTAAAGTAGAAACAGCCGTTAATAATGTATCTATATTTATTTTCTTTAATGCACTAATTTCAACAAACTTAATCTCACCTCCCCAATCAGTACTTATAATATTATAATTTGCTAATTGCTCACGAACTTTAGCAAGATTAACATCTATTTTATCAATTTTATTAATAGCAACAATGTAAGGAAGCTTTTTAGATATAATATAATCAATTGCTTCAATGGTTTGAGGCTTTAAACCATCATCTGCAGCAACAATTAAAACTACTATATCAGTAATTTGGGCGCAGCGTAGTCTCATACTAGAGAAAGCTTCATGACCTGGTGTATCAATAAAAATCAATTTTTTATTTAGTGAATCATATGAATAATTTACCTCATAAGCGCTTATGGATTGTGTTATTCCACCTATTTCCTTGCTTACAAAATCCGTATTTCGAATAGCATCTAATAAAGATGTTTTGCCATGATCTACATGACCTAAAATTGTAATTATAGGAGCTCTATTAATACCTGCAGAAGATTTGACTTCTTGTAATTTATTGAGTTGGCTCAAATCTAATTTATGTTTTTGATTTAAAACCGTAAAATTATATTTTTGAGCGACTTGAATTGCTGTAGATACATCCACTATTTGATTAACTGTAACAGAAATACCTTGTAAAAATAAACCCGTAATAATTTCTGCAAGTGGTATCTGGAGTTTTATCGACAATTGTTCAATACTTAATGGACTATCTATAATTACAGATTTATCATCTTTATTAATATCTGCGTTAATACTTAACTTCCGTTTAACTTTTTCTTTCTTTTTTTGCTTATTAGATTTTATAGATCCTGCACCTGTATTATGTAAATCATCTTGAGCATTAACTACTAGCTTACTTTTATTTTTTTTCTTAAAAATATTGTATTGATCTTGATCCGAATCAATAATATTTACCTTTTTTTTCTTTAATTTACCTTTACTATCTTGCTTAAATATATTTTTTGTTTTCTTTTCAAATTTTATATTAAAGTCTGAATTCTTAACAGTACTTTTTGTTTCTGATGAAGACGGAAAATCTTGATCTGATGAAATATCTATTAATCTTAAATTATTAATAAATTTAGGATTCTCCAATAAAAAAGCATTTTCATTTTTTATAGACATACACAAACTAAAATCAACAAAACGATTATGATACAACAATATATTCTCCCTTATAATTACAATCAATAAATATTCAACTATTATTTAATATTAATACATATTAAATAAATATTTTTTCTATAGAAGATGTAAAGCATAATTTTCAGCCTATATAATAACAATAATTAAAATATATGTATAAATTATTATAAGAATATACAATCACAATTAAATATAAGGAACATTATGCCTCGCTTACAAAAAAATGATAATTTTATAGATAAAACTTTTACTGTATTGGCGGATATAATTTTAAAGATACTACCTACTACAAAAGAAGAAAAACAAGCTTTTTGTTATTATCGGGATGGTATGTCAGCTCAATCAGAAGGAGAATATGCAGAGGCTTTAGAAAATTATTATGAGGCACTAATATTAGAAGAAGATCCATATGACAGATCATACATAATATATAACATTGGACTAATTTATGCAAGCAATGGTGAACATACTAAAGCATTGGAATACTATCATCAAGCTTTAGAATTAAATCCTAGATTACCACAGGTATTTAATAATATCGCAATTATATATCATTATCAAGGTTTAAAAGCAGCCGATAAACAAGATGATAACATGGCAAAGTCTATGTTTGACAAGGCAGCAGAATATTGGAAGCAAGCTATTTACTTAGCACCTAACAATTATATAGAAGCTCAAAATTGGTTAAAAACAACAGGTAGATTAAATAATAGCTAATATATATTCATTTATTATATTTCACAATTCTTGTTAAAAAATCTTATTTCCATCTATAATTATATTATAGTTAATATCACTATACTATAATATAATCAATCATTAAAGAAATTACGTCCATTTACTATAATTAAATTATATTCAAATTCACATGGTAAGTATAAGCAATCAAGGATGCGTAACACAAATTATAGGACCTGTATTAGATATAGAATTTCCTAATGGACAATTACCTAAAGTATTTAATGCACTAAAAGTTCAGGGTCCAGAGAATACAATAACATGTGAAGTTCAACAATTGCTAGGAGATAATAGAGTTCGAGCTGTAGCTATGAGCTCGACTGAAGGATTGAAAAGAGGTATAGAAGTTACTGACACAGGAGCTCCTATTACAGTACCTGTTGGTATACCAACTTTAGGTAGAATTTTCAATGTACTTGGTGAACCTGTAGACAACCTGGGAACAATCAAATCTGAAGATTCATTACCAATACATAGAGCTGCTCCATCATTTACTCAATTAGAAACAAAACCTTCTATTTTTGAAACAGGAATTAAAGTAGTAGATTTACTTGCTCCATATAGAAAAGGAGGTAAAATCGGTTTATTTGGTGGAGCTGGTGTTGGTAAAACTGTATTGATAATGGAACTAATTAATAATATAGCCAAAGCACATGGAGGCGTATCTGTATTCGGAGGCGTTGGAGAAAGAACAAGAGAAGGGAATGACTTATACGAAGAAATGAAAGAATCAAAAGTTATTAATGCAGATGACTTAAAAGAATCAAAAGTAGCACTAGTATATGGACAAATGAATGAACCACCAGGTGCAAGAATGCGAGTAGGTTTAACTGCATTAACTATGGCAGAATATTTTCGAGATATTAACAAACAGGATGTATTATTATTTATTGACAACATTTTCCGATTTGTACAAGCTGGTTCTGAAGTTTCAGCATTATTAGGACGTATGCCATCTGCCGTTGGTTATCAACCAACATTGGCAACAGAAATGGGAACTTTACAAGAACGAATCACTTCTACAACAGATGGATCAATTACATCAATACAAGCTGTATATGTTCCTGCAGACGACTTAACTGACCCAGCCCCAGCAACTACATTTGCACATCTAGATGCAACAACCGTACTATCAAGAAGTTTAGCAGCTAAAGGTATCTATCCTGCAGTAGATCCTTTAGGCTCTACATCAACTATGCTACAACCATCAATAGTAGGACAAAAGCACTACTCTACAGCACAACAAATCAAATCAACTTTACAGCGCTATAAAGAATTACAAGATATTATAGCTATATTAGGTCTAGACGAATTATCAGAAGATGATAGATTAACTGTTGCTAGAGCACGAAAAATAGAAAGATTTTTATCACAGCCATTCTTTGTTGCCGAAGTATTTACAGGATCACCAGGAAAATACGTATCACTAGAAGAATCTATAAAAGGCTTTAATATGATATTAAGTGGAGAACTAGATGATTTACCTGAACAAGCTTTCTACTTAGTAGGTAATATAGAAGAAGCTATAAGCAAAGCAGAAAAGTTAAAATAACCAAATTATAAAAATGACATTAAATATACGTGTTATTGCACCAGATAGAACTGTCTGGGATGCAAATGCAGAAGAAGTGATTTTACCTAGTAGTACTGGGCAAGTAGGAATATTAAAAGGACATATTCCTTTACTTACAGCCATAGATATAGGTGTTATGCGTGTACGTATTGAAAAAGAATGGCAACCTATTATATTACTTGGAGGATTTGCTGAAGTTAAAGACGATAACATTACTATTTTAGTTAATGGAGCAGAAGAAGTATCAGAGATAGACATGAAGACAGCACAAGAAAATTTAGACAAGGCTACTAAGATTTTAAACGAAGCTAAAAATAATAAAGATAAAATTGAAGCTACACAGAATCTAAGAAAAGCACGTGCTCGTATACAAGCAGCTAATGTCTTAAATAATTAAAGTCGATGAGCTATAAAATAAATAAGTAATGAGAATCAGTTTATTTATTCTCATCACTTATTTATTTACTTAACTTAAGCCAGAGCAAATATAGTCAAAATATACTCCCATTTCTTTTCCTGCATCCTGGCCTACCAAACTAGCAGTAACTTCTTTCATGGCTTGTACAGCTTGTATAGTTGCACCAATAGGGACACCTAGCGAGTTATATGTCTCTTTTAAACCATTTAATACACGCTCGTCTAAAATAGAAGGATCCCCTGCTAACATACCATAAGTAGCATAACGAAGATAATAATCTAAATCACGTATACAAGCAGCATATCTTCTAGTTGTATACATATTACCGCCCGGCCTAGTAATATCAGAATATAATAAAGCTTTAGCAACGGAATCTTTAATAATTGTCGCAGCATTAGCTGCTATAGTAGCCGAAGCTCTAACTCTTAGCTCACCTGTTTGAAAATAACCCCTCAATTTATCTAATGAATTATCGTCTAAGTATTTTCCTTGTACATCAGCTGCATTAATTACAGAAGTAATAGCATCTTGCATAATTTTTAAACTATCCTTAAATTATTTCTTATTTATTTCTATTATTATTTGATAATATAAATTTTTATACTTTATTGCATTGCACCTAAAGTGTAATCAAAATAAAATCCTGCCTCAGCTGAATCTTCTCCAGATAACAAAGAACAAGCGACAGCCTTCATTGAGCGTACTCCTTCAGCAACTCCAGAAATGGGTGTACCCAAAGAATTATACATTTCTTTAACTCCGACTAATCCAATTTCTTCTATTGGAGTTACATCACCAGCTACTATACCATAAGTTACTAATCTTAAATAATAATCTAGATCTCTTAAACATGTCGCTGTCATCTCTTCACCATAAGCATTACCTCCAGGAGATACTACATCTGGACGCTTTTGAAATAATTGTTGACCACCTTGTTTTACAATTAATTCACGATTATCTGTTAAAATTTGTGCTATTCGTAAGCGCCTCTGGCCAGATAGAACAAAACTCTTTATTCTATCTAGTTCTCCAGGACTTAAATACCTAGCTTCCGCATCTGCATTGACAATTGATTTAGTAACAATACTCATTAATCAAACTCCAATAATACTATAATCTATAACATTTATATAATAAAATACAATTTAAATCTCTACTTTCAAACTCAACAGTCATAACTTAATGCTTTTATCATAAGTACAAAAAAAACATATTTAAGAAGTACTAAAGCAAGAAAGCTCATATACTATATCATGAAATAATAATTTACTGATTACCAACTCGAGAAATAAAACTAGGTATAATAATTGACCTATTTTGTTTAGTTAAACTATTATATAATTTTTCCGTATTTGGAAAATTGGCAGCTGGTAAAGTTGGAAAACGTCGGTATGGTACAGTATTCATACCAAAAACAATATCATATTCTTTACTATTAACTAAAACCGATATAAAATAAGCTAATCCTTGAGATGCTAAAATTTGATTATAATACCTTATTTCAGCTTGATTATTTGGTGCTCTACCTAAAAAATGCTTTGTACCCAATTCAATAACTTTTGTATTAGGATATGGCTGATAAAATTCTTTAGCATACAAAGCAGAAGAACCTAATTTTTCCACTATTTGTTTAACTGTTATTTGTCTATTAACAAATGCTTTTTCTAAATTAAAAAACTCATCGCCTATAACAAAAGAATTTAAATCTCTCTCAAAAATTTGACGATATATAGCTCTCAAAACTTGAAGCATATTAGAAGTATCCATCTCAGAATTAACTTGAAAAACAACTGTTTGATATCTTTTTATATTAACACCTTGCTGAATTCTTTTAATAATGCTACCTTGTTGAACAATCTGAGAATTAGATATTCTTTGGTGTGACACATCTGAAATAGGATTAGCATTATACTGTTTATTACTTAACTTCAGATTTCTAGCAGCTAGTTCAGAAGGTGTAATATATCTTTCATATGGAACAATATTTTCACCAAAAGTTTCAATATATTCAGGACTGTTCATTATGGCATCTATCATCTTATAATAACCCTGCTTATAAACTATATCAAAATACTTATTAATTTCTTGCCTGCCATAAGTAGGCCTACCTACTAATCGATTATGTATGTACTCAATAGATTTACATATGTATAAATTATTCCAATACAATGATCTAAATACGGAAGATTTAGTTAATTCACTAATAAACTCACGAAGAGAAATTTGACGATCTTTAAATAGATCTTCAAACTTCTGAATCGTAACTTGCTCAGATTGATAAACAAAACGGCCAAAAACCCTTAAATATACTGCTCTGACAATTTGCTCTATGTTATTAACTTGATTCAATTGAAATATTTTAGGACCTAATGAGCCTGAAATTTTAGAACGCAAGTTCGGACTACTAATTTGACTATAAATTCCGGGACCACTCCTAGGTAAAATTCTTCTCGTATCTTTTCCAAAAGGAGATGACTTTTTACGCAAATTTATACTGTTTTGGGCAAAAATTGCTCCAAATTGTATTAATAATGGATCATTGCTTAAACCATAAGGATGCTGATCTGGAAGATTAGATTTGTAATCACTAAATAAAGTTACGAATTGAGGTATCTTTCGAAAAACTGTACTATAGTTTAGTAATTCAATCTGCGCTCCCCAATTACGAGCTTCCTGCGCTTCTTCTCCTAAACTGCGTAAATAAGGCACTGTTTCTTCACCAAAATAATCTGCATATTCAGTACTATTTATCATATTATCTATTAAACCATCTAAACCTCTAGAAGATAAAACAGCAAAATATTTTTTAAATTCTTCTAAGGAACTGGTGCCTCTGCCTAAAAAATGCCTAAATGCCAATTCAATAACACGGCTATTAACAAAAGGCTGTACAAATTGCTTACGATAAATATATGATTTTCCTAAGCAACGAACAAATTCTTTAATTGATAAAGTACCATTCTTAACTTGAGATTCTAAATCTTTGAAATTTAACCCATATGCTTTTGAAATGTCTCTTTGAAAAATTTGTCTATAACAAGCTTTAATAACATTATTTTTTTCTTCTGAAGATAAACTCGTTTTCATAACAAAACGTTGCTTAAGAATACTAGATTTCGTATATATTTGAGGTAAACGTAAGCCTTGTAAATCACCAGAGGTCCGTCTGCGCAATTTATCAGTTAAAGCAAATTGATCAAACTCTGTAATAATAATATCAAAGTATTCTTTTACTAAATTTTGCCCTTGTATATCTTCATTAAAAATACTTAAAGCAATTTTACGCATTTCTCTCAACGCAACTATTGCTGCAGCACTAGAACAAGCATTATCAATTAAATCTCTTAACCCCCTGATATTAACAGATAAAATATTTGGATCTCCTGCAACAATAGCATAAGTTAAGTATCTTAAGAACCAGTCTAAATCACGCAAAGATTTTTTCATGCGACTAGTTCCATAACGTACTACACTAATAGGCTTAAAACCAGCGGGTAACGAATCACTTGTACTAAAAGGTGATGAAACTATTCCTGCTAAATTATTTTGAATATCACCTGATAAATTTTGTAAATTTGATCCATTGTTTAACTTGCCTGTTGATAAAAATGATGCTTGCGGTCTTTCTAAATAAGAAATAGGCGCCCCTCCTACGAATATCTTATCAGCCGCTTTAGAAACTAATATATTAGCATTTTTAGTCAAGATATCAGCTACTTCTAAACGTTTATTACCTGAATTTAAAAATGCAACAAGCTGATCGAGTTCTCCTAGCTGCAAAAAACGATCCTGTTGTTCTGCTTGTGATATAGCAGACATTGAAGCTGTGCGAAAAAGCTGCGGACATACTAAAGGACTTCCACTAATTGCTTTAACACTCATAAAATATTGATCTCCTAAATACTATATTTTTATCTGTATTGTTTTAATATAAATAATTTAGTTCAAAGACACAGCTACTTAAAAAGTAAATTTTATACACACATTGTTTATTTACAACATTTAAGCGCTTATTATATTGTAGCAGTATCTATACTTACTGTATAAATTTATACTTATAATATATTTAAAATATATATCTACCTTGAATAAATATAAACTTTGTAATACTTATTATGAATTAGCTATACAACATAGTCTATATGTTATTTCTCTATTAAATTAAAATATATTGAGACTAAGAAAAGTAAAATTCTTTTAATTTAAATAAATAATATGAACAAAAAAATAAATCCCAACACAGAAATGTCTATTTTTGAGCATTTAGAAGAACTAAGAGAGCGTATATTTATTGCTTCCATTATTTTTTTTGCTATAACTATAATATGCTTTGCATATATGAAAAATATCGCATATATACTACAGCAACCAGCAATAGGAATAAAATTTTTACAGCTAGCACCAGGAGAATATCTATTCACCTCTATTAGGGTAGCATTATATACAGGCTTTTTATTAAGTAGCCCTTTTATTATTTATCAAATCACTTTATTTATTTTACCTGGGCTTACTAAGAAAGAAAGCAAATTTATAATACCTATACTCTTTACATCAATACTTTTGTTTTTTAGTGGCATTATATTTGCTTACGTAATTCTAGTTCCTGCAGCGTTGCAATTTTTAATTAACTATGGGAACGAAATCGTAGAACCAATATGGTCATTTGAACAATATTTCAACTTTATATTACTTCTTTTATTTAGTACAGGTATTGCATTTCAAATTCCTATTATTCAAATAGTTTTGGGGATGCTAGAAATTTTTTCTTCTACAAAAATGTATGCCTATTGGAAATATATTATTTTAGGCGCAACAATAATTGCGGCTATTATTACGCCATCTACTGATCCAGTAACACAAATTATTATGTCTTTAGCTATTTTAGTTTTATACAGCAGCGGAATTATTATATTAAAAATTTTAAATAAATAAATCTGGTATATAATAAAATATTAATACAAAGGTATTAAACAATATGATAATTCTTAAAACCTATAATAAAAAGGATTTATGAAAAAATCACAAATATAGAATGTTATTATAAATAAATAAGAGATATAATTATTAAAAATCCAATTTTATTTAATATAACTCATAATTATAATAAATATTTTCATATGAATATCAAACTTGCATTATTAATTTTCGTTAGCACTATAAACTTAATTATAATTCAGCCTATCACAACTTCAGCATTTCCTATATATGCACAGCAAGGATATGATAATCCGCGAGAAGCAACTGGTAGAATAGTGTGCGCAAATTGTCATTTAGCACAAAAAACAGTTGAAATTGAAATACCTAAAACCGTATTACCGAATAGCGTTTTCGAAGCCGTTGTTAAAATACCATACGACAAGAACAGTAAACAAATTTTAGGTAATGGACTTAAAGGGCCTATAAACACTGGTGCTGTTGTTATTTTACCAGAAGGTTTTAAATTAGCTCCAAAGAATTTATTATCAGAAGAATTAAAAGAAAAAACTAAAAATGTTTACATACAACCATATAGTATAACACAGGATAATATCTTATTAGTTGGTCCTTTACCTGGAGACAAAAACCAAGCCATTGTTTTTCCTATTCTATCACCAGATCCAAACCAGAATAAAAACATCCACTTTTTAAAATATCCAATCTATGTAGGTGCTAATAGAGGAAGAGGGCAAGTATATCCAACTGGAGATAAATCCAATAATAATACAATAGTGTCTTCACAGAATGGGAAAGTTACGGATATTACATCACTGGAAAAAGGAGGATATACAGTTAAGATTGAAAAGAGAAATGGAGAAACTTATACAGAAACTATACCACCTGGCTTAGATTTACTTATTTCTAAAGGAAGTGAAGTATTTACGAACCAAAGTTTAACTACTGATCCAAATGTAGGAGGATTCGGGCAAACTGAAGCAGAAATAGTTTTACAAAGCCCTTCTAGAATCAAAGGCATGATAGTTTTCTTCTTTACTGTAACAATAGCTCAAATATTTTTTGTATTAAAGAAAAAACAATGGGAAAAAGTACAAGCAGCAGAGATTAATTTCTAACATGCAAATAAATATTCAATAATCAATAAGTAAGTTTATATAAACTTACTTATTAATTAATTATCACATAATATAAATAATATAATTTATAAAAAATAAAAACTAGACTATATTTTTAACAGCTTCAATAATTTGTCGAGGATAAATAACTGTTGCTTTTTCTAACTTACCATTGTAGGGCGTTGGTATGTCCTGGGAAGATAATCTTATTATAGGAGCATCTAAAAAATCAAAATAATTATCATTAATTTGTGCTATTATTTCAGCAGCAATACCACCTGTTTTCATACATTCTTCTACTATGATCAATTTATGTGTTTTCATTAAAGATTGTCCGATAGAATTTATATCCAAAGGTTTTAATGAAATTAAATCTATTACTTCTGGATTATAGCCATCATTAATAAGTTCTTCAACAGCTTGCATTACATGATGACGCATTCGAGAATAAGTTAAAATAGTAACATCTAATCCAGATCTAACTAACTCAGCTTTATCTAAAGGAAGGAAATACTCGTGATTCGGTAACTGATCTTTTAAATTATACAGTAAAACATGTTCAAAAAAAATTACTGGATTGTTATCTCTAATAGCAGATTTCAATAAACCTTTAGCATTGTAAGGAGTTGAACAAGCTACAATTTTTAGCCCTGGTATAGCTTGAAAATAAGCCTCTAATCTTTGTGAATGCTCTGCACCTAGTTGTCTACCAACGCCCCCTGGTCCACGTATTACTATAGGGATCTGAAAATTTCCTCCTGAAGTATAACGCAACATACCAGCATTATTAGAAATTTGATTAAAAGCTAATAATAAAAAACTCATATTCATACCTTCTACTATAGGCCTTAAGCCTGTAATTGCTGCTCCAATAGCCATACCCATAAAACTGTTTTCAGCAATAGGAGTATCTAAAACTCGTAAATCACCATATTTAGAATGCAAATCTTTAGTAACTTTATAAGAACCACCATAATGACCTACGTCTTCTCCTAAAACAAATACCGAAGAATCATTTTGCATCTCTTCATTAGTAGCCTCTCTTAAAGCATCAAACATAAAAACAGAACTCATAAAATGACTATCCTCAACTAAAATATAAAAAACAATATACTAATATAATTAATCTGCAAACAAATATTTTTTTAGATCTTTAATATTCGGTTCAGGGCTAGATATAGCAAATTCAACAGCTTGATCCACTTCTATTCTGACTTCCGAATTTACATCATTAACTTGTTGCTCTGAAAGCAAGGAATGATCTAGTATATAGTCTTTTAAACGCTTAATAGGATCACGCGCTAACCATGCTTCTTTTTCAGTTAATGATCTCAACTCATCTGGGTCAGCTAAAGAGTGTCCACGAAAGCGATAAGTTAAAGCTTCTATTAGAGTAGGTCCATGACCAAATTTTGCTCTGTTAATGGCTGCTAAAGCAACTTCTCGAACAGCCAAAACATCCATACCGTCCACTTCTATACCAGGCAAGCCAAAGGCTTCTGCTTTTTTATGTATTTCAGGAAACGAAGTAGATCTATGATGAGCCATACCTATTGCCCATTGATTATTTTCAACTACAAAAATAACAGGAAGTTTCCAGAGAACAGCCATATTCAAACATTCAAAAAATTGTCCATTATTGCTTGTACCATCACCAAAAAAACAAGCAGTTACACGCATTGGTTGTTGATCATTTAACACTTGTTTTCTGTACACACTTTGAAATGCAGCACCTATAGCAATTGGAATGCCTTCGCCAATAAATGCAAAACCACCTAAAAAATTGTGAGGAGCTGAAAAAATATGCATTGAACCACCACGTCCACGGCTACAACCAGTCTCTTTACCAAACAACTCTGCCATTACTAATTTAGCCGGGACCCCTTTACTTAACGCATGAACATGATCGCGATATGTACTACAAACATAATCCTCTGCCTGCAAAGCTCTTATAACCCCTGTAGAAACAGCCTCTTGTCCATTATATAAATGGACAAAACCAAACATTTTACCCCTATAATACATTTGAGCACACATATCTTCAAAATGACGACCAAGTAGCATGTCTTTATAAAGTGATAATACAACCTGAGAATTTATTTCATACTCACTAAATACGCTTGATGGTAAAGTAATTTTATTCTTCATTTGTTTAAATATTATAATTAATTCAAATATTAAAAATCATAAGCTGAAAAATCGTATACATAAATACAAGAAATATACAAATAATAATACATTAGGAATTTTTATATATCAATTAGAAAATAAACTCAAATAATTACTTATTGTTCATAATATAGTTATAATAAGTTGTTTGAGTTTATATTTTATCAAAATTGCATAATAAAAATGTCTATGACTATAATGCCCAAAATCTTACCAAATATTCATAAAGATTTATTAATTTTAGAAACTAACTTAAAAAAAATGGTTAGTGCTAAACATCCTATATTATATGCAGCAGCTGAACATCTTTTCAGTGCTGGAGGAAAAAGAATAAGACCAACTATCATATTGCTAATAGCATTATCAACAACAAAAAAGCTGAATATACTACCAGAACACAAACGTCTAGCAGAAATAACAGAAATAGTACATACAGCAAGCTTAGTGCATGATGACGTAATCGACGAATGTGAAACCAGGAGAGGAGTCAATACAGTTCATAATACATTTAGTACTAAAGTAGCTGTCTTAGCAGGAGACTTTCTATTTGCTCAATCTTCTTGGTACTTAGCTAATTTAAATAACTTAGCAGTGGTTAAAACTATTTCTAAAGTAATTACTGATTTTGCAGAAGGTGAAGTAAGACAAAGTCTAACATGTTTTGATGAAACAATATCTATGGACAACTATATAGAAAAATCTTTCTATAAAACCGCATCACTAATGGCATCAAGTTGTCAAGCAGCAGCTATATTAAGTGAAACAACTACAAATATACAACATCAATTTTATATCTATGGAAAACACCTAGGTTTAGCTTTTCAAATTGTCGATGATATCTTAGATATCATCGGTTCCGAAGCTGGTCTTGGAAAGCCAGCAGGATCAGATCTAAAGAATGGCAATTTAACAGCTCCACTTATTTTTGCTTTACAAGAAAATTCAGTACTTTATAATTTAATTGAAAGAGAATTTGAGCAAAGTAACGATATACCTCAAGCTATAGAAATAATTAAAAGAAGCAATGGGATTCAAAAATCATACGATTTGGCTCAAGAACACATACAAGCATCAATACAAGCTATTAACAAGATTGATAATAAACTAGCTCAAGAAAGCTTATCTCACATCAACAGTTATATTATAAAAAGATTAAATTAATAAATGAAATTATAATTAAATACTATTCTATAAAATAATATATAAGTATTATTTCATTTAAACACAAAATTATTATAATAAATAAGAAGTTCAATAAAACGAAAACTAACAATTATTATATTTTGTATTAAATTTATATAAAGATAAAATTAATTATTGTACAGTATATAAATACGAACCTCATAAGATATTTTTTAGTAGTAATATATAAATATAACTCTAGTGTATTTAGCTAAAAAATATAGCTAATTTTGCTTCTAACAATTATATTTAATCAACAGTTTTAATTCTCAATTTAATTCACAAGACTCTATAATAGTCTTAAACATAGTATTGTCTAGAATAGCTAACTGCGATAACATCTTACGATTTAATGCTATACCTCTTTTTTTTAATTTTTGTATAAATTCGCTATATGTAATACCGTAAGGTCTAACAGCGGCATTAATACGAACTATCCAAAGACTTCTATAGTTACGCTTACGCTGTTTTCTACCTATGTAAGAATATTTTAAAGCTTTTAATACTTGCTGTTTAGCTGTGCGAAACAAAATTGAATGAGAACCTCGAAAACCTTTTGCTAGTTTTAAAATTTTTTTTCGTCTTTTACGGGCGACATTGCCCCTTTTAACTCTAGTCATAAGTATAATATTAATGTATATAAGGTATTTTAAATTTTAGACTTGATATATCACACTGCTCCAAACGAAGAACTTTTCTTAATTTTTGTTTTCTTTTAGATGATTTCTTTTGCAACAAATGGCTATGACCAGCCATATGCCTCAGAACTTTATTTTTAGATTTAAATTTAAATCTTTTAAGAATTGATTTGGAATTTTTTAGTTTATACATAAATTATAGTATTGAATTAGTTAATGCAACAAAAAGAAATTAATAAATTACCTCAAGTAATTAAAACCTATCCATATATATAAAGACAAATCAGATCTTAGACAATATATTCATACTACTAAGATCATAAATCAAATATTCAGGTATAATCCAACAAAAAATCACAAATATTATATTTTAAATAATTTTTTTACGCAAACTTGTAATTGCACTCAATAATAACATTCCCATAATCTTAATAAAATTAGAGTTTAATTCTTGAAAAACTTTCATATTAAGATTAAAAGCTGTATTAGCTTCAGCAATAATTTGCTCAATTTGCATTTGATTAATAGGTGCATTGTCTAATGCTTGACGGTATATTATTTTAAACCTTTTTTCATCCTTAATATTATGAAAGTTATAAAAATCTGTTCCCTCATTACTTGATAAATTCATAGCCGTTTGAGCAATTCTTTTTAAAATCTGTCCTCCAGATAAATCACCCATATATCTAGTATAAGCATGGGCTATTAATAATTCTGGTTGATTGACACTAATATTACGAATTCTGTCAACATATATTTTTGTTGCTGAAGAAGGACAAACCTCCTCTTCCCAGTTAGAACCATAATAATATTCAAGATCTTTTTTTAAACTAAGGGTACGATTTAGTTCGGGAAAATATATAGATCGAACGACAAAATGATTTTTATTTTTCTCAATTTCTTCTTCAAGCGCAGTATATACAAAGAACAGATTAGCTATTAATCTACGATAAGATTTTTTATCGACTACACCACCTAAAAACGATTTAACAAAACTAACATTTTCAGCCATACTGTGGGCTTTTGTTGTGCCCTCACGTAATTGTTGAGCTAAATTAGTAGACATAAGTATTATTCCTAATAAATCTATAACTAAAAAATACAAAAAATAATATGATTCTATCGACAATTATTTTATACTAATAACTTAATAGTATAGAATAAAGCTTTATGATATATAATTATATTAAATATTTTAAAGAGAAGGCTCATATATGAATCTATATAGACTGAAAATAATCCTTCGATTTTTGAGGATTATTAATTATAGTAGCTTGTCCTGGCTGCCAATCTGCTGGACAGACTTCATCTGGATGAGACTGTACATACTGAATAGCTTTTAGGATTCTTAAAGTTTCACTAACACTACGACCAAAATCAAGATTATTAACCAAAGAATATTGCACAATACCTTGTTTATCAATAATAAATAAACCTCTTAGAGCTGTTCCTTCATCCGTTAAAACATTATATGAAGCGCTAATATTTTTTGTTAAATCAGAAACCAATGGATAATTTAGGTTGCCCAACCCTCCAACATCTCTTTCCATTTGTAGCCATGCTAAATGCGAATATTCACTATCAACAGATATGCCCAATATTTCTGCATTCAAACTTTTAATCTCTTGATATGCGTCACTGAAAGCAGTAATCTCAGTTGGACATACAAATGTAAAATCTAAAGGATAAAACAATAATATAACATATTTACCCAAATAATCAGATAATGTTATTTTATTAAATTCTTGATCATATACAGCAATAGCAGAAAAATTTGGTGCCTGTTTACCAACTCCAACTCTAACATCATTATTATTTATTACCATGTTAACATTACATTTTTTGTTATAACATTTAGTATTTTTTATATTAATTTATTTTAGAAAATAAAAGTAATAAAACAACATAATATCATAAATTAATATAAGTATTACATATAATATTAAACTATTACAATAGCGGAGAATGGATTTGAACCATTGACCTTCGGGTTATGAGCCCGACGAGCTACCAGACTGCTCTACCCCGCGACTAAAGTATAATCATAATATATTTATTATATTAAAAGCAACGAATAGACTATCTTTTCTAAGAATAATAGAGTAATACTAATCATTAAACCATATTTAGCTCGGAATAAAAATGGCATAACTTCATAAAGTCCTACAAGACGATCTTGTATTAAAACCTCTGGACTTTTAATCCATAATTGACCATCATACCAACCTGATTCTTCATAAAATATAGTTGCACTAATTAACCTTTTTACAACATAAGACCATGCTAAGTATAAACGTATAAAAATTAACAAAAAAACAAAAGTTGCTATAAATGTATTTAACATCATTATTTGCAATATTGTATAATTGGAAATTATATATACTGTTAAAAATGTAGATATTAAAAAGATAAATAAAAAAACCGTAATAACTTTAATTAAATACTTATCTAAAGGCAAAGTACACCAAGAAAAGAACCAAGAAGCTTTTAAAGCAAAGTATTCATTCAAAGGCTGTTGATCAAAAGGAACAGGGCATGTTTTTTTAGAAGTAGACATAAATTTTTCTGTGTATTATATATTAATAGATAATAGAAGAAAGCACATAAATTATAGTCGATACTAAAAATAAACATATATTAATAATAATAATAATTTGCAAATTTTTTTGCGTGCTTCGAGTAATATTTAGACTACTTGATTTACTTGGAAAACCACCTAAACTTGTAAACTTAGGATTATTAATTAAAATTAATACCATTGTAAGAACTCCGATTAAATACCATAAACCTTTCATATAATTCTATTTTAAAAATACAAGAAATATAAATAAGAAGAATATGATAATCATATTCTTACTATATTATATATATTAAGCAATTAAATAAATATAAAAATAATAACTCCATACTCAGCAAAAATTATCTATTCACCTTGAACTTTGAGCAGTATGAATCCCAAAACAAGACCAAATAAGATTAGTATAAAACTGACTGTACTAGCAATTAAAATTTCTCCTCCCATTGTATTACTCCATATTATGTATAAATTTATTTAATAATCACGATATAAAAATTAAAAACCATTTCGTCCCCATACAACTAATGCAACTGAAAAACTAAATACAGCTAATAATGATCCCCAACCTAAACTAATTATATCCAACATTTTACTTCAACTCCTACAATTATATATAATAATAATTCAAAGTTTAATCCTATAAAACTAATTGTATCAAACACTATACGATAAAATTATTTATATTGAATAATAATATAAAATATAAAAATCACAAAATGTAAATTTTTTACAATTATCAGTAAACTATATGAAAGTTAAGGTTAGTATAAAAATAATAATATATTATATTTTACATTAAATAGAATAAAAATTAAATCAATTATTTTAATTATGGACACTACTAAAAATTCATCTAAAATGACTACACAAGAGACTTTACTCACTCCACGATTTTATACAACAAACTTTGATGAAATGTCTAAATTAGATATTTCACCAAATATAGATGAGTTTGAAGCTTTACTTCAAGAGTTTAGGGCAGATTATAATAGACAGCATTTTATTCGAGATGAAGAGTTTGAACAATCTTGGAATAATTTAAATAGTAGTACTAAAGCATTATTTATTGAATTTTTAGAAAGATCATGTACAGCAGAATTTTCAGGTTTTTTATTATATAAAGAACTATCAAGAAGACTACAAAAAGCTAATCCTGTACTTGCAGAATGTTTTTTATTGATGTCAAGAGATGAAGCTAGACATGCTGGTTTTTTAAACAAGGCGATGAACGATTTTAATTTATCATTAGACTTGGGCTTCTTAACTAAGAGTAGAAAGTATACTTTTTTCTCTCCTAAATTCATTTTCTACGCTACATATTTATCAGAAAAGATTGGATATTGGAGATATATAACTATATATAGACACTTAGAGCAATATCCTGAGCATAGAATATATCCAATTTTTAAATTCTTTGAAAATTGGTGTCAAGATGAAAACCGTCATGGTGATTTTTTTGCAGCATTACTCAAATCACAACCACAATTATTAAATAATTTAGAAGCAAAATTATGGTGCCGATTTTTTTTATTAAGTGTATTTGCTACCATGTATTTAAATGACTTTCAAAGATCAGATTTTTATAAATCTATTGGATTAGATGCAAGACAATACGATATGCAAGTTATAAGAAAAACAAATGAAAGTGCATCAAGAATTTTTCCAGTTGCTTTAAATGTTGATCAACCTGAATTTTTTCAGTATTTAGACCAATGTGCTTCAGAAAACAAAAAACTAATAGAAATAAATAAAAAATGTAATAATTGGTTGATCAAAAAACTCATGAAAGTGCCTATATATATGAAATTAAGCTATTATCTGGTAAGATTGTATTTATTGCCAACTATTGCTTCATCATATGTAACATCAACCATCAGATAATTCAAATACTTTATACATAAAAAAATAAAGCTTTATTTTCTATTTAACTTATAAAATAAAAAATAGCTTATAATAATATTTTATATACAAACTATATATCACTCAAATATTTATTATGACTAATACAATAGATTTAAAAATGCCATCACCTACTTTTGGTGGTAGTACAGGGGGATGGCTTAGATCTGCAGAAACAGAGGAAAAATACGCTATTACTTGGACTAGCAAAAAAGAACAAATTTTTGAGATGCCCACAGGTGGAGCTGCAATAATGCATGAAGGTAATAATCTTTTGTATTTAGCAAGAAAAGAACAATGTCTTGCATTAAGCACACAACTAAAAACAGAATTCAAAATTTCAGATTTCAAAATTTATAGAATTTTCCCTAATAGTGAAGTTCAGTATCTACATCCAAAAGATGGTGTATTTCCAGAAAAAGTTAATTCTGGTAGAATTGGTATAGGAAATATAAACCATTCAATAGGGAAAAACGATAATCCAGTCAATAAAAAATTTACAGGACAAGCTACATACGAATAATATGTTCACATTTTGTTTATAAATACTATTATATAAACTAAATATATCATATCAGCGATAAGTAAGATTAGGATATAAAATTGTATTTCATATCTTACTTATGCTATAATTTGTGTTCAGATATTAAAAAACTGAGGAGAGGTGGTAGAGTTGGTTTATTGCGTCTGATTTGAAATCAGATGAACCGTCAGGTTCCGTGGGTTCGAATCCCACCCTCTCCGTACAATTAAACTACTAATTTAGTCTTAATTATTATTTACTTTGTATCCTGGCTTATCCTTTCTACTATATAATCTACTACTTGTTTAACTTTGACCATATGTTCAGTCTCTTCATCAGGTATCTCTATACCAAACTCTTCTTCAATCGCCATTAACACCTCAACTACATCTAAAGAATCGGCCTTGAGACTTTCAAAAGAACTTTCTTCATTAATTTCTTCGAGATCTACAGTTAACTGTTCAGAAATAATCTTGTACACGTTTTTAGTAACAGATTCATATAAATTAGTAGATACCATAATAGCTCCTTAATTAATAAATAACATATATTTTCATTTAATTACCTGTATCTAAAATTATTAAAAATATAGTAATATATTACAATAAGACAATTCTATATGATACTAATCAGGATAAATTTTTAATCTTCTATTAGGCTCTTCGCCAAAACTACGGGACCTTAGATTATAAAAATTGATTAATTGATGTTGTAGTTGTCGTAACTTTACATTTCTTGGAAGTAATTCAACTGACTGCTTCTTGCCATTCACAATTTTTTCTATAGCTATTCTAGTTTCTGTCAAAGTACGTAACTCTATTGCTTGCTTATTTTGGCATATAATATCCCAATTATAATTAGATACCTTATTAATATTCAGAATTTTTGTTAAAGCACGTTTAATATTCGCAGAAGTACTTCTACATATTGTATATATTGTTATCTGTCTTGCTTTAGCTATTTGCTTTAGCTTTGTATTATACTTGAAATTTGATCTTAAAGCTAAGATTATATCAGCTTGTGTAATATCTCTTGTAAGAAGAATAGGTAGATACAAAGAATTTACTATCATTTGTACTTGAGCAATATTAACACAATATACATAAACGCGTATAATAAAAAGATCTTGAATAATATTTTGAGAAAAACTTGGTATAGAAGATATTTTTTGCCATTTTGTTATACTTTGTTTTTTGGAAAAATTTGTAGATACCTGTGTATTTACCAGATTTACACTTGTACTATTAGACTTTAAATTCTTAACACTAACTTTAGGATAATAAGAACTCGTATTAGAGACAAAATTAATTGGTATATATTGTTCACATTGAATAATAATAGAACCATTAGGTATTAATTTACGCCTCTGAACCCATAAATTTATACCCTGCAATAGTTGATCAACAGCCTGGCCAACTGATTCATGGACAACCCAACTATTGCGATCATGAATCTCTATAGCTACTTGAAATGCAGGAGATGCTTTTCTTTCTAAAATACTTTTTTGCGAACCTCTTCGCTTAGCTTCATCATCACCAAGAGTAACATACTGTATACCTCCAATTAAATCAGATAAAATTGGGTTTTTTATTAAGCTATCCAAATAATTACCATGTGCTGTACCAACTAGTTGCACACCTCTTTCAGCTATTGTACGAGCGGCTAAAGCTTCTAACTCTGTTCCTATTTCATCAATTATAATAACTTCCGGCATATGATTTTCTACAGCCTCAATCATCACTTGATGTTGTAACTCAGGTCTTGATACCTGCATTCTCCTTGCCCTACCAATAGCAGGATGCGGTATATCGCCATCACCAGCTATTTCATTTGATGTATCAATTATGACAACCCTCTTTTCCATTTCATCTGCTAATACTCTAGCGATTTCTCTAATCGCTGTAGTTTTACCTACACCAGGCTTACCTAATAACAAAATAGAAGGATTTTTATCTAGTAAATCTCTAATAATACTTATAGTACCTAAAATAGCCCTACCTACTCGGCATGTTAAACCAATAATACTTCCTTGCCGATTTTTAATAGAACTAATTCTATGTAATGTCCTTTCAATACCAGAACGATTATCACCACTAAAGTTTCCTATACGCTTAATAGAATAATCTAAATCTTGCCAAGTTATAATTCTACTAGATAAATATTGAGGTCCTTTAGGAAAACGTGCCTCTGGTTTCCTGCCTAAATCCATCACAACTTCAATCAACAATTTTCTTTCAGAATGAATTGCTAAAGGATGCCTAATAAAATCAGGCAAAATTTCTAATAGTTGGTCTAAATCATCTGATATTAACATTATTGATTTATTATTTAATCAAAATAAAAACTTATATTTCTCAATATAATTATAATTAACTGTGTTTTTATCTTTAAATATGTAACCTTGTAAAAAGGAGATAAAATTTATATTAAAGACATGTTTCATTATTAATTATTTACTATTATACAGATTTGTTACCAGAAAATATATTTAATCATACGCAATACTAGCATCCTAGTATAATACTTTTATAAAAGTAAAGAAATATATTGTAAATATGCACAAAAATATTTAAAAATCAACTACAATTATAAAAATATAAAATGATACAATTGGCACATTAAAAATATACTACAGGAGAATACATACTAAATATGAACTTTCAAGTAAAAGATTTAAGAAAAATATTATATTCAATTAAAACAAATAGAATTTGTCGCCTTAATATAGTAAGTCAACAATTTGAATTACTTATTAATAAAAATAATACTATTTGTAATACAAATTCTATAATACATAAAACTAAATATTCTGATATTCCTATCGAAAATACAATAACAATTCAGAAAGATAAAAATAAACGGAACTATACTAATTCTCATAACATACAAATACATACTAATGAAGTTAAAAGCTACTCTACAATAGTTTCGCCTATGGTTGGTACTTTTTATAGATCTCCAGCACCAAACGAGCCTCCATTTATAGAAAAAAATGATATAGTTAATAAAAAACAAACTGTATGTATAATCGAAGCTATGAAATTAATGAATGAAATAGAAGCTGAAGTGAATGGTAAAATCGTCGAAATATTAGTCAAAGATGGAGAAATTGTTGACTGTGGTCAAGCTCTTATGAAAGTACAAACAATCTCATGATTATAAGAATATAGTCAATGCAATTAACAAATCTTAGATTTTAACTATTGTTAACAGATCTTAAGGAACAGATAAGTTATATTTATAATATAGGTTAGTAATAAAAACTCAATTGTGAAAGTTGTATAATTTCATATTAATTAAAAATATATAAATATAAAGATATTGACATAATGAGTGTTTTATTAAATTGTCTCATTGTATTTTATTAGAATTAAACAGGAGAATCTCAATGACAATTAGCTCACAAGAGCAAGAGACAAAAAAAGTTCAAGTTACTGTAGACAAAGATCCTGTTGCTACATCATTTGAAAAGTGGGCAAAACCGGGTCATTTTTCAAGAAAGCTAGCTAAAGGTCCTAAAACAACCACTTGGATCTGGAATTTACATGCAGATGCTCACGACTTTGATAGTCATACAAGTTCTCTAGAGGAAATTTCAAGAAAAATCTTTAGTGCACACTTTGGTCAATTAGCAATTATATTTCTATGGCTTAGCGGAATGTACTTCCATGGTGCAAGGTTTTCAAATTATGTAGCATGGCTTAGTAATCCTACTGCAATTAAACCTAGTGCTCAAATTGTATGGCCTATCGTTGGTCAAGAAATTTTAAATGGTGATGTTGGAGGAGGATTTCAAGGAGTTCAAATTACATCTGGTTTTTTCCAACTCTGGCGCGCATCTGGAATAACAACAGAATTAGAACTGTATGCAACAGCAATAGCTGGACTATGCATGGCTTGTTTGATGGTTTTTGCTGGCTGGTTTCATTATCATAAAGCTGCACCAAAATTAGAGTGGTTTCAAAATGTTGAATCTATGATGAACCACCACTTAGCTGGCTTACTAGGATTAGGTTGCTTAGCATGGTCAGGGCATCAAATTCATATCTCTATACCCATAAACAAGTTACTAGACTCTGGTGTATCTCCACAAGAATTACCTCTGCCACATGAATTCTTAGTGAATAGAGAGCTAATAAGTCAATTATATCCTAGCTTCAGTAAAGGAATAATTCCTTTCTTTACCTTAAATTGGAATGAATACTCAGATTTTTTAACCTTCAAGGGAGGTTTAAATCCTGTTACTGGTGGTTTATGGTTAACTGATACAGCTCATCATCATTTAGCTTTAGCTGTATTATTTTTAGTAGCAGGTCATATGTACAGAACTAATTGGGGTATTGGGCATAGCATGAAAGAGATATTAGAGGCCCATAAAGGTCCATTTACTGGAGAAGGACATAAGGGTCTTTATGAAATTCTAACAACCTCTTGGCATGCACAATTAGCCATTAATTTAGCTATGATGGGCTCATTAAGTATTATTGTAGCTCATCATATGTATGCAATGCCTCCATATCCTTATATTGCTACTGATTATCCAACACAATTATCTCTGTTTACGCATCATATGTGGATAGGAGGTTTTTGTATTGTAGGAGCAGGAGCACACGCTTCAATATTCATGGTAAGAGATTATAATCCAGCACAAAATTATAATAATGTACTAGATAGAGTGATAAGACATAGGGATGCTATAATATCTCATTTAAACTGGGTATGTATCTTTTTAGGATTTCATTCGTTTGGTCTATATATCCATAATGATACAATGAGAGCCTTAGGTAGATCTCAAGATATGTTCTCAGATACAGCTATACAATTACAGCCTATATTTGCACAATGGATACAAAACATTCACAATCTTGCTCCAAGCAATACGAGCCCAAATGCGTTAGCAACAGCTAGCTATGCATTTGGAGGTGATATAGTTACAGTTAATAATAAAATTGCCATGATGCCTATAAAATTAGGAACAGCAGATTTTATGGTACATCATATTCATGCATTTACTATTCATGTAACTGTACTTATACTAGTTAAAGGTTTTTTATTCTCTCGTAATTCTAGATTAATACCCGATAAATCCAACCTAGGATTCCGCTTTCCTTGTGACGGCCCTGGAAGAGGTGGTACATGTCAAGTATCTGGATGGGATCATGTATTTTTAGGACTGTTTTGGATGTACAATTCATTATCTATAGCAATATTCCATTTTAGCTGGAAAATGCAATCCGATGTTTGGGGAAGTATTACACCTACAGGAACAATATCTCATATTACAGGCGGAAATTTTGCTCAAAGCGCTATTACTATTAATGGGTGGCTACGAGACTTCTTATGGGCTCAAGCTTCACAAGTAATTCAATCATACGGATCTGCTTTATCAGCATATGGACTAATCTTTTTAGGAGCTCATTTCGTTTGGGCCTTTAGTTTAATGTTCTTATTTAGCGGACGCGGATATTGGCAAGAACTTATCGAATCCATTGTATGGGCTCATAATAAAGTAAAAGTAGCGCCATCTATTCAACCGAGAGCATTAAGTATTACACAAGGGAGAGCTGTAGGTGTAGCTCATTATTTACTAGGAGGAATCGGAACCACTTGGGCTTTCTTCTTAGCAAGAATTATATCAGTAGGATAAATAGTAAATTAGGAACATAAAACAATGGGAACAAAATTTCCAAAATTTAGCCAAGCATTATCGCAAGACCCTACAACACGAAGAATTTGGTATGGGATAGCAACAGCACATGACTTTGAAAGCCATGATGGCATGACAGAAGAAAATTTGTACCAAAAAATTTTCTCTTCTCATTTCGGTCATATAGCTATAATCTTTCTATGGACATCGGGCAATTTATTTCATGTTGCTTGGCAAGGCAACTTTGAACAATGGGTGACACAACCGATGAAAATTAAACCTATTGCTCATGCAATATGGGATCCTCATTTTGGTCAACCAGCTGTGAAAGCATTTACTAAAGGTGGCGCATCATATCCAGTAGATATCACTTTCTCAGGTGTATATCATTGGTGGTATACTATAGGAATGAGAACTAATCAGGACTTATATAATGCTTCATTATTCTTACTAGTATTATCCGCAATTATGCTTTTTGCTGGATGGTTACATTTACAACCAAAATTCAAACCCGGTTTATCATGGTTCAAAAACAACGAATCAAGATTAAATCACCATCTATCAGGTTTATTTGGACTAAGCTCATTAGCATGGACAGGACATCTTGTTCATGTAGCTATTCCAGAATCTCGTGGACAACATATAGGATGGGATAATTTCACATATACTTTACCGCATCCCTCTGGATTGCAACCATTTTTTACCGGAAATTGGAGCATTTATGCTTCAAATCCAGATACAGCAAATCATATATTTGGCACTAGTCAAGGAGCAGGAACAGCTATATTAACCTTTTTAGGCGGATTCCATCCACAAAGTCAATCTTTATGGCTTACTGATATAGCACATCATCATTTAGCAATTGGCATAATATTTATAATTGCTGGACATATGTACAAAACTAACTGGGGTATTGGCCATAACATTAAAGATATAATTGATGCACATCGTCCACCAAGTGGAAAACTAGGGAAGGGGCATATTGGACTATATGAAACTATTACAAATTCACTACACATACAACTAGGATTAGCTTTGGCTTCTTTAGGTGTAATTACATCATTAGTTGCTCAACATATGTATGCAATGCCTCCATACGCATTTATGGCAAAAGACTTTACAACACAAGCTGCTCTATATACACATCATCAATATATAGCAGGCTTTCTAATGGTTGGTGCATTTGCTCATGGAGCTATCTTTTTCATCAGAGATTACGACCCAGAAGAAAATAAAAACAATGTACTAGCTAGAATGTTAGATCATAAGGAAGCAATAATTTCACATTTAAGTTGGGTATGCTTATTTTTAGGGTTTCATACATTAGGATTATATATTCATAATGATACAGTCATTGCTTTTGGAACACCAGAAAAGCAAATATTAATTGAACCCGTTTTTGCACAATGGATACAAGCAAGTTCAGGAAAAGCACTTTATGGTTTTGATACCTTCCTATCTTCTTCATCAAGTATAGCAGCAAAAGCAAGTAGCAATATATGGTTACCAGGATGGTTAGAAGCAATAAATAGTAACAAAAACTCTTTATTTTTAACTATAGGCCCAGGCGACTTCTTGGTTCACCATGCAATTGCATTAGGGCTACATACTACAACATTAATATTAGTTAAAGGTGCCTTAGATGCTAGAGGTTCTAAATTAATGCCTGATAAAAAAGATTTTGGCTACAGCTTTCCTTGTGATGGACCTGGAAGAGGTGGTACATGTGATATATCTGCATGGGATGCATTTTACCTATCTGTATTTTGGATGCTTAATACAATTGGATGGGTGACATTTTATTGGCACTGGAAGCATATAACAATTTGGCAAGGTAACATTAACCAGTTTAACGAATCTTCAACTTATTTGATGGGATGGCTTAGAGACTATCTATGGCTTAATTCGTCTCCATTAATCAATGGATACAATCCTTATGGTATGAATAACTTATCTGTTTGGGCATGGATGTTCTTATTTGGACATTTAGTATGGGCAACCGGATTTATGTTCTTAATATCTTGGCGTGGTTATTGGCAAGAACTCATAGAAACACTAGCTTGGGCTCATGAAAGAACTCCCCTTGCCAACCTAATTAGATGGCAAGATAAACCCGTAGCGCTATCTATAGTACAAGCTAGACTAGTTGGTTTAGTGCATTTTTCTGTAGGATATATATTGACATATGCAGCATTTGTAATAGCATCTACATCAGGTAAATTCGGGTGATAAATAGATAATAATACAGATTACTTAAATTACTACTGGACATTAATATTCAAGTAGTAATTTTTTATTGCAATATGAATATTTTTCAGTTAAAATAAAAATTATTTTAACTCTTTACTACAAATATAAAAATGGCCAAAAAAAGCATGATTGAAAGAGAAGCAAAAAGGAACAGACTGATTCAGAAATACAAAGATAAAAGACAAGCAATTAAAAATAAACTAAACAATAAATTAAATTTCATCGAACAAATAGAATTACAAAAAGAATTACAAAAACTTCCCAAAAACAGTTCACCGTGTCGCAAAAGAAATAGATGCTGGAAAACTGGGCGTAGCCGTGGATTTTATAGAAATTTTGGATTATCAAGACACGTTTTAAGAGAAATGTCACACAATTGCTTACTACCAGGTATTAAAAAAGCTAGTTGGTAATATTAAAGATTCTTACTATATTTACATAAATGTTATTAAAAAACATTTATATAAATATAATCTACACATCAAGTAATATATTTATAAACTATAATCCAAATTGATTCCCCCTGCGATACTGCAGATAAGCCGCTACTAATAAACCAAACAAAGTTACAGGAATTAATCCTAAAACTATACCAGACAAAAGAGGTTCTACCATAATAAAAATTTAAAAACTTGTTAAAAATAAATTCAAATAATAACGCTTATTTCGTCTCATCATCTAAACCCAATTGCTGCTTGCCATACAAATGCTAATAATAAGAAAAAAACAGGAATCACTGGTAATATATCAACTAAAGGTCGAAAAATCGAGTATGCTTCAGGTAATTTTGCTAATATAATCGCTGTAATCATAATATAAGCCCCTTTATAATTAATTTATATACTTATCTGTGTACATACTGATATCAATTACTTAATGTAAACATTAAACATAATATTTTATGTACTTTTTTCTTAATAAATTTACTATGATAATTATATCAATATAAATAATAAAGTGTTGATATTGTAAAAAAAAGTATATATAAAAAAGAAAACCGTTTACAATAATAAATAAATTATGTTTCACAATATATAATTATATATTATATATAAATCCATCTTTAAGTCATGTAATTAAAACATTAAGAAATGTAAAAGGATAAAAACTATGATAATTATTATTCAACTTTTAGTATTCATACTAGTAATATTTTCTACTCTACTTGTAGTAGGTATACCTGTAACTTTCGCATCACCTGGACAATGGGAGAAATCTAAAAATTTAATTTATACTGGTGCTGGCATATGGACTGGATTAGTCTTAATAACAGGATTCTTTAACTCTTTTATTAATTAAATTATTAAATATTACTATGTATATAAAAATATTAATCTGTATTGAATATACATAGTATATAAAGCATTCACAATTTGACAAAATAAGATTTTTTTGTCATCATATTATATTGTAGCGGGTATAGCTCAGAGGTAGAGCGCAACCTTGCCAAGGTTGATGTCGCGCGTTCGAATCGCGTTACCCGCTTACACTTTACCTTCAAGCCTCCTTAGAATTAGTATCAATCACAGAATCATCTACCGACTCCTGACCATTTTGCTGATTAGAGCTATAAACTTGTTTACCTATATTCATCATTGCTTGCTGCAACTGATTTTGTATATTTTTAATTTTTTCATAGTCATCTTCTTGAATATATAACTTCAAAGAATTAATAAGCTCTTGAACTTTTTTCTTTTCATCTTCACTAATTTTATCCTTCAATTCATCGAGTTGATTCTGAGACTGATAACACAGCGAATCTGCTTGATTTTTCAAATCTATTTGTTGACGTTTTTGCTTATCAAGCTCTGAATTCTCTTCTGCCTCTTTAACAAGTTTCTCAACTTCTTCTTTGGGCAATGTAGATGCACCTGTTATAGTAATAGATTGTTCTTTACCAGTACCTTTATCCTTAGCTTTTACAGATAGTATACCATTGGCATCTATATCAAATATAACCTCTATTTGAGGAACACCACGAGGAGCAGGCATAATACCATCTAGTCTAAAAGTACCTAAACTCTTATTATCTTTAGTAAATTCTCTCTCTCCTTGTAATACATGAATCTCAACATTGGGTTGATTATCAACAGCTGTTGAAAAAATTTCAGATTTCTTCGTAGGGACTGTTGTATTACGCGCTATTATTTTTGTCATTACACCTCCAAGAGTTTCTACACCTAGAGATAACGGTGTAACATCAAGCAATAATATATCTTTAACCTCACCTGCTAAAACACCTGCTTGAACAGCTGCTCCAATTGCTACCACTTCATCAGGATTTACACTTTGATTAGGATCTTTACCTATCATTTTCTTAACTAATTGTTGAATAGCAGGAATTCTGGTAGAGCCACCAACTAAAACAATTTCATCTATATCACTAGACGATAATTGAGCATCTTTTAAAGCATTGTTAACAGGAACCTCACAACGATTAATTAAATCTTGACATAGATACTCAAATTTTGCTCGAGTTATACTCTTTTCTAAATGCTTAGGTCCCGTATCTGTAGATGTAATAAAAGGTAAATTAATATCTGTTTGACCTAAACTAGATAACTCCATTTTAGCTTTCTCAGCCGCTTCTGTTAATCTTTGTAAAGCTTGCCGATCTTTACCTAAGTTAATTCCTTCATCATTATTAAACTCATTAATTAACCATTCAACAATTTTTCTATCAAAATCGTCACCTCCTAAATGAGTATCACCAGATGTTGATAAAACCTCAAAGACGCCATCACCTACTTCCAAGATAGAAACATCAAATGTACCTCCACCAAGATCAAAGACTAAAATAGTTTCATTATTTTTTTTATCCAAACCATAAGACAAAGATGCTGCTGTAGGCTCATTAATAATTCTTAAAACATCTAAACCAGCAATTTGTCCAGCATCTTTAGTAGCTTGACGTTGTGAATCATTAAAATAAGCCGGAACAGTTATAACTGCTTGAGTAACTTGTTGACCTAAATAAGTACTAGCATCTTCAACCAATTTACGTAAAACTTGGGCAGAAATTTCTTCAGGCGCAAAATCTTTACCTAATGCTGGACACTCCAATTTAATATTAGAATTACCATCTGTTTTCACATTATAAGACGATTGCTGTAATTCATTTACTAATTCCTCTTTTTTACGACCAATAAATCTTTTAACAGAATAGAAAGTATTTTCTGGATTCATGACAGCTTGTCTTTTAGCTATCTGTCCTACTAATTTATCTTGTTTTTTTGTATAAGCAACAACAGATGGTGTTGTCCTTACTCCTTCTTTATTAGGAATTACGGTAGGTTTTCCTCCCTCCATAACAGCAATAACAGAATTTGTGGTACCTAAATCAATTCCAACAACTTTAGCCATAAATTACCTCTCAAAAGATCAAATTAATATATATTAGATTTATGTTTTATATATTTCTATTCATATAATTATATATTGCATCATATTAAACTTTGAGTAAAGTAGTAATTACCGAACTGATTATATATCTTATATAGCATGTAAAATTAAATGAAATCTGTAATATAATTTTAATGATATTTTGAAAAATTATATAATGTGTAAAAAACTGAATTATAAATATGGCTAAGAAAGAGTTAGATAAAAGCTTAGATGATTACAATAAGAAACTTGAAAATTTTAAGAATTTAACAGATAATAAATATATGATATGAAGATATATAGTTAAACAAATTTATAAAACTTAGGAGATTAAGCATAAAATGAAAATCGGGCTACTAGGTAAAAAAATTGGTATGACTCAAATTTTTGACCAACAAGGGAAAGCATTGCCCGTAACTATTTTAGAGCTAGGACCATGCCTAGTAACTGAAATAAAAAATTTAGAATCTCATGGGTATAAAGCTATTCAAATAGGATATGTAGAAGCAAAATCTAATCAACTTAATAAAGCTGAAATTGGACATTTGAATAAACACAATATACCTCCTTTAAAATATTTAAAAGAATATAGAGTAAATTCATTAGACAACTTCAAAATAGGTCAACTAATCACAGTAAAAGATTTAAAGATAAATCAAAATATTTCCATTTCTAGCACAAGTATTGGAAAAGGATTTATAGGCTGTACAAAAAGACATAAATTTAGTAGAGGACCTATGTCTCATGGTTCTAAAAACCATAAGCAACCAGGATCAATTGGCGCAGGAACAACACCAGGTAAAGTTTTTGCTGGAAAAAAAATGGCTGGTCGTATGGGAGGAAAAAAAGTAACAATTCAAAATCTAAGAATTATAGATATTAAAACCAAGCATAATATTATTATAGTTAAAGGTTCTGTACCTGGCAAACCTGGTAATATGATTAGCATTCATCAAAAATAGATCCATGAATATAAAAAAAAGATTAATCTATTCAATAATATCTTCTCAAGATACAAGCCCAATATATAATCAAAATATAGAAATAAGATTATGTAAGCAGGATAGTAATAATATGTATGTACTGCACAGAGCACTTACACAACAATTAATTAAAAAGCGCAATGCGCACACAAAAACACGTAGTGAGGTAAGAGGAGGAGGCAAAAAACCATGGAAACAAAAAGGAACTGGTAGGGCAAGAGCTGGATCAAACAGATCCCCACTATGGAGAGGAGGAGGAGTAATATTTGGTCCACGTACTAAACAAAATAAAAATAAGATAAACAAAAAAGAAAAACAATTAGCATTACGAATTCTTATAGAGAATAAATTTAAAAATACAATAATTACAGAGGATTTTGTAGGCAAACTAAAAGAACCTAGCACTAAAACAATAATAAACAATTTAAAAAAATATAATCTGGATACAAATATAAACAATAATATTTTAATCATAGTAAGTAAAAAATCAGATAATCTGTATCTTTCTACTCGCAACTTAAAGAATGTAGAACTCTTAAATGCTAACAGTATAAATATTGTATCCTTACTAAAAGCCAATCAAATCATAATAAATAAAGATGCTTTAAATATTATTAATAGAACATATTATGACTAATAATAGAAATACATTAACTTTAATGAATATGATTCAACGTCCAATACTAACAGACAAAACAACACTAATGGTAGAGGATAATAAGTATTATTTCGCAGTTACAACCAAAGCTAAAAAATCAGAAATTAAGAAGGCTGTCGAACAATTATTCGATGTAAAAGTTGAGAAAATCAACACATTAATTGTAAAATCAAAAAAAAAACGTATAGGCAAACATATAGGTTATAAAAGCAAATACAAAAAAGCTGTTGTAAAGCTTAAGAATGAATATCGAATAAATTTATTTTCAGATAATTAACTTATATATATAACTAATCAAATGGCTATTCGCTTATATAAAGCATATACACCTGGCACAAGAAATAGAACTATATCCACATTCGATGAAATAACAAATAATAAACCAGAAAAATCATTAATCAGAAAAAATCATCGTTGCCAAGGTCGTAATAATAGAGGAATCATTACATCACGGCATAGAGGTAAAGGACATAAAAGACGCTACAGAATAATTGATTTCAAACGTAATAAATATAATATTGAAGCTAAAGTTGCAAGTATAGAATATGATCCTAATAGGAATGCACGAATAGCACTCTTACATTACTCAGATGGTGATAAAAGATATATTTTACATCCAAGATCATTAAATGTTGGTCAAACGGTAATTTCAGGTATTAAAGTTCCGCTAGAAGTTGGTAACTCTCTACCATTATATTCCATTCCCTTAGGCACAGCTGTACATAATATAGAGCTAACTCCATATAAAGGAGGACAAATTGTTAGAGCGGCTGGAACATATGCACAAATAGTAGCAAAAGAAGGTTCTTTTGCTACCTTGAAACTACCATCGAATGAAGTTAGATTAATTCGAAAAGAATGCTTTGCTACTATAGGTCAAGTTGGTAACATTGATGCTGGTAATATTAGTATAGGAAAAGCTGGACGGAATAGATGGCTGAGTAAAAGACCCAAAGTTAGAGGCGTAGTAATGAACCCCATAGATCACCCTCATGGTGGTGGAGAAGGACGCTCACCAATAGGTAAGCCTCACCCAGTTACTCCATGGGGCAAGCCTGCTTTAGGAATGAAAACTCGGAAAAAACCTAAATATAGTAATCGTTATATACTAAGGAAAAGAAAATAAAATAAATAATATATAAATTGAAATTATTATGTCTAGATCTTTAAAAAAAGGCCCTTATATAGATTTTAAACTACTGCAGAAAATAGAAAAATTAAACGAACAAGAATCTAAAAAAACCGTAAAAACATGGTCAAGATCTTCAACTATCATTCCACAAATGATAGGCCACACAATAGCAGTCTATAACGGAAAACAATTTTTTCCTATCTTTATATCTGATCAAATGGTAGGACATAAGCTTGGGGAATTTGTGCCAACTAGAAATTTTAGAAGTCACATAAAGAGCGATAGAAAAACCAAAAAATAGTTATATGATGAATACAATTGCACAAACTCAAGCAACAGCTAAATATTTACGTTTGTCGACTCACAAAACAAGAAGAATTTTAAATCAAATTAGAGGAAAAAGCTATCAAGAAGCAAAACTAATACTTGAATTTATGCCATATAAGCCCTGTAAAGTTATCAAAAAAATTCTAGAGTCAGCCGGAAATAACGCATCACATCTTAAATATGAAAAACAAAACCTAATCATACAACAAGCTTTTGCAAACGAAGGCCCAAAACTTAAAAGATTTCAGCCAAGGGCACAAGGAAGAGCATTTAAAATACAAAAACCAACATGTCATATCACGATCAAATTAGCATTAAAATAATTTTATTGAAAATGTAAACATAAACACACTATAGAATGGGACAAAAAACACATCCATTAGGATTTAGGATAGGTATTACACAAACACATAGTTCTTCTTGGTTTTCGAATATGAAATCATATGCAAAACTAACTCAAGAAGATAATCAAATCAGAAATTTAATAGAAAAACAGCTGAATAATGCAAGCATTACATTAATTCATATAGATAGGAAAGTTGATCAAATACAAGTACAAATACACACAGCTAGACCAGGTATTATATTGGGAAAAATGGGCAGTGGTATAGAAGATATAAGAAAAAACTTAGAAAACACACTACAACAACGTGCACAAATCAGAATTAATCTTGTAGAGATCACAGATCCTGACAAAGAAGCAAATTTAATAGCTGAATTTATAGTACAACAACTTGAAAAAAGAATAGCTTTCAGAAGAGTGATCCGGCAAGCTATTCAAAGATCTCAAAAAGCAAGAAATCAAGGAATCAAAATTCAGGTTTCTGGTCGACTAAATGGTGCTGAAATAGCAAGAAGCGAATGGGTTAGAGAAGGACGTGTACCATTACAAACACTAAGAGCACATATAGATTACTCGTATAAAACAGCACATACTATATATGGAATATTAGGTATAAAAGTATGGTTATTTAAAGGAGAAAAAATTCTAAAATATACATCTGAAACTTAACTAATACACTATGATAATATACTATTGACATACAATTTATTAATAATATGCTAAGTCCCAAAAGAACAAAATTTCGTAAACAACATCGTGGTCGTATGAATGGTAAAGCAAGCAAAGGAAATTATATTGCATTTGGCGAATATGCATTAAAAACTTTAGAACCAGTATGGCTAACAGCAAGACAAATTGAAGCTACAAGAAGAACAATTACAAGATATGTAAAACGAGGTGGAAAACTATGGATAAGAGTTTTTCCAGATAAACCAATCACAGCTAGACCAGCAGAAACAAGGATGGGATCTGGTAAAGGAGCAACAGAATATTGGGTTGCAGTTATAAAACCAGGCCATATCTTATTTGAAATAGCCGGCGTATCTAAACAAACGGCTGAACAAGCTATGAAACTAGCATCGTATAAATTACCTGTAAAAACTAAATTTATAACTAAGAAATAAAATATAGCGTATGCCTTTACCAAAATTTAAAGATATTAAACATTTAACACGCAGCGAAATTCAAAAAAAAATCATAGAATTAAAAAAAGAAATATTTCAATTAAAATTAAAGCAAACAACAAGACAGAATATAAAACCACACTTATTTAAACATAAAAAGCGCCAATTAGCTCAACTATTAACAATAAAACAAGATTAAAATCATGCAGACCAAACATAAAATTGGAAAAGTAGTCAGTAACAAAATGCATAAGACCATTACTGTAGCAGTCAAGAACAAAATATCACATGCAAAATATAAAAAGATAATTACAAAAACTCATAAATATTATGCACATGATGAAAATAACGAATGTAATATGGGCGACATTGTAAGAATACAACCACATAGACCTATAAGTAAGAAAAAACGCTGGATATTGATACAAAAAATATTAGAAAAATGATACAAACACAAAGTTATTTAAATATCGCTGATAACAGTGGTGCACGTAAAATTATGTGCATTCAAGTTTTAGGAAGTAATAATCCTTCTTATGCTAGCTTAGGAGATGTTATAATTGGAGTTGTCAAAGATGCATTACCTAATATGCCCATCAAAAAATCCGATATTATTAGAGCTGTTATAGTAAGAACGAAAAAAACAATTCGTCGAAATGATGGAATGAGTATACGATTTGATGATAATGCAGCAGTTATAATCAATCAAGAGAATAATCCAAGAGGCACAAGAGTATTTGGTCCTATAGCTAAAGAATTACGAGATAAAAACTTCACAAAAATTATATCATTAGCGCCAGAGGTTGTGTAATGAAAACTAAAAAAACAAGCAGAAAGACTCATGTTAAAAAAGGAGATACTGTACAAATTATATCTGGTCGTGAAAAAGGAAAGATAGGTACAATAATTAAAGTTCTACCAAAACGTAATCAAGTGATTATTGAGAATTTGAATATAGCAACAAAACACTTAAAGCCACAAAAAGAAAGTAACAGTGGTAAGATTGTACAAATTGAAAAACCAATTAACATCTCAAATGTAATGCTATATAAAAAAGAGCACTCATAAATGTATATTAGAAACAAAATCTGAAGACTTAATGCAATTAACAAGATATACAGTAACAGTAAATATATAATCAATTATACATTATATTTCAGAATGGAAAACACACTAAAAAAACTTTATAAAGATAAAATCTGTCATGATTTACACAACAAATTTAACTACAAGAATATTCATGAAATACCTAAAATTGTTAAAATCACAATTAATCGAGGTTTAGGCGAAGCTGCGAATAATAATAAAGTACTTGAAAAAAATATAAATGAAATCACTGCAATTGCTGGTCAAAAACCTAAAATCACCAAATCTAAAAAAGCTATAGCAGGCTTTAAAATACGTGAAAATATACCTATTGGCCTAATGGTTACCTTAAGAAGAGATAAAATGTATGATTTTCTTAACAAACTAATCAACCTAGCTTTACCGAGAATTAGAGACTTCAGAGGAATAAGTGCCAAACACTTTGATGGAAGAGGAAATTATAATTTAGGTCTAAAAGAACAAATAATTTTTCCAGAAATTCAATATGATGATATTGATAAAATACGAGGACTAGATATTACAATAGTTACAACAGCAAAAAACGATGCAGAAAGCTTTGCACTATTAAAAGAATTTGGCATGCCTTTCATCGTATAAAAAAATAGTCAAAGCACACATGAAAAAATCAATGGAGTTTTAAACGTGATTAATGACACAATTGCAGATATGTTAACTCGTATTCGAAATGCAAACTTAGCAAAACATCAAATTGTCCAAGTATATTCAACTAAAATGACTCGCAATATAGTAAAAGTTTTGAAAGAAGAAGGTTTTATTTATAAATTTGAAGAAATAGGGGAAAAAAGCAAAAGGTATTTACTAATATCATTAAAATATAAAGGCAAGCATAAAAAACCTGTTATTACTTCATTAAAAAGAATAAGCAAACCTGGCTTAAGAGTATATGCTAACTATAAAGAGCTTCCTAAAGTTCTAGGAGGAATTGGAATAGCTATTATTTCAACATCAAAAGGAATTATGTCAGACCATAATGCAAGACATTATGGACTAGGTGGAGAAATTTTATGTTATATATGGTAAAAATAATTAAAAAATATAATGTCTAGAATAGGAAAAAAAACCATTAACTTACCGAAAAATACTGATATTCAAATCATAGAAAATAATGTTCATATTATCGGCCCAAAAGGAAAATTATCATATCAGTTGCCAGAGGTAATAAAAATTAAGCACGATGTAGAAAATCAAACATTAAACTTATATAAAAGACATGAGAATAAAGAAGCACAAAAATTATATGGTTTATCAAGAACTCTAATCAACAATATGATTTTAGGAGTATCTAAAGGATTCGAGAAAAAATTACATATTCAAGGGGTTGGTTATAGATCACAATTACAGGGTAAAAATCTTGTACTTAACGTTGGATACAGTCATCCAATTACTATAGAGCCTCCTGAGGATATCGTTATAGAAGTAGAAAATAATATAAATATTACTATCAAGGGAATCAAAAAAGAGAAAGTAGGAGAAATAGCTGCTCAAATTAGAAGAATCAGACCACCTGAGCCATATAAAGGAAAAGGTATTAGATATTTAGATGAAACAATTAATATAAAAGTAGGTAAAGCTGGCAAATAAAAATTTATCAGTTATTAAATATAAAAATAAAATGAAAAGAAAAATTAGGGGAATCAAAAATCGTCCACGTCTTTGTATATTCAGGTCAAATAAACATATTTACGCACAGATCATTGATGATAGCAGTAACCAAATTGTTGCAAGTAGCTCTACATTAGCCAAAATAATGAAAAAAAATATTAAACTACCAAATAGCTGTAATGCTGCACGTAGTGTAGGCAAAGATATAGCCCAACAATCAAAAGCATTAGGTATTCAAGAAATTATATTTGATCGCCAAAATAAAATATATCATGGCAGAATTAAAGCTTTAGCAGAAGCTGTAAGAGAAGAAGGTATTAAGTTTTAACTTTTAAAAATCATGAAAAAAAAATCAGCCAAGAATAAAGAACAAGAATACAATTGGGAAGAGAAAGTTGTACAAGTTAAAAGAGTTACTAAAGTAGTAAAAGGCGGTAAAAAATTAAGCTTTCGGGCTATTTTAGTCGTAGGAAATGAACAAGGACAAATAGGAGTAGGTATTGGTAAAGCAAGTGATGTTATAGGAGCTGTAAAAAAAGGTGTCACAGACGCAAAAAAAAATATTATCAATATCCCCATAACAAAATCATATTCTATACCTCACACTATAGAAGGAATATCAGGAGCTGCTAAAGTAATTTTGAGACCATCAGCTATAGGCTCAGGAGTTATTGCAGGTGGTTCTACACGTACAGTTTTAGAACTTGCTGGAATCAAAAATATTCTAGCCAAACAATTAAAATCTAGTAATACCTTAAATAACGCAAGAGCTGTGCTCAATGCCCTAAGCCAATTAAGAACATTTCAAAATACAGCAAAAAACAGAGATATAAATATAGAACAGCTTTATAATATTTAATAGACAAATGATGTAAATATGCAATGAAGGCTACAACACAATTACAACAAAAATTATTCATTACATTAATACTTTTAATTTTAGCTAGATTGGGCATATTTATTCCTATACCAGGCATAGATCACAATTCATTGAACAACAACATCAATGATAATGGATTAATAAATTTTTTAAATATTTTTTCCGGTGGAGGCTTTTCAACAATAGGAATTTTTGCTTTAGGAATAGTTCCTTATATAAATGCATCAATTATGATGCAATTATTAACAAAACTAATACCAGAATTAGATCATTTACAAAAGGAAGAAGGAGATTCTGGAAGACAAAAATTAACACAAATAACACGCTACTTTACACTGGTATGGAGTATTATACAAAGTATAGGAATATCTTTATGGATTAAACCTTATGTTTTTAACTGGGATTACTATTTTATATTAGATTGTATTATTGCACTAAGTACAGGTTCTTTAATAATTATGTGGTGTGCGGAGATTATTACAGAATATGGAATAGGAAATGGACCTTCATTATTAATTTTTCAAAACATAATCTCAGGTATACCTAAAAACTTACAAAATTATAAAATTAATATTTATGACAAAGACACAATTGTCAATGGATGCCTCTTTTTAGCATTACTGATAACAATTTTAGTAATAAATATCCTTATTCAAGAATGCAAACGAAAAATCATTATTGTATCAGCAAAACAATTGAGTAAAATTAATATATTAAATCCTCAAAGTTACATACCATTAAAACTCAATCAAGGCGGCGTTATGCCAATTGTATTTGCTTCTGCAACAATGACATTACCAATATACTTATCAGATAGTAAACAAATACTTCAAATAAATCATATCATTGATTTATTTTTACCTGGCCGTATCTTATATTTACCTACATATGGCTTGTTAATAATAGCTTTTAGTTTTTTTTATACATCTCTAGTTTTAAATCCAGAAGATATAGCAGACAACTTAAATAAAATGGGCGCTAGCATACCTTCAATTAGACCTGGATCTGATACAATCAGATATATCAAGCAAATACTCAACAAAATGACACTATTAGGCGGAATCTTTTTATTTATAATAGCTCTTATTCCTGCTTTAATAACTAAAACAACAAATATAAGTATATTACAAGGTTTGGGAACTACATCATTATTAATCCTAGTAGGAGTAGCAATTGACACAGCAAAACAAATTCAAACATATATAATATCACAGCAATATGATAATATAATGGAATAAATAATAATTTAAACTATAAGTAAGGATATCAAAACAATTAATGAAAGTAAGACCATCGGTAAAAAAAATTTGTGATAAATGTAGGATTATACGTAGACATAGAAAAATAATAGTAATTTGTGAAAATGCAAAACATAAACAAAGACAAGGATAACTATATAACAACAATTAGGAATATACAATGGTAAGAATAGTAGGAGTAGATTTGCCTAAAAATAAACGCATAGAAATCTCATTAACATATATTTATGGTATAGGTAAATCAAAAGCGATAGAGATTTTAGAACAACTTAATATAAATCGATGTATTAAAACAAATGAATTAAATGATGAACAAATTGTTCTTATTAGACAAATATTAAGTAATAATTATCAAGTTGAAGGAGACTTGAAAAGGATAGAATCTATGAATATTAAAAGACTGATGACGATAGGTTCATACAAAGGCAAAAGACATCAATTAGGTCTCCCTTTAAGAGGACAAAATACTAGAACTAATGCTCGTACAAAACGTGGTATCAAGAAAACCATGGCTGGAAAGAAAAAAGCACCACGTAAATAAAAATAACATAATAAGTTTATAATAAATGGCTAGACAAACAAGAAAAACATATACAAAACAGAAAAAAAATATTATTAATGGTATAGCACACATAAAATCAACGTTTAACAATACTATTGTAACAATTACAGATCTTCAAGGAGCTACTTTATCTTGGTGTTCATCAGGTGCAAGTGGATTTAAAGGAACTAAAAAAGGCACACCTTTTGCTGCACAAATAGCAGCAGAAAAAGCTGCTAAACAAGCGATGGAACAAGGAATAAGACAAACAGAAGTATTAGTAAACGGGCCAGGAGCAGGACGCGAAACAGCAATAAGAGCTCTACAGGCAACTGGAATTAATATAACATTAATTAAAGATATCACTCCTACACCACATAACGGTTGTAGGCCTCCTAAAAAAAGACGTGTTTAGATTAAAACATTTATAATAAACGCTGCTAATGATATATCTTGAATAATCTTGTATGAACCATTTACAAATAGAATGCATAGAATCAAAAATAGAAAGCAGTCGTCAACAATACGGTCGTTTCATTTTAGAACCACTCAATAAAGGGCAAGGTATTACTTTAGGCAATTCTTTAAGAAGAACAATTCTATCAGATTTACAAGGTGCTGCGATTGTAGCCGTACGAATTGCTGGTATAAATCACGAATTTTCAACCATTACGGGAGTACGAGAAGATGTGTTGGAAATTTTACTTAATCTCAAAGAAGTTGTATTAAAAAGCTATAGTGACACACCTCAAATCGGTAGAATAAGAGTACAAGGACCAGCTATTATTACTACAGGCTTATTCGAACTACCACCAGAAATTCAAATCATTGATCCACAACAGTATATAGCAACTATTTGCAATAATACAATATTCGAAATGGAATTTCGTGTTGAACAAGGAAGGGGATATAAACTTGTAAATAAAGGATTTGATAAAAAATCTATAGATTTTTTACAAATAGATGCTATATTTATGCCAGCAACCAAATGTAATTATATAGTAGAAGAAAAAAAAATTAGTCCAACACTTATTCAAGAAAAACTATCTTTAGAAGTTTGGACAAACGGAAGTTTATCCCCACAAGAAGCTATTAGTCAAGGAGCTCAAGTTTTAACTAATCTATTTTACCCTCTAACTAATCTGAATTTTAAAAGTATTGATCATGTAGAAAATGAGTACGAAGAAGAGGTTAACCAAGTTCTCATAGAAGAACTACAACTTTCTGTTAGAGCTTACAATTGTCTTAAAAGAGCCCAAATACATTCTATTTCAGATCTATTAGATTATTCGCAAGACGAACTATTAGAAATTAAAAATTTTGGTCAAAAATCCGCAGAGGAAGTAATTGAAGCATTACAAAATAAACTTGGAATTCAATTACCAAAAGAAAAAAATATAAGCAACACATAAAATTAGATCAAATATATAATTCAAATCAGATATAGATGAAAACGCAGTCTAAACTCAAAAGAACAAATTAACAGATCAATTATGAATAAAACATATATTGCACAAAAATCCAAATATAGCAAATGGTACATTATTGATGCTAAAGATAAAAATTTAGGTCGACTTAGTAGCAAAATAGCTAAATTACTAAAAGGAAAGAACTCTACTTCATATACACCACATATTAATAATAAAATATATATAATAATAATAAATTCAAAGTCAATTAAAGTCACGGGCAAAAAAGCATTGCAAAAAACATATAAACAACACTCCGGCTATCCAGGAGGTTTAAAAATCAAAACATTTCACCATGTCTTATCTAAAAAACCAAATATGATTTTAGAAAAGTCTATAAAAGGTATGTTACCTAAAGGTATTTTAGGAAAACAATTATTTACACAACTAAAAATTTATCCAGATACTGAACATCCTCATAAACCACAAAAACCAGAATTAATCACATTAATTTAACAATATATAACAATGAATATTTTAACAAAAAATTCTAAAATAATTTACTCAGGTACAGGAAGGCGTAAAACATCTATTGCAAGAGTAAAATTAGTACCAGGATCGGGAAAATTAATTATTAATGGCTTACCAGGTGAATCATACCTACAATTCAGTCCTAACTATTTAAGAGTTTCATGTTCACCTCTTCAAATCCTTGGATTGAATAAAGAATATGATATATATGCCAATACTAAAGGAGGTGGATTAACTGGCCAGGCAAACGCAATAAGACTAGGATTAGCGAGAGCATTATGTAGAATGAATCCCGAAAATCGTATTACTTTAAAAGCCGAAGGATTTTTAACAAGAGACGCAAGAATAAAAGAACGAAAAAAATATGGCTTACGAAAAGCAAGAAAAGCTCCACAATATTCAAAACGATAATATAAAACACAAAGTAGTAGTATTTTTAATAATTTTAACATATAAAATATATGGCTAAAGAAATTCATCCAAAATGGTACAATAATGCTAAAGTATATTGCGATGGCAAACATATTATGACAGTAGGTTCAACTAAACCTGAATTATATGTAGATATATGGTCAGGTAATCATCCCTTCTTTACAGGATCGCAAAGGATTATCGATACAGAAGGAAGAGTCGAAAAATTTATGCGCAAATATAATTTGCAATCAGACAATACATCAACACAGTAACGAATAACAATAAAAATCACATACAGCTTGACAGAGTATAGATATCACAATATTGATAATATTAAGGATATTTATTAAAATATAAATATATAAATTACAAATGCCAACTATTCAACAACTCGTAAGATCAGAAAGACAAAGATCAAGTAAAAAAACTAAATCCCCTGCTTTAAAAAGGTGTCCACAAAGACGAGGGGTATGCACAAGAGTTTACACAACCACACCTAAAAAACCAAATTCTGCTTTAAGAAAAGTCGCTAGAGTTAGATTAACTTCAGGATTTGAAGTAACCGCATACATTCCAGGTATAGGACATAATATACAAGAGCATTCTGTTGTACTTATTAGAGGAGGTCGTGTAAAAGATTTACCGGGTGTACGCTACCATATAGTACGAGGTATTTTAGATGCTTCTGGAGTAAAAGATAGAAAAAAAAGTCGCTCAAAATATGGAGCAAAAAAACCAAAAATATAAAATTTAAAAACATATAATATAAAATTAAACTATAAATATGTCTCGTCGCAATAAATCCAAAAAAAGATTAATCCAGCCAGATCCCATACACAATAGCAAACTAATAAGTATGTTAACTGTAAGAATACTAAAAAATGGTAAAAAAGGATTAGCATATAAAATAGTTTATCAAGCATTAGATATAATTCATAAAAAAACATCTAACGATCCTTTAGAAATATTAGAGCAAGCTATACGTAATGCAACACCACTGGTAGAGGTTAAAAGTAGAAGAATTGGAGGATCAACATATCAGGTTCCAATGGAAGTAAGAGCATATCGCGGAACAAACCTAGCACTTAGATGGATTACAAGATTTGCGCATTTAAGATCGGGTAAAAGCATGGCTTTCAAATTAGCAAATGAGATCATGGATGCTTCTATTGAAAGCGGTAATACTATTAGAAAAAAAGAAGAAACACATCGTATGGCTGAAGCTAATAAAGCATTTGCTCACTACCGTTATTAAAGACTATACTCATCATAATAAATATTAAATATAAAGAAGGATACTGAATATTATGGCACGTGCAAAATTTGAACGGAAAAAACCTCACGTTAATATTGGAACAATAGGACATGTTGATCATGGAAAAACAACTCTGACAGCAGCTATATCAGCAACTTTAGCTGCTGCAAATGATACAAAGGCTAAAAAATTTGATGAAATTGATGCCGCTCCAGAAGAAAAAGCAAGAGGAATAACAATTAACACAGCTCATGTGGAATACGAAACACAAAATCGTCACTATGCGCATGTAGACTGTCCAGGTCATGCTGATTATGTCAAAAATATGATTACAGGTGCAGCTCAAATGGATGGAGCTATTTTAGTAGTATCAGCAGCTGATGGCCCCATGCCACAAACAAGAGAACATATATTATTAGCTAAACAAGTAGGAGTACCTAATATTGTAGTTTTTTTAAACAAGCAAGATCAATTAGATGATGAAGAGCTACTAGAGCTAGTAGAATTAGAAGTTCGTGAACTATTAGTACAATATGATTTCCCAGGTGATGATATTCCATTTGTAGCTGGTTCTGCATTATTAGCTTTAGAAAATGTAACAAAGAACAATACAATTCAAAGAGGAGAAGACGAGTGGGTTGACAAAATTCATTCACTGATGGATGCAGTAGATGAATACATTCCGACACCTGTTAGAGATGTAGAGAAGACATTTTTAATGGCAGTAGAAGATGTATTTTCAATCACTGGAAGAGGTACGGTAGCCACAGGAAGAATTGAAAGAGGTATAATCAAAGTAGGTGATACAATAGAAATAGTCGGGTTAAGAGAAACTGCTACTACTACAATTACTGGATTAGAAATGTTTCAAAAGACGTTAGATGAAGGTATGGCAGGGGATAATATTGGTATATTACTACGAGGAATACAAAAAAAAGATATTGAAAGAGGAATGGTATTAGCACAACCTGGAACAATTACACCGCATACTCAATTTGAAGCAGAGGTGTATATACTCACGAAAGAAGAAGGCGGAAGACATACTCCATTTTTTTCCGGATATCGTCCACAATTTTATGTAAGAACCACTGATGTAACAGGAACAATTACACAATTTACTGCAGATGATGGTTCCGCAGCAGAGATGGTTATGCCAGGAGATAGAATTAAAATGAGTGCCGAGCTAATTAATCCTATTGCTATTGAACAAGGAATGAGATTTGCAATACGCGAAGGAGGCAAAACTGTAGGAGCTGGTGTAGTATCTAAAATTCTTGAATAAAAACACAGATATTATGAAAATTCATGACCACAACAAAATACGCATTAAATTGCAAGCTTACGATCATATTTTATTAGCTTCATCATGTAACACAATACTTGATACAGCCCGTAGAACAAACGTTAAAGCTAAAGGACCAATAGCACTGCCTGTAAAACGCAAAGTTTACTGCGTTTTAAGGTCGCCACATGTAGATAAAGATTCTAGAGAACACTTTGAAATACGATCACATACAAAAATCATCGATATATATGAACCATCTTCACAAATAATTGATTCTTTAATGAAACTAAATATTCCCTCAGGTGTAGATATAGAAGTCAAATTGTAAAATTGTCGGTAGAATATTTGTTAGGTATTCTACCGACAATTTTATAGTTTTATGTCAAAAGGATTAATATAACTCATCTTCTTGATGTGTTTGAATAACACAATCACTTGTAGGAATAGCTACACAAGTTAAAACAAAACCTGCTGACATTTGATCGTCATCTAAAAAGCTTTGATCAGACTGGTCAACAGTACCACTAATTAACTTACCAGCACAACTAGAACAAGCACCCGCTCTACAAGAATAAGGCATATCTATACCTTCGTCGTCAGCACGATCTAAGATATTTTCTTCATCATCACAATTTATAACGTGTTTTTCTTCATCCGGAAGCAGTAAGGTAACTTTATGAGACATATTTATTCTCCTATAATTATATATTAAAATGATTAGAACTACTAATTGTATATTTTTTAATCAAATCAATTAGATACTATGATGACTATATACTAGTAAATCATAAAATAAAATAAATAACCATATTATATTGAGTTATAATCATAACACGTCGTAAAAGTATTATAATTATCAATAAAAAATTTCTAAATAAATTTACAAAATTAATATAATGGTAAATACCTCAAACAATAATCTAAAATATAACTATATAAAAATCAAGCCTAAAAAAAATATTTCATCTAAGATATACATCAATAACATATATCAAGAAATTTCTTGCTTAATTAAAAGATATTACATACAAACACAAAGACGACCTTCTAGTTTATTATCAGGCATTTTACAACCATTACTGTGGCTTCTTCTATTCGGAGCATTATTTCAAAATGCACCCGTAAATCTGTTAACGCAAAACAAAAATTATCATCAATTTTTGAGTCCAGGAATTATAGTTTTTTCATCTTTTACAGGAGCTATTAATTCTGGTTTGCCATTGATATTTGATAGAGAATTTGGTTTCCTTAATAGACTACTTGTAGCACCATTAAAATCACGCAACTCATTATTAGTCTCTTCAATTATTTTTATTGCAACAATCACGACATTACAGACAAGCTTTATAATTATATCTAGTTTACTAATCGAATATAATAAACTAAACACTCAACAAACTATAACAATATTTATAATACTTATATTAATTACACTTAGTGTAGGAAGTATAAGCATTTGCTTAGCATTTATTCTTCCTGGACATATCGAATTTCTCGCACTTACATTAATTGTAACCTTACCAACATTATTTTCAAGCACAGCATTAGCTCCATTATCCTTTATGCCTTACTGGCTGCAAATAATCGCTAGTATTAACCCACTCACTTATGCAATAGAAAGTATTAGATGTCTTTATTTAATACCTTATATAAACTACGAAAATTATATTATCAAAACAGTGTGGTTGAGTTTAAATATACAGAGTAGTATTTGGTTTTTAATGCTTGTAACTTTTGTATGTTTCTATCTAGTAAAAAATATTATTCTGTATAAATGCGAGTAAAAAATCATTAATTGATCTGAAGAATGTTATAATAAATTACTATGTAGTTAGTATATATCAAATAGTAAGAAAAGCAACAATTTTATATCTCTTAACTAGGAGGATAGTAGTTCAATGGGACTACCATGGTATCGTGTACATACAGTTGTATTAAATGATCCAGGACGCTTAATATCTGTTCATTTAATGCATACCGCTTTAGTAGCAGGATGGGCTGGTTCTATGGCCCTATACGAGTTAGCTGTTTTCGATCCATCTGATCCAGTTTTAAACCCAATGTGGAGACAAGGAATGTTCGTGATGCCTTTTATGGCAAGACTTGGAGTAACTGATTCATGGGGTGGATGGAGTATTACAGGAGAAAGTGTTTCTAATCCCGGATTATGGAGTTTTGAAGGTGTTGCAATTACGCATATAGTTTTATCAGGCATGTTATTTTTAGCATCTATATGGCACTGGGTTTACTGGGACTTAGAACTATTTAGAGATCCAAGAACAGGTGAACCTGCATTAGACTTGCCTAAAATATTCGGTATTCATCTACTGTTATCTAGTTTGCTATGCTTTGGTTTCGGTGCCTTTCACACAACAGGATTATTCGGACCAGGAATATGGATATCGGATGGATATGGAATCACAGGGAAGGTACAACCTGTTGCTCCAGCTTGGGGCCCAGATGGCTTCAATCCATTCAACCCAGGTGGAGTAGCATCACACCATATAGCAGCAGGGACTGTAGGAATACTAGCTGGTTTATTCCATCTTACTGTTAGACCTCCACAACGCTTATACAGAGCACTAAGAATGGGTAACATAGAAACTGTATTGTCAAGTAGTATATCAGCTGTTTTTTTTAGTGCTTTCGTAGCTTGTGGAACTATGTGGTATGGTTCAGCGACAACCCCCATAGAACTTTTTGGACCAACAAGATACCAGTGGGATAGCGGATATTTTCAACAAGAAATTGAAAGAAGGGTAGAAAACTCACTTAATGAAGGTTCAACACCCGAAGAAGCATGGTCTAAAATACCAGACAAATTAGCATTTTATGACTATATAGGCAACAATCCTGCAAAAGGTGGCTTGTTCAGAGCAGGACCTATGGATAAAGGAGATGGCATAGCAGAAGCATGGCTTGGACATCCTATATTTCAAGATAAAGATGGAAGAGAATTAAATGTTAGAAGAATGCCTGCATTTTTTGAGACCTTTCCAGTAATACTAGTGGATAAAGATGGAATTATACGTGCAGATATACCATTTAGAAGAGCTGAATCAAAATACAGTATTGAACAAGTAGGCGTAACTGTAAGTTTTTATGGTGGCAAACTTAATGGGAAGTTATTTACTGATGCTCCTAGCGTAAAAAAATACGCACGTAAAGCCCAATTAGGAGAAGTCTTCGAATTTGACCGAACTACATTAGAATCAGATGGTGTATTCAGAAGTAGTCCTAGAGGATGGTTTACCTTTGGACATGCAAACTTCGCACTTATTTTCTTCTTCGGCCACCTATGGCATGGATCAAGGACTATATTCAGAGATGTATTCGCTGGCATCGGCGCAGAAGTAACAGAACAAGTAGAATTTGGCGCATTCCAAAAATTAGGAGATAGAAGCAGTAAAAAACAAGGTGCTGTATAAACCACATATATTTATAACATATTTACTTATATAAGGAAATAAATATGGAAGCATTAGTATATGTCTTTCTATTAGTCGGAACATTAATGGTTATCTTCTTTGCTATATTCTTTAGAGACCCTCCAAGAATAGCCAAATAAATATAAATTCAATAGTGAAAGACTGAACTATATCTATTCTCGACTTATAGCTACTTAAACTTAAGTAGCTATAAGTCGAGAAAATAATACAAGAACTTTAAATCATTTATATGATTTAAGTTTATACTATTTACTCTTCATGTTCTTCAAAAGGATCTCGAAGCTCCTTAGATATAGGACCAAAAGAAGTGTATATAGAATACATTGTTATTCCTAATAATAAACTAGAAATAAAAATACTAAGAACTGTTGCAGTTTCCATAGAGGCAATATAGATTCAGTTAAGTAATTTTTATAATTATAATATTAATATTATAATTATAAAGACAAAAATTATAAAATATACAAATTAGATTAAAAAAATATGGCATTAAGAACAAGATTAGGAGAAATATTGAGACCTTTAAATTCTGAATATGGCAAAGTTGCTCCAGGCTGGGGTACAACTCCGATTATGGGAGTATTTATGCTCTTATTCTTTTTATTTTTATTAATAATTTTACAAATATATAACTCATCTTTAATTTTAGAGAATGTAGATGTAGATTGGGCAGCATTAGGAAGTTAAACAAAACTTTTGTACAAACAACAAATCTTTAACTCAAGATAAAAGCAATTGCTTTTATCTTTTACTTAATATACCTATATAATTTTATATATACTAAGACTCAACTAATGATAATTCACTTTCAGAAAAATTATTACTATTAATACCACTATAGGTTTCTCTCATAAAGCGTACAAGAACTGAATATTTAATATCTTTCTCGACCTTAGCAACAGTACCTACATCTTGATACCAATAAGACTCTTTGCGCAAAATTTTAACTACCGATCCTTTCTTTATCATAAAACAATAATGTTAATAATTCAATATATAATAGTATTATTATATAGCTAAATAAAATTTAAAAAATTAACTTATATAAACAAGCAAAACATATTTTCATATAATATAGTTGCCTAAAAAATATTAAAGATGTTAAATTCATTTAAACATAATTATTAAAAGGCTTAAGACAATGAAATTATCTTGGAAAACTTTACTATTATTATCATTACCGATAATTGTAATTGGATTCTTTTTATGGCAAGGATTTTTAGCTCCAACGACAAGTGAGTTAAATACGAACATAGCACGTTCTCGAATGACTTATGGACGCTTTTTAGAATATTTAGATATGGGTTGGATAAAGAAAGTTGATCTATACGATAATGGACACACAGCAATAGTAGAAGCAGTAGGACCTGAATTAGGTAATAGACTTCAAAAAATTAGAGTTGAACTACCAGCAACAGTACCAGAATTAATTGTAAAACTTAAAAAAGCTAATATAGATTTAGATGCACATGCAACTAAAAACACCAGTGCAATCTGGAATTTAATAGGTAATTTATTATTTCCTATATTATTAATATTAGGTTTAGCATTCCTATTTCGTCGCTCTAATAACGCTTCTGGTGGACCAGGACAAGCAATGTCATTTAGCAAATCTAAAGCTTTATTTCAAATGGAAGCTAAAACAGGTATAGTCTTTAACGATGTTGCAGGAATTGACGAAGCCAAAGAAGAATTTGAAGAAGTCGTTACATTCTTAAAAAAACCAGAAAGATTTACAGCTGTAGGAGCTAAAATACCTAAAGGTGTTTTATTAATAGGCCCTCCTGGTACAGGCAAAACATTATTAGCCAAGGCAATTGCAGGTGAAGCCAATGTACCTTTTTTCAGTATTTCAGGATCTGAATTTGTAGAAATGTTTGTTGGCGTAGGTGCTTCACGCGTTAGAGACCTATTTAAAAAAGCAAAAGAGAATGCTCCATGTATTGTATTCATAGATGAAATAGATGCTGTCGGTAGACAAAGAGGAACAGGTATTGGTGGTGGTAATGATGAAAGAGAACAAACATTGAATCAATTACTAACCGAAATGGATGGTTTTGAAGGAAACACAGGAGTCATAGTAATTGCAGCAACAAACCGAGCTGATATACTTGATTCTGCTTTATTAAGGCCAGGCCGCTTTGATCGGCAAGTATCTGTAGAAATACCAGACTTTAAAGGCAGGCTAGATATATTAAAAGTACATGCTAAAAATAAAAAGATGGATACAAGTATATCTTTATCCATAATAGCTAGAAGAACTCCGGGCTTTTCAGGAGCAGACTTAGCAAATTTACTAAATGAAGCAGCAATACTAACAGCTAGACGAAGAAAAAAATATATTACATTAAATGAAATAGACGCTTCTATAGATCGCATAGTAGCAGGTATGGAAGGAACAGCATTAACTGACAGCAAAAGTAAACGCTTAATTGCATACCATGAGATTGGACATGCAATAGTTGGAACACTTCTGAAAGATCACGATCCAGTGCAAAAAGTAACCTTAATACCTCGTGGTCAAGCTAAAGGATTAACTTGGTTTACACCAGGAGAAGACCAAAATTTAATATCAAGATCTCAAATTTTATCACGCATCATGGGAGCTTTAGGTGGTAGAGCTGCAGAAGAAGTTGTATTCGGAGATACAGAGGTTACTACTGGCGCTAGCAATGATTTACAACAAGTAACGTCTATGGCTCGTCAAATGGTTACACGATTTGGAATGTCAAATATAGGTCCATTATGCTTAGAAAATGAAGAATCAAATCCGTTTTTAGGAAGAAGTATGGGTAGTGCGTCAGATTATTCTGATGAAGTTGCAATTAAAATTGACAAACAAATCTATCATATAGTAGAAAAATGCTATCAAGAAACAATAAAAATTATTCAAGACAATAGAATTATTATTGATAGATTAGTAGACTTACTCATCGAAAGAGAAACTATTGATGGAAAAGAATTTAAGGAAATCATAAGCGAATATACGCCAGTACCAGAAAAAGAAGTGTATATAACATAAAAAGTTAAATCAGTAAAACGAGATTGACGGGACTCGAACCCGCAACTTCCGCCGTGACAGGGCGGTGCTCTAACCAATTGAACTACAATCCCAGTTTACACATTATATAATCTCATATTAATCAAATAGTTGTCAAACATATAAAAACAGCTTAGTGACTAACAAAAAGGAGAGGAAGGGATTCGAACCCTCGGTATGATTTAAACATACAACAGATTAGCAATCTGGCGCTTTCAACCACTCAGCCACCTCTCCATTCATAAATAAAAGATAAAATATAAAAAGAAACTTAAAAGAAACTTAATGGCTCAGGCGGGACTTGAACCTGCGACCTTGGGCTTATGAGTCCCCTGCTCTAACCAACTGAGCTACTGAGCCTTTATAATTTCTGTCAAGTATAACATAAAAATAAAAACAAATAAATGAATATTGAATTAATTAGATAACTTACGCTACTAATTTTGAACCTATACCATTTGGTGTCAAAATTTCTAACAATAAAGCGTGCTGTATATTGCCATTAATAATGTGAGCCGAAACAACATTATTCTTCAAAGCTTGAATACAACAATCAACTTTAGGTATCATGCCTCCGGCAATTACTTGCTGATTTTTCAAACTCTCCAACTCTTCTATGTTTAAATGTTTTATTAGAGTTGCAGGATTATTAATATTCGACATAATACCTGGCATATCGGTTAACAAAATAAGCTTCTCAGCATTCAAGCACTCTGCAATCGCACCAGCTACAGAATCAGCATTAATATTATAAGATTGTCCATGTGAATCCGAAGCAACACTAGCGATAACAGGAATATATCCTTTAGAAAGTAAAAGATTAATAATATCAAGATTAATTTTCTTTACTTTACCTGTATAGTTATCTGGCTGATCACTAAAAAAACTAGATGCAATAATTAAATTAGCATCCTTACCAGATAAACCAACTGCTACATTAGATGAACGATTAAATAAACCAACCAAATCTTTATTCACTTTACCCACTAGAACCATCTCTACTAACTCCATAGTTATTTTATCTGTAACACGAATACCGTTAGAAAATTTAGGTTCTATGTTCATTTGTTTCAACCAATAATTAATCATTGGTCCACCACCATGTACAATAACAACTTTAATACCTATATAAGACAAAAACAAAATATCCTCTATAATTTTAGATTTTAAATCAACATCTTTCATAGCAGAGCCACCATATTTAATAACTATAGTAGATCCATAAAAACGTTCTATAAAAGGTAAAAGATCACTTAATACTTGTATATATTCAAAGTTGTTCACCATTTTTTCTCCTGTTAATTAAATCTAAAACAAATAAAATTACCAAAACAAGTTTACAAAAGTAACATTATTCACTTATCTTAATTTAAAAACAACATACAAACATAAAAATACTAATATATGACAAAATTTTGGAACAATATAAATAAATTTCCGAGATTTTTATTCTCAGTAATTATGGGATTTTTCTTGACAACTTTTTACACAATTTTTGAGTTATTAAAAGAGAAAAATAAAAGGCTAATAATAAGCATTATAATCATAGTGTTTATTAACATTATAATGATCATTTTAAGGCAGATGTTAGGTATAAAATAAAAAATTCACATATAAAGATTTTAAGATCTATAATAAAAAATTCGACATATATAATATTATATATAACAATTAAGTAAAAAAAGTAAATAAGTAATATGAAAAATCTTCTGGTTAAAATTCAATTGGTACATATCAATATGCTATAAATAGAAAATACTTGTCTATGTTTTTCTGCTAACTAGAAATCTTTAATTTCAGTTATGCTCTAATCTTAGTTATTTATAATTTATAAAATATTTTAAGAAATCCATGAATATAAATTATGATTCTGATTTAAAAGAAGTCACAGGTGCATTTGCTCTCATAGATAGTTTAGTAAGTAATCATGTAAGCCATGTTTTTGGGTATCCTGGTGGTGCTATTTTACCTATTTATGATGAATTGTATAGATGGGAGAGTAAGGGTTTAATTACACATATTTTATGTCGTCATGAACAAGGTGCATCTCATGCTGCTGATGGCTATGCTAGATCTACAGGAAAAGTTGGTGTATGCTTTGCAACATCTGGTCCAGGAGCTACTAATCTTGTTTCTGGTATTGCTACAGCACAGTTAGATTCTGTACCTTTGGTTTTAATAACTGGTCAGGTAGCTAGACCTTTTATAGGTACAGATGCCTTTCAAGAGGTTGATATTTTTGGCATTACTTTACCTATAGTTAAACATTCTTATGTAGTTAGAGATCCTCTAGATATGTCTAGAATAGTTTCTGAAGCTTTTTATATTGCTCAACATGGAAGACCAGGACCTGTTTTAATTGATGTTCCTAAAGATGTTGGTTTAGAGAAATTTCTTTATCAACCTCTTAATCCAAGTAACATTAAATTGGTAGGTTGTCGTCCAATTATAAAGCCTAAAGATAGCCAAATTGTTAAAATCTTGAATCTTTTATATGAATCTAGTCAGCCTTTACTTTATGTTGGAGGTGGTTCTATTATTTCTGGTTCTCATCAGGTAATTAAAGAATTTTCTTATCGTTTTCAGATCCCTATATGTACTACATTGATGGGTAAAGGAATTATTGATGAGAATGACAATTTATGCTTAGGTATGTTAGGTATGCATGGTACAGCTTACGCTAATTTTGCTGTTAGTGAGTGTGATTTATTGATTGCTCTTGGTGCTAGATTTGACGATAGAGTTACAGGTAAGTTAGATGAGTTTGCGTGTAACGCTAAAGTTATACATATTGATATTGATGCTGCGGAAATAGGTAAAAATCGTGTTCCTCAGGTTGCTGTTCTAGGTGATGTTAAAGATGTTATAAGCCGTATTTTGGATTATCTTGATCGCAACTCAAATTTATTGTTCAATTCTCAGCAAACTTGTTCTTGGAAAAATAGAATAGCTATGTGGAAAAATCAGTACCCTTTATTGATTCCGAAACATGTCAGCAGTTTATCTCCTCAAGAAGTGATTTTTTCTTTATCTCGTATTCAACCGAATGCTTATTTTACTACTGATGTAGGTCAGCATCAAATGTGGGCCGCTCAGTTTGTCAATGTATTACCGCGACATTGGATGTCTAGTTCTGGTCTGGGGACTATGGGTTATGGCTTGCCTGCCGCTATTGGTGTTCAAATTGCTTATCCTTCTGAGAGTGTTATCTGTATTAGTGGAGATGCTAGTTTTCAAATGAATTTTCAGGAGCTTGCTACGATTGCTCAGTATAATTTACCTATAAAAATTATTATCATAAATAATAAATGGCAAGGTATGGTTAGGCAGTGGCAACAGGCTTTTTATGGAGAGAGGTATTCTCATTCTAATATGGAAAAAGGTGCTCCTGATTTTGTTTTGTTAGCTCAGTCTTTTGGTATACTAGGTTTAAATTTAGAGCATAGACATGATATGAATAAAGTTTTGCATCGTTTTGCAAATTATAATGGTCCATGTTTATTAAATTGTAAAGTCAAACAAGAAGAGAACTGTTATCCTATGGTTGCACCTGGTAAAAGTAATTCACAAATGATAGGAATATCTAAATCAGTAAAGAATAAAAATGCACCGTTAGCTAAGATGCAATTGGATAGCCTTTAATGGGAATTGAACCCATAACTTTTTCCTTACCAAGGAAATACTCTACCGTTGAGTTATAAAGGCTTGATTGATGATTTATATCTAACATTTTGATTGGGCCGGGTTGGATTTGAACCAACGTAGGTAATACCAGCGGATTTACAGTCCGCCCCCATTAACCACTCGGGCACCGACCCATATAAATTACATAATATTGTTAAAGCATAGAAGTATCTAAGTAATTATAATTTTCCTGGATACAACTGGATTCGAACCAGTGACTTTCACGATGTCAACGTGATACTCTAACCAACTGAGCTATGCATCCTTGCTTCGTAAATATATATTATCATATTTTCAATTAATGATAATAAGAAAAATATTTAATTAAATTTTGTTTTTAATCTTGTGGCTTTACCTGATCTTGACCTTAAGTAGTATAGTTTAGCTCGCCTCACTTTTGCTTTTCTCATTACTTTGATACTTTTTATTAAAGGAGAATGTATAAGGTAAACTCTTTCGACTCCAATATTTTGTACGGTTTTTCTAACAGTAATAGTTGTATTTAATTGTGATTTATTCTTGGATATTATCACTCCTTCTACAGTTTGAATCCTCTGTTTATTACCTTCTTGGATGAGAATAGACATTTGTATACTATCTCCTATATGGATAATAGGTATTGTAACTTTTTTAAAGTCTTTCTCTATTGCATTAATAATAGAATTTTTTTTGTAAGGTTTTATATACATTATGAGTTTTTATATTAATTGCTTTATTTTGTATAAACATTCAATTTATATATAAATAATATAGTATCATAACATTGTAATTTAATATTATTATTTTCTATTTATATGTATTTTTATCAAAAGTTTCATGTTAATTCCAATAACTATTATTTTTTTAGTTGTCAGTTTGATTATGTATTAATATTTTCTTTTTTTTCGTATAAAATCTTGCCTAAGAATTTTATGTACTTTTATATGATCAATAATTATAATATTCTAATGTCTTCTAAGCGTTTTTTAAAGGTATTAATCTTTATTGTGATGTTACATCATTTGGATATAATTCTTGAAGTAAAGATAAATAATTTTAAAGCTTTAAGTTTATACTATTGGTTAGGTTTTTCTGTTGTCCATATAAGACTTTATTATTATCTATTAAATAGGTCTACCTCTTCAGCTTATTCTTTATTTAATACTAAATCTATAAGTCAAAATATATTTAGGCGTTATCTTATTTTTAATATTCATTAGATGTTTATGCAAAATATTATGCTAGATCCTGTTCTTCCTCACAATTATATTGCTGAGGAAATTTTATTAGGTACTATCTTGATTCATCCAACTATTTTCCCTCAATTGATGCCTTTCCTTAAATCAGATTCTTTCTTTGTAGAGTCTCACCAGCTGATTTATACTAGCTTGGTTACTCTTCATAAAGATAAGAAAATAGATATTTTACAATTATTTTATTTCCTAAATAATTCACAAATATTACATTATGTAGGTGGAGTTTTAAAAATCATTGAGTTGATGAGGCAAAGTCACATTTTTATGCCATCTATTAATATGTATGTTTATATACAAGAACTTATGATTTTGATTAATAATAGTTATACAAGACGTTTAATAATTCAGTATGGTTATAATGTTGTTAAATTAGCTAACATTCATGATTTACATTGTCATCAAATATATAATAAAGTATCTGAGTATTTAGAATCTACAGTTCATAAAATCCCTAAAGAGAATTTAATGACTTTTAAAGATTTAATTGGTGATTTGCTTGTACAGTTAAAATATCAGAATTTGAATTTGGTTCAGCCGACTATAAGTCGAAATATGATTTTATCAGGTTTTCAAGCATTAGATCGATTAATACAGGGTTTACAAGGAGGTGATTTAGTTGTGGTTGCCGGTCGTCCCTCAATAGGTAAAACTTCTTTTGTAATTAATCTAGCGTTTAATATTTTATCTTCTATTTCATTGGGTTTATGTTTTTTTAGTCTTGAGATGTCAAAAATACAAATAGTTAGTAAATTTATTGCTATTGCATCTGGCATTGCTACTCAAAATATTTCTTTTAGTAAACTTACAATAGATGAATGGTATAATTTGAATCGAATTTGTCGCAAATTGATGCAATATAAAGTTTACATTAATGATACACCTAATATATCGATTGATTATATTGAATATACATCCAAACTACTTTATCAAGAAACAGGCATTATTCAATTAGTAATTATTGATTATTTACAGTTAGTTCAAGTAGAAGGTTTTAATAATAATATTAGAACACAGGAATTAGGTTATATAACGAGAAAATTAAAATTATTAGCACAGTATTTAAATGTACCGATAGTTGTTTTGTCTCAATTGAACAGAAGTATTGAAACTAGAGTTAATAAATTTCCTTTATTATCTGATCTTCGAGAAAGTGGATGTTTAGTAAACTATTTCAGTTTAAATTTAGATATCATTAATAATCTTCATACACAGAGTTTATATAATTATAGAACTGTAGGAAGAGTTAATTTAATTAAATATTTTAATAATAATTGTTTATTTAATATATTTTTAGATACTTTATGTTTTAATTTTTCTTTACAATATTCTTTTAGTATCTATTCTCCTGATTATTTATTGAGTTTAACACATAATCATAAATTGTATTTAAAAATAAGATGGCTTAAGTTTAGTTGTTATTTAGAAAATGGTATTTGTGTAACAAATTATTTTTCTAGATTATCTTCGTTTATTTTTGAATATATTTATATTCCATATATAATTTATTTTCATTATTCTCAAGTCTTTGATATTCAAGAGCCATGTTATTCTGTTTTACGCCTTAGTAATTTGATTGTGCATAATTCAATTGAGCAAGATGCAGATATAGTTATTATATTATCACAAGCTGATAGGTCTCTGGGTTTATCTAATATTATAGATGTATCATTATGTAAGAATCGTAATGGTGCAACTGGTTTATGTAAATTATTATTTACACCCCAAAATAATAAATTTTGTGATGTCAATTCATAAGTTTTTATTATCTTGTTTGATCAATTTATTATAAATATTATTCTTGCAATGTAAATAAAGATATGGTATCATACAAAAAGTTTATTTCTAGCCGGGATAGCTCAGTTGGTAGAGCAGTGGACTGAAAATCCTCGTGTCACCAGTTCAAATCTGGTTCCTGGCATTAACCTTAATTATGACTTACAACAATAATACATTATTGTTGTAAGTCATAATTAAGGTTGCAGCATTTCTATTTGCTCGCCTAGTAGTACGGTTACTTTTCCTTCATCAGTTACATCTACAACTGCACTATCACCAGCTTTAATTTTACCTGATAAAACTTCTTCTGCTAAACTATCTTCAAGTAGTCTCATTACTGCTCTACGTAATGGTCTTGCTCCATAACTAGGATTATATCCTTCGTCTACTAATCGATTTTTAAATCTTTCAGTTACTTCTAGTTCTATTTTTTGTTGTTTGATGCGCTCGAATACTTCTTGTAGCATAATTTCTGCTATTTCACGTACTTCGTCTTTGGTTAGTTGTCTAAAGACTATAATTTCATCTAATCTATTTAAGAATTCGGGACGAAAATATTGCTTTAATTCTTCATTAACTAATGATCTAATACGATTATATTGTGATTCTGTTTGTGACTCTCCCAGTTCAAACCCTAAACTTCCCCCTCCTTTTTCTATAACTTTTGACCCTATATTAGATGTCATGATTAATAGAGTATTTTTAAAGTCTATTGTTCTGCCTTTAGCATCAGTTAGTCTACCATCTTCTAAAATTTGTAATAAAAGGTTAAAAATATCCGGATGAGCTTTTTCGATCTCATCAAATAAGATTACTGTATAAGGGCGCTTTCTAACAGCTTCTGTTAAGTATCCACCTTCACTATAGCCTACGTAACCAGGGGGTGAACCAATTAATTTTGAAACAGTATGTCTTTCCATGTATTCAGACATATCTAATCTAACCATTGCTTCTTGTGAGCCAAAGAAATAAGAAGCTAGTGCCTTAGTTAATTCAGTTTTTCCAACTCCTGTAGGGCCAGAGAATATGAAGCTTGCAATAGGTCGATTGGGATTCTTTAAGCCAACTCTTGCTCTTCTTATTGCTCGAGAAACAGCTACTACAGCTTCATCTTGTCCAATAATACGACTATGAAGAGTTTCTTCCATATGCATTAATTTTTCTGACTCACTTTTTGTTAATTTCGTTACTGGTATACCTGTCCAAAATGCAACTATTTCTGCAATATCATCTTCTGTTACTACAGGATCTTCAATTTGTAAATCAGGTTCATTTTTTTTGCTTTGTGCAATAGCTGCAATTTGAGCTTTAATTTCCATTTCTCTAGTTCTATATTGCTCCGCTTTTTCGTATTTTTGTGCCCTGATTGCTTCATCTTTTGTTTTTAACACATTTCTTAGTTCTTTATCTAATTCTCTAGCAGCTGGAGGCAGTTGAGAGTTTAATAATCTAACTCTTGAACCAGCTTCATCAATTAAATCGATAGCTTTATCAGGTAAAAAACGATCCGAAATATACTGATTAGCATATTTAGCAGCAGCGGCTAAAGCAGCATCAGACATTTTTAATTGGTGGTGTTTTTCGTATCTATCTCTTAAACCAAATAAAATTTCAATAGTTTCTTCTACACTTGGTTCTCCAACTAATACAGGTTGAAATCGTCTTTCAAGTGCTGCATCTTTTTCTATATGTTTACGATATTCTTCTAGTGTTGTTGCGCCTATGCATTGCAGTTCTCCTCTGGCCAATGCTGGTTTCAGTAAATTTGCTGCATCGATAGCTCCTTCAGCCGCCCCAGCTCCAATTAAAGTATGTACTTCATCAATAACCAGTATAATATTATTAGCTGATTTTATTTCATCCATAATTCTTTTAAGTCGTTCTTCGAATTCTCCTCTATATTTTGTTCCAGCAACTAATAGACCTACATCCAATGTAACCACTAGCTTATCTTCTAATATAGAAGGGATATCTTTGTTTGCAATTCTTTGTGCTAAACCTTCTGCTATAGCTGTTTTGCCTACTCCTGGTTCTCCAATTAGTACAGGGTTATTTTTGGTTCTTCTTCCTAATATTTGTATTACTCGTTCAATCTCTTTTTGTCGCCCAACTACAGGATCTAATATACCTTCTATCGCTAACTCTGTTAGGTTTGATCCAAATTCTTCTAACGTAGGAGTTTTGCTTCTTGTTTGTGTATTATTATTGCCATTTGTGTTAGCTTCTGTATTATCACCTAACATTTGAATGACTTCTGTTCTAATAGATGCTACATTAACGGCTAGATTTTCTAGTACTCTTGCAGCTACACCTTCACCTTCGCGCACTAAACCCATTAATAAGTGTTCTGTACCTATATAATTATGTCCAAGTTGTCTTGCTTCTTCTAAAGAAAGTTCTAAAACTCTTTTAGCCCTTGGTGTAAAAGGTATTTCAACTGCTACAAATCCTGACCCTCTACCAATAATTTTTTCTACTTCTATGCGTGCATCTTTTAAATTTACATTCATAGATTTTAATACCTGTGCAGCAATTCCTGTGCCTTCACCTATTAAGCCTAATAAAATTTGTTCTGTACCAACAAAGTTATGACCTAATCGTCTTGCTTCTTCTTGAGCAAGCATAATAACTTTTATTGCTTTTTCTGTAAATCTTTCAAACATTTAATTAAAGCAAATGAATATATATTACCTTTGATACTAAATAATAATAACACACTTGAAAATAGAACTTAATAGTTATATGAAAAAGTTTTTGATATATATTATAAATGTGTATCAAAGATTGTTTAATTTATATTGGCTATTACTTACAACTAGATTCGTTGGATAGAATTTTGTTATCATTTATAATAATTACTAAATTGATATAACATTTTGATATTGAGTTTATACAATGCTTTATATTTTTTAATTAAGGAAAATTATTATGGCTGTTATTCAGTTTATTAAAGGAATTAATGAAACTGTTATTGCTGATGTTTCTTTAACGCGCTCTAGAGATGGTAGTAAAGGTACAGCAACTTTTAGATTTAACAATCCTGATATTTTGAAGTCAGGCATGGAAGATAAAGGTGATATTACCGGTATGTATTTAAAAGATGATGAAGGCGAACTTATGACTAGAGATGTGAGTGCTAAATTTATTAATGGTAAACCGCAAGCTATAGAGGCTATATATATAATAAAAAGTCCACAAGAATGGGATCGCTTTATGCGTTTTATGGAAAAGTATGCTAATAGAAATAAGCTTTCTTTTACTAAAGCTAAGTAAAACTAATTTGCATTTTTGAAATGATATATTGTTAATATTAATTTATGAATGTTTATTGTATTCAATATTTTTATATATGAAATTTTCTTTAAGATGGCTTCAACAAATTGTAGATTTAAATGGTATAAAATTTAGTTTTCTTGTAGATAAATTAAATGTATCAGGTTTTGAAGTAGACAATATTATACGCGATCCATATGTGAATGATATAGTTTTTGATTTAACTACAACCGCTAATAGACAAGACGTATTGAGTGTAGTAGGTCTAGCTAGAGAGATTAGTTCTCTGTTGAATAGACCTTTAATGTATAAATTGTACAGAGATTCTATTACTACTTATATTAATAGTTTTAGTTTGTCAGAGAAGAATATTTCGTTATTAGATTTGTCTTTAGTTCAGATTTATCGTTTGAATAATACTTTATCTCCTTTATGGCTTCAATACTATTTAATAAGCCATAATATTAAACCATTAAATTTATTAATTGATATTTCTGAATATATATATTTAAAGTGGGGGCAGTTAATACATATATTTGATAAAAAAAAAATTCATTCCTTACAACTGAATTATTCTTTATTTAGTTTGCACAAAACCAATAACAATTTACTAAGTTCGCAAAATGTTGAATTAGAGGTTTTAAAATATGATAGCCTCATATTGTCTGCTATTGGTTTTTATATCAATCCTCGTATTCAGTGTGATTTATTAACAAATTCTATAATTATTTTTGGTCAAGTATGTAATAAAAAATATATTAAAAGTGTGCAAAAGTTTTTAAATCTTAGTACAGATTTATCAAAAAAATGTTTGAATCAAGGTTTGAGATCTGATTTTGTTAATGCATTATATGAAACAATTCAGTTAATTAAATCATTTGGATATGGTACTTTAGGTAAGTTTTATGGGTGTCATAGATTACATTACATACCTAAAATTATATTTTTAGAGGCAGGTATGATACATAATGTTTTAGGTTTTGCTAGAAGTAACTTATCTGGTTACTTAACTATACAAGAGATTATTCATATATTAGAGAGTTTGAATTTTATCACAATATATTATGAGTCAAAGAAGATATTTAAGATACAAGTACCTATTAACAGACAAGAAGACATCAAAAGGCCTATAGATGTAATTGAAGAAATAGGGCGTGTTTATGGTTTTAATAAGTTTATTAGCAGATTGCCTGTTGTGAATAATAATAATTTGTCTGTTCATAATAGACTTGTAAATAAAATAAGTCAAATTCGTTGTTTATTACGTTATTTAGGTTTACATGAAGTTCAAAATTATTCTTTTTACGATAATTTAATTTCTAATAGTAAAACAGAAGTTAAAGTTTTTAATCCTTTAGGTCAAGATCAGTCTTTTCTAAGAAGTAGTTTAATAGATCAGTTAGTTATAAATCAGCAAGATAATTTTAAACAAGGTAACAAGAATGTTGAAATTTTTGAAATAGGAAAGATCTTTAAGTTGAATAAATCAAATATAAGATCTGATTATATTGTGACTTCGTTTGAGTGCTTATATCTTTCTGGTTTAATTACAAATACTTCTTTTTTGCGAAGATCGTGGTCACATAAACCAGAATCGCTAAGTTGGTTTCATGCTAAAGGTATAATAGAAGAACTTTTGGATAGATTACATGTTGTAACAGTATGGAAACAAATAAACGATTTAAATGAAAGTTCTTCATTTTTTAACTTAAAAAGATTATTAAAAATTAATCGTACAGCAATTATTTATAGTATCGGTAATCAAGAAATAGGTATATTTGGTCAATTACATAACTACTATGGAATTTCCACGTATATATTTGAATTTGATTTAATTAAGTTAGTAGCTTCTATTACATCTTTAAATCATATTAATTCTATTGTTTATCCTTATTCTTATTATCCTAGCTTAACTAGGGATATATCGTTAACTTTGAGTAAACTTCATACTATACATTCAGTTAAGCAGCAAATATTGAGTTTTGATAACTCTTTAATTGAATCAGTCGAAGTATTTAATAACTATAAAAATAAATCTACTAATTGTTACAATGTTGGTTTACGGATTATTTATAGAGCTTACGATAGAACTTTAAATTACCATGATATCAATCGTATTGATAAAGAAATAGGATGTTTACTAAGTAAATATAGATCATGTTAATTTGTATACATCTATAAATTTTACAGATATAAAGTAAATCATAAGCCGGATTTTGTTCTTAATAATTTTAAGATTTATATATTTTATATGAAAATTAAATTTATTAAGGGTAGTTATTAATCTTTTTTTTATATTTACATATAAACTTATTGCAGTACTGAATATAAACCATAAATTACAATCAATTCTTTCATGATAGATATTGTGAATGTAAAGTTTATTACTTTGCTCTTATATGGGGTTTGCCTAGCAAGTATTTTTATAATACTTCTGGTACGCTCTTACTGTACCTTTGCACCCTTACCTATATTCTATATTATAGTAAATTAGGCGGTTTTTTTCTGTGGCACTTTCCTTATAGTTACCTATACTGTCTTTTATACAGCTATACTATATACTACTTGGAGCCCGGACTTTCCTCAAATTTGTTTTAAAATTTGCAACTACCTATGTTTACTTGTGTATATATAATACATATTTTTTAAAAAAAATACAATTATATCTTAGTGACTTAATTCATAGCAATAAAAATGAACAAGATACGTTTAACAGGTTTTTCAGAAAAAGATTTCGGATCTATATTAACTCAATACAAATATAGTTTGCATCCAGGTGATATTATAGCTGGTACTATTTTTCATCAGGAGTCACAAGGTTTTTTAGTAGATGTCGGAGTAAGCATAGCAGGTTATTTACCAATAGATGAAATTTTATTAAGTTCTTGCAATATTAGATGTGATTTTAAATACCTTGTTAATAATACAAGAGAATTTTTTATTGTGGCTTATAATAAGGACAAACAAAAGTTATTATTATCTATTAAAAGGCTAGATTATATAAGAGCTTGGAAACGTATTAAACAGCTCGAATCAGAAGACATTATTTTAGGTGTGTCTATATGTAATATTAATAAAGGAGGAATTTTAACTATTTTAGAAGGTTTGCAAAGTTTTATACCTAGATCTCATTTAATTACATTGACTGCTCATGAATTTATGGTAAAATACCATTTACCATGCAAACTTTTATTAGCTGACGAAAAAAATAATAAAATTATATTAAGTCATAAACTAGCTTTACTTGATCTTTATTCTGATTTATTAAAAGTAGGTAAATTTGTCTATGGTCAAATTACTCAAATCAAGCAATATGGTATTTTTATTACTATTTATGGCATACCTGCATTACTGCATATATCAGAAATAGGCCATAAGTATATAAAAAATATAAATCATACATTTCAAATCGGAAATAAAATCAAAGTTAAAATTATTCATGTTGACATGAAACAAGCTAGACTATCTGTCTCTAGAAGAGAACTTATTTAACCTCCTCCAACAATTGTAATAATTTCTATTTTATCTTGTGATTTAAAGAAAGTTTTATCAAATTCTATAGAGTGAATAATATGATTATTATGTTCTACAACAATGGAATCTAATTCGAGTTCTAGATAATGTAATAACTCTTTAAGAGACATATCAATATAGCAATTAAATGCTTGTCCATTGATAAAAATTGTATTGTACATTGTGTTCATATGATATATTTTGTGAGAATACTATTGAATTTTTGAAAAAATATAGACTTATTACTTAAAAAGTATTATACTTCATTATTATATTTTGAATTTTGGCGGATGTAGCCAAGAGGTTAAGGCAGTGGATTGTGGCTTCACTATTCGCGGGTTCGAGTCCCGTCATTCGCCCTGTGGTTTGTTTAAATACTTTAATAAAGTTAACTTTGCTAATTCTGTACGATTTCTAGTTTTGGTTTTATTTAATAAGCGGCTTACGTATTTTTCTATATTTCTTATGCTTGAGCTGACTTTGTTAGCAATTTCTTTATTTGTATAGCCTTTTGCTACTAGTAGAAGAACTGTATACTCTTTTGGTGTCAAAGAATTAAAAACAGAATTTTGTTCTTCATTTTGAAGTTTTTGGGCACTATGGTTAATATGTTGTTTGTAAAATTCAAGTTGTTTAAATATATTGTTTATTATAGCTATTAATTCTTCTGGATAAAATGGCTTAGCAAGGTATGCATTGCATCCTAAGTTATATCCTAAAATACGGTCTTGTGTCATACCTTTAGCTGTCAAGAAAATTATAGGTATTTGATGCCAATTTTTTTCAGAGCGTATTTTTTTGATTAGCTCATAACCATCTATATTTGGCATCATAATATCAGTAACGATTAAATTAGGTTGGATAATTGTTAAATTTTGTAGTGCATTATATCCATTTGTTGTGATGTGTATTGTGAAGCCTTCAGAGATTAAATAAGAAGCCATTGAATTTAATAAATCTATATCATCATCTATAAGAAGTATTGTTTTTTTCATTATCAGATTATATCAAAATGAGTATATTATCAAAAGCTTATTTTTTATATAAAATATAAGTAAGAATTATGGGTAATAAATGGAAGCGATTATTTTTTGAATCAGAAATTCCTTTTTATATTTACAAATTGAATAAAGGGGATTCGTTGATATTCAAATATCAAACCAAGTCTAAACCGTTAATTATGGTTTTTTATGGTACTGTGTATGTTATGAAAATTTTTACAAATAGTGAGTCTATTTTTTTAGCTATATTGACTGATAAAAGTATAATTGATTTAAATTTTAATTTTTTTGATGCTAATTATTTTTATTATAAAGTAGTTGCATTAGAAAATACTTACTTTATTAAATTTTTTTGGTTAGATTATCTTGCTCATTGTCAGTATTTATCAACTTCAATTAAATTGCTCGACTTATTTCGTTATACTTTAAGACAATATGAAAGTTCATCATATATATTAATGCATAAGTCTATTAGATACAGAGTGGTTCAATTGTTATTATTATTGTGTAAGGATTGTGGTGTATTAAACAATGGTTATATTCTTATTCCTTTTGAGTTGTCCCAAAAGACTATTAGCTATATTACAGGAAGTAATCCAATTACCATCAATAAAATTATGAATTTTTTAATTAAAAAATTCTTTATCAAGTATATTGTAAAAAACAAAATTATAATATGTTATTTTTCTTTTTTTAGCTATCTACGTAATAATAAAATTACTTAATATACAAAAAAGAAAATAATAAATGTTATAATTATAATTGATTCAAGATTTAATAATAATTGAGTGAATTGTAGTTTAAATGCATAATTTTTATATTTTACTAAACAATTAATATGGGAAAGGTTTATGATTGGTTTGAAGAAAGATTAGAAATTCAAGCTATTGCAGATGATATAACTAGTAAATATGTTCCACCTCATGTAAATATTTTTTATTGCATTGGTGGTATAGTATTTACATCTTTCTTAATTCAAGTTGCAAGTGGTTTTGCTATGACTTTTTATTATCGACCAACTGTAGCTGAAGCTTTTTCTTCTGTTGAATATATTATGACAGATGTTAATTTCGGTTGGTTAATAAGATCAATTCATAGATGGTCTGCTAGTATGATGGTACTTATGTTAATACTTCATATGTTTCGAGTATATTTAACTGGTGGTTTTAAAAAACCACGTGAATTAACTTGGGTAACAGGTGTTGTATTAGCTGTTCTAACAGTTTCTTTTGGTGTAACTGGTTATTCTTTACCATGGGATCAGATAGGATACTGGGCTGTCAAGATTGTGACTGGTGTTCCTGAAGCTATACCTATAGTTGGAACAAGCATAGTCGAATTATTAAGAGGTGGAGTAAGTGTAGGACAAAGTACACTTACAAGATTTTATAGTTTGCATACTTTTGTTTTACCTCTTTTAACTGCTGTATTCATGTTAATGCATTTTTTAATGATTCGTAAACAAGGAATTTCAGGGCCGTTATAGTTATATTTATCAAAATGTTTAAATTTTAGTATTAAGGAATTTCTTTATGTCAATTATAAAAAAGCCTGATTTAACTGATCCAAAGTTGCGTGCTAAATTAGCTAAAGGTATGGGACATCACTACTATGGAGAGCCAGCTTGGCCAAACGATATATTATATATGTTCCCTGTTGTTATTTTGGGTATATTAGCTTGTGATGTTGGTTTATCAGTTTTAGAGCCCTCTGCTGTAGGAGAGCCAGCCAATCCTTTTGCTACACCTTTAGAGATATTACCAGAATGGTATTTTTTTCCTACTTTTAATTTATTAAGAGTTATACCTAATAAGTTGATAGGGGTTTTATCTATGGCATCTGTACCTTTAGGTCTAATCACTGTTCCATTTATTGAAAGTGTCAATAAGTTTCAGAATCCTTTTAGACGCCCCGTTGCTACTACAGTATTTCTAATTGGAACTTTTGTTGCAATTTGGTTAGGTATTGGTGCGACTATGCCACTATCTAAGGCAATTACTTTAGGAATATTTTAAATATTTTTAGTATATTGAATCATAACAAAATTGTTATGATTCAATATATTTATTTAATCGATACTTTAGCTCCAGCTTCTTCGAGTTGTTTTTTTAATTCTTCAGAGTTCTCTTTTGTTATATTTTCTTTGATTGTTTTAGGTGCTGATTCTACTAATTCTTTTGCTTCTTTTAAACCTAAACCAGTTATTGATCTAACAACTTTCAAGATAGCAATCTTTTTAGCTGCTGGTACTTCTTCTAATATAATATCAAATTCTGTTTTCTCTTCTGTTTCATTTTTAGTAGAACTATCCACTGCTGTGGGCATAACTATTGCTGGGTTTTGAGATGCAATTGATGCATCAATATTGAATGTTTCTTCTATCTGTTTTACTAATTCAGCAGCTTCTAATAGTGTTAATGATTTTAGATCATTAATAATGTTATTGATTTTTGTACTCATTATATAAATCGTTTATTTTACATGTAAATAAAGTTAAGGTTTTGACTATTTATTTTATCATAAATAGCTTTCACGTAAAAGATTAATATCCAAAGGTATCGCAGGTCCCATAGTACTAGTAATATAGATAGACTTCCAGTATTTACCTTTGGAACCTTGAGGCCTGTTTTTGTCTATAGATTTTTGTAGAGCAATTAAATTACTATATAAGTATTCTGGAGTAAAATTAAGCTTACCAAATGGAATATGTAATATTCCACTACGGTCGATTTTATATTCTAATTTTCCTGCTTTGAATTCTTGAATTGTCTTTACTAAATCATTTGTTACTGTGCCAGCTTTAGGTGAAGGCATCAGCCCTTTAGGGCCTAAAATTTTACCTAGTTTAGCAATTGATATCATAACATCTGGAGTAGCTATAAGTTTATCGAAGTCTAAACGACCCTTTTTGATTTCATTAATTAGATCTTCTCCTCCTATTACATCTGCTCCAGCTGATTCTGCTTGTTGAATTTGATTGTTTGTAGTAATAACAGCTACCCGAATTGTTTTACCTGTTCCCCTAGGCAGCATAACAGTTGCTTTTAATTGTTGGTCTGCATACTTAGGGTCTAATCCTAATGCAATATGTACTTCTGCTGTTTCTATAAAATTTACATTAGATAAATCTTTCATTAAACACAAAGCTTCTAAAGGTGTGTACAGCTTATTTTTGTCTACTTGCTTTAAAAGTGAATTAAAGCGGCGTGAATGTTTTGTCATGTTAAATTCAATTAATATTAGTCACTAATTTGGATACCCATATTTTTTGCGGTGCCTTTCACAATTTTCATAGCTTTTTTAATATCTTGAGTGTTTAGATCTTGCAATTTAGTTTCAGCTATTTCTTGTAATTGTGCTACAGAAATTGATCCAATTTTTTCAGTGTTTGGCTGTCCTGATCCATTTTGTACTTTGGCAGCTTTTTTCAGTAATACAGCTGCTGGTGGAGTCTTTAGAATAAATGAAAAACTACGATCTTCATATATTGAAATTTCAACGGGTATGACCAAGCCGAGTTTGTCTAATGTTCTTGCGTTATATTCTTTGCAAAACAGTACAATATTAGCTCCGTACTGCCCTAGTGCTGGGCCTACTGGCGGAGCCGGAGTAGCTTTGCCTGCGTTCAAAGCTAACTTAACAAGCCCTATAATTTTTTTAGCCATAAAATATTCTCTATTTCTTAATTATTAATTCTATTGGTCTATTATAGAGCATCAGAGTTATTAATGTAAAATTAATAGTACTATATTTTGATTTTTATGATATTCATTTTTAGATATTATTCTAATATTACACGCCTTGAAGGACTTGAACCCTCGACATCAGGTTTTGGAAACCTGCGTTCTACCAACTGAACTAAAGGCGTAGTATATAAAAACATACATTAAAATATAAAAAAAGTTAAGTAAATTAAATTGTTGTAAAAGCTTAATATAATCAAGTGTCTAATGTAAGATTATACAATTATATCAATAGTATTATTTTTTATCTGTATATTTTATGTTTTATCCTATATCCACTAGTCATTTGTCAGAATTTGAGTATAAAAAATATGCTCGTCATTTAGTTTTAGAGAATATTGGCGATAATGGACAAAAGCGATTAAAAGCAGCTAAAGTTTTATTTATTGGTGCCGGTGGATTGGCTGCATCTGGTATTATTTATTTGGCTGCTTCCGGAGTAGGCTGTTTAGGTATTGTAGATGATGATCAAGTAGCTTATTCTAATTTACATAGGCAAATTTTATATAAAGATGAAGATATTGGCCAATTAAAAGTCCATGTAGCGCATGATAGAATTAAAGATATAAATTCACAATGCTCTGTTCATATATATTCATGCATAGTAGATGAATACAATTGTAGGGATATTATTAAAAATTATGATATAGTTATAGACACAACAGATAATTTTCAAGCACGATACATAATTAGTAGATCATGTTATTTACAGAATAAGATACATATTTATGGAGCTGTACAAGCTTTTGAAGGTCATATAAGCGTTTTTAATTACAAAAGTGGGCCTTTATATTCTGATTTATATCCTAAAAACTTAAATTTATATACCAAAAAATGTAGTGTGTTAGGTGTATTAGGTGTATTAACTGGTATTATAGGTACTCTTCAAGCAGTAGAAGCAATGAAAATCGTTTTAGGCATAGGTAATATTTTAAGTGGTTATTTATTAGTATATAATGTTCTTCATGCATCTTTCAAAACGGTAAAAATAGTGCCAAAAATGAATTGTAATTATTACTATGACAATAAATTATTGGATTCTAATTTTATTGATTACAGCAGTTTATTGTTTAAATTCAATCGATCTGATGTAGTTTTAATTGATGTTCGCCAACCAGAGGAATTTGGTAAATGTCATTTATCTAAAGCTATTAATATTCCTTTAAAAAATATTAAGTTGAGAAAAACAATTGATTTTATACGTCATTATATAATAGATAAAACAATAGTTATATATTGTTATGATAATTTGAGATCACTTGTTGCGTCACAGATTTTATATAAAAATCAAATCAAACATTATTGTTTCAATAATCGATAGCATTATATTATTATTATTTTTTGCAGAGTTAGATATGAAAAAAAAGATAACAGTTATTTTGAAGAAGCATTTGGTTAATCTCGGGTCAGTAGGTAGTATAGTAAAGGTAAGCTCTGGTTATGCTTTTAATTATTTAATTCCTTATGATTTTGCTTATTTAGCAACTGCTGGAAGATTAAAGCATTATAAAATGTTTTCAAGTATAAAACAAAGAAAACTGGATGAAATTAAGGGTAAGTTCCAGGCAATTGCTCAAAAATTAAATAAAATTGCGAAAATTAGTGTTAAGAAGAAAGTAGGTAATACTAATCAAATTTTTGGGAGTATAAGTGATAAAGAAATAATATCAAAGATTTTATATATTACAGGAGAGAAGTTAGATAAGAAAAATCTGTATATACCTAATATTAAAAAGATAGGTATTTATAATTTAGATATTATTCTTACAAATGAAATGAGAATATGTATAAAATTACAAGTTTTTCCAGCTTTTATGTAATATTTAGTTATAGGCAATTAATTTAATAGTTTTACTGGGGTGGGAGGATTCGAACCTGCGAATGGCGGAGTCAAAGTCCGCTGCCTTACCGCTTGGCTACACCCCATATAACTATATTAAACAATTAATTAGTGTTGATTGTCAACTAAGGTTTAATGTTTTAATTTGTATATTTCTTCTAAGAAAGTCGAATAGGAAATTGTATATTGTTTATGCTCATCTAATTTTCTAGTAGTAATGCAATTATCATTTATTTCTTGATCTCCTAAAATAATACAAAATTTAGCTCCTAGCTTGCTAGCTCTTTTAATTTGTTTTTGAAAACTTGTGTTAGACAAATCTAATTCGAATTTTATGTTTTCTTTTTCTAAATTTTGTATTATTTTCCAAATTTTTTTTTGTGCTTCTAAGCCTTGTGTGGCTATATATACATTTATTGGTTGTTGAGACAGTATTAATTCTTGCTCAATGATTTGTAATAACCTTTCTAAGCCTATTGCCCAACCTACCGCTGGTGTTTTTGGACCTCCTAGTTGTTCTATAAGGTTGTCATAACGTCCGCCTCCACATATAGTATTTTGACGATCTTGGGAATTAGTTTTCATTTCAAAAGTGGTTTGATTATAGTAGTCTAATCCTCTTACTAGTTTATGATTGATTATGTATGGTATACTTAAATTCTCTAGATGTTTACAAACTGTATGGAAATGTTCAGCAGATGTTTTATTTAAGTATTTACTTAAATTTGGAGCATACTTTAAAATTTCTTGAGTTTTGATATTTTTGCTATCTAAAATCCTTAAAGGATTGGAATAGAGGCGATTCTGAGAATCTTTATCTAAATCTTTTTTATATTGCAATAAATATTCGACTAAGTCTATTTTATATATTTGCCTTTCTTCTAAGCTGCCAATAGAATTAATTTCTAGTGTATAATCTTTTAATTCGAGTTGATAGAGTAATTCATTAGCTAAGTGTATTACTTGTGCATCTGCCATTGGGCTCAAGCTACCAATGCATTCTATACCTAATTGATGAAATTGTCTTTGCCTTCCATTCTGTGGTCTTTCATATCGAAACATTGGTCCTAGATACCAAAGTTTTTGTAACTTGTTTTGATAAAGTTTATTGTTCACGAATGCTCTAGCAATACTTGCTGTTGCTTCTGGTCTTAGAGTTATATTTCTATTGCTTTGGTCAGTGAACGTATACATTTCTTTATTAATAATATCAGTTTCTTCTCCTATAGTACGTTGAAATAGGTTTGTTGATTCTATAATAGGTGTTCTGATTTCTGAATAGTTATGTAAAGATAGTATGGCTGAAGCTTTATTGTATACATGTTGCCAATAGGTAATTTCATGAGGTAATATGTCTTTAGTTCCTCTGAGTGGTTGCATAAAATATGATTTTGATATTATTATATGTATTAAATATTATGATAAAAAATATGATTTTTTATATGTTTTTATAAATTTATCGGGCGAGGAGGGATTCGAACCCCCGACAACGTGGTTCGTAGCCACGTGCTCTAATCCACTGAGCTACACGCCCTTATTTAGTATTAGTATATCAGGTTTCTAATCAAAAACTTATCTTTTTTTGTTTATTAATTGTTTTTATTTATAAAACTAGCGTTAAATTATTTTAATTTAGATATATTTAATATATTTTTGATTGAAGGATGAGATAAAATGGCAAAAAAAATTTTATATCAAGACAATGCACGCAAAGCTTTAGAGAAGGGTATGGACACTTTAGTTGAAGCTGTTGCTATAACACTTGGTCCTAAAGGCAGAAATGTTGTACTAGAAAAAAAGTTTGGTGCACCCCAGATTATTAATGACGGAGTAACTATTGCTAAAGAAATAGAGCTGAAAGATGTGATAGAAAATACAGGCGTTGCATTGATTAGACAGGCTGCATCGAAAACAAATGATGTTGCTGGTGATGGTACAACTACTGCTACTGTATTAGCTCACGCTATAGTTAAGCAAGGTCTTAAAAATGTTGCAGCTGGTTCTAATCCTATTATCTTGAAAAAAGGAATAGAAAAAGCAGTGAAATTTATTGTTGCTAAAATTGCAGATTATTCTAAACCTATTTTTAATATGCAGGATATTACTCATGTTGGTTCTATATCTTCTGGCAACGATATTGAAGTTGGAAATATGATAGCTAATGCTATTAAGCAAGTTGGTAAAGAAGGAATTATCTCTTTAGAAGAAGGCCAGTCAACGAATATAGAATTAGAAATTAAAGAAGGTATGAAGTTTGATAAAGGTTTCATCTCTCCTTACTTTGTGACAGACACATCTAGAATGGAAGTAGTACAAGATAATCCATATATATTAATCACAGATAAGAAAATTACACTTATTCAACAAGAATTATTACCTATTTTAGAAAAAGTTACTAAAACAGGTCGCCCTTTACTCATTATAGCTGAAGATATTGAAAAAGAAGCATTGGCTACAATTATTGTAAATAAGTTAAGAGGTATTATTAACGTAGTTGCTGTAAGATCGCCTGGTTTTGGAGATAGAAGAAAATTATTATTAGAAGATATAGCTATTTTAACTTCAGGAGAAGTTATTACGCAAGATATGGGCTTAACTTTAGATACAGTAACTTTGAATCAATTAGGTTCTGCTAGACGTGTTCAAATTACGAAAGATACCACAACAATTGTTGCAGATGTGGACGAAAGTCTGATTAAAGCACGTTGTGATCAAATTAGGAGGCAGTTAGAAGCTAGTACTAATAGTTATGAAAAAGAGAAGTTACATGAGAGATTAGCTAAGCTATCTGGCGGTGTTGCTGTTATTAAAGTAGGTGCTGCGACTGAAACAGAAATGAGGGATAAAAAACTACGCTTAGAAGATGCTATTAATGCAACTAAGGCAGCTATTGAAGAAGGTATAGTACCTGGAGGAGGTTCTACTTTTGTACATTTATCTCAAGATTTGCAAGATTGGGCTGTAAATAATTTAGTTGAAGAAGAATTAGTTGGTGCTTTAATCATAGTTGATGCTTTATTGTATCCAATTAAAAGAATTGTAGAAAACGCAGGTAATAATGGAGCTATAATTGTAGAAAAAATTAAAGGCAGTAATTTTTCTATGGGTTATAATGCTGATATTGGTCAAATTGTTGATATGTATAAAGAAGGTATTGTTGATCCGGCCAAAGTTACACGTTCTGCTTTACAAAATGCAGCCTCAATAGCTTCAATGATTTTAACAACAGAATGTCTTATAGCAGATCAAGCAGACAGTTAAAAGATAAATGTATTTTATTCTTTAGTTATACATATATTATGTATGCAAGATGGTGACTTTAGATATTTTATGAGAAAGTAGATGCCATTCTCATTACCTAATATATGCATTATATATAAATTAAATATAGCGATTTCTGTTATATATTTATCATGAAAATAGAACTTGCTATTACTATTATAGTAGTTATGTGTTTTATAGTATATGTATTTAAATCTTTGTAAATATTGTTTGATGCTTGTTAATTGATTATCACTATATATTGCTGTTAATATCTTATTTATCTTTTTTTGCATTCTTAAATTGTTAACAGATTTATAAAGATAATAGATTGTTGTTATTGTTTCTTTAAAGTCGTATAATGTATAATATTTCGGATGTCTAAGTAAGTTACCGCATCGTATCAAGAATAAATTGTTTAGACAAGTAGCTTCTTCTACTGAATTTATTTTGTATGTATAATTTTCGTCTAAATTATATAAGTTTATGGCTTCAATACTAACTAATAGAAAATCAATTTTTTTTTATATAATTTATTATTCATGATTATGTATTGTAATCGAATATTTTAAATAATGCAATTGCAATCTATGATTCGAAATATTGAGATGATTAGCATAATCTATAAATTATTACTAATCATCTAGTAAAACTTGAATCAATTTGTGCCGATAAAATTAAATTCTGGAAATGTATCTTGAGCTTGCCTTAAGGATATGTTTTTTCCTTTTTCTTGCCAAAAATTTATTATTTCAGTTGTTTTGTTGAGTAGATCTATTCTTTCATTTTCATTAATCCATGGTTTTGATTCTAATTCTGTTTTTAGTTCTTCCCATGCATCATTACGAGGCCAAAAAAAATAAGATGTTAGTGGGCTTTTATTTTGACCTATAATGTAATCAATAGCTATGGCAATATTATTTTCAAGCCATAAAATTTTAAATGTAAATTTAGACAAACTAATCTCCTTAGATATAATTTATTAATTTTGTTTTTCAAGCTGGTTTATAATTTGTTGCACTTTTTTAGTAGTTTGAGCACCTTCATTTATTCTTTTTCTCGCTTTTTCTAGGTTAATTTGTGATGTATTAGTTATTGGATTATGAAATCCTATTTCTTCAATAGCTCTTCCGTCTCTTGGTTTTCTGCTATCTATAACTATAACTCTGTAGCTAGGTTGTTTTTTTCTTCCAAACCTTTTTAATCTGATTTTTAACATATTAATTTGAAGATATAAATAAGTATAGTGTTTATAATATTAAATAATTTTTTATTTGATTAATCAACTATTTTAATGTAAAACTAACTTTAAGTCATAGATTCGAGCTGTATATTATTGAATATGACTGTTAAGCATTGCAAAAAAATAATTCCAAGCATAGGAGACATATCCATTCCAAATATCATGGGTATTGTCCCTCTAAATAATTTAAGGTATGGATCTGTAAGTCTGTTCAGAGAGCAAAAAGGTTCATTATACCAATTTACTGTTGGAAACCAAGCTAAAGATAGTTTCAATAAAATAGATATAAGATATATTTCAGAAAAATTAGCTATAGATGTAAAAATTAAATTACAAGAATTTATTATAATATTCATTATTTTATAATGTATAGATTTAACGATAGGTTAATAGATTAATTAACATAAGCTTATGTTAATTGATTTTTACAGTATATATGTTTAATTGTGGATATTTTTTAGCTAAATATTTTAAAATATTGTTATTGTATGTAAGGCAGATGATTTTTACATGATTTAAATTAATTTGGTTATTTTTTTGCAAGTAGTTTATGATTTCAATTATTCCGTAATTTTTTAAAAATTTTTCAAATATAATTATTTTGTATTCTTCAAGTTTTTCGTTACAATAAAAGTTATTATTGAGATTATTAAAATCTATATGTTTTAAATAAGATTCAGGTAGTATTCTTTGTACATCTGCGAGAATATTATAGCATTCTATTATATTAGTCATAATTAAATACTTATCTAATTGATTTAATAAACATTTTTCTTTTAAAATATCAACTTTTTTTATGTATATATTATCTATTTTTAACCATTTTCTTAAGATCTCATAAAAAATAAGCATTCCTAATGTTTTTTCATTATTTGTATCTTTAAGTTTTTTATGTGATTTTTGATAGATAATTTCATATGCTAATTTTTGTATAGTTGGATGGATAAGTGTATGTATATTTAATCTCATTTTAATTAAAATAAACTGAATACTCTTGAATAGTTTTTTGTACAATTTTATAATATAGTATATCTGATTTTGAACAGAAAAATAGAGGTGACTGAATTATATGAAAATTTATCATCAACGTAATAGATGGATTTGGGGTTTTTCCATAGGCTCTGAGACTTGGAATGGAAGATTAGCCATGATAGCCTTTGTTATGGTTTTTGCTATAGAATTTTTTTTTCCTTACCTATAATAGAACTGCTTGGAATTTAGTGTATTAGATTTAATTTTCTTAATTTGGTTAATATAAAAAACTATTCTTAACTATAAAGTCAAGAATAGTTTTTTAACTTAAATATATTTTTATGTAGATTTAATCTAATGGCCTCATAGATAAAACAGCTTCGTTCTCTCTATTAATACCTTTTTCGAATCCTGCTGCTGCAGCTCTTGCACGTCCTGCATGCCATAGATGTCCAATAAAGAGAAAGAATCCTAAAAAGAAATGAGATGTTGTTAACCAACTTCTAGGTGAAACATAGTTCACAGAGTTGATTTCTGTTGCAACACCACCGACAGAATTTAGTGATCCTAATGGTGCATGTGTCATATATTCTGCTGCACGTCTTTCTTGCCATGGCTGTATATCGTTTTTAATTTTGTTTAGATCTAATCCATTAGGTCCTCTTAGTGGTTCTACCCAAGGAGCTCTCAGATCCCAGAAACGCATTGTTTCTCCCCCAAAAATTATTTCTCCACTTGGTGATCTCATTAAGTATTTTCCTAATCCTGTAGGACCTTGTGCAGATGCTACATTTGCTCCTAATCTTTGATCTCTTACCAGGAATGTAAAAGCTTGTGCTTGAGATGCTTCTGGTCCTGTGGGTCCATAAAATTCGCTCGGATATGCTGTATTATTATACCATACATAGTTAGATGCAGTTAACCCCATAATAGATAGAGCACCTAAGCTATAAGATAAGTAAGCTTCACCAGACCAAACAAATGCTCTTCTTGCCCAAGCAAATGGTTTTGTAAGAATATGCCATATTCCTCCTGCAATGCAAGTAACTCCAATCCAGACATGTCCACCAATTAAATCTTCCATATTATTGACACTAACTATCCAACCGTCGCCTCCAAATGGAGATTTTAGTACGTATCCAAAGATAATGGCAGGGTTTAAAGTAGGATTACTGATTAATCTTACATCTCCACCTCCAGGAGCCCATGTATCATATACTCCACCAAAAAACAACGCTTTAATGACAAGTAAAAAGGATCCTATTCCTAATAGTACAAGATGTATACCAAGTATTGTTGTCATTTTGTTTTTATCTCTCCAATCATAACCAAAGAAAGGAAAAGACTCTTCAAGAGTATCTGGTCCAATCAAAGCATGGTATAATCCTCCAAAACCCAATACTGCAGAAGATATTAGGTGTACAATGCCTACTACAAAGTATGGGTATATGTTGGTTATTTCTCCACCTGGACCAACTCCCCATCCTAAAGTTGCTAAATGAGGTATAAGTATAAAACCTTGTTCGTATAAAGGCTTTTCGGGTATAAAATGAGCAACTTCAAATAAAGTCATTGCTCCTGTCCAAAAAACCATTATACCTGCATGTGCAACATGAGCGCCTAATAGCTTGCCTGATACATTGATTAATCTTGCATTGCCAGACCACCATGCAAATCCTGTAGATTCAATATCTCTGCCGCTTACGATATTTTGATTAAAGGGCGTTTCCACGTGGTAAAACCTCCTCAGGGAATATAAAGTTTTCGTGTGGTTGGTCTTGTGCTGCCATCCATGCACGAATACCTTCATTTAGTAAAATATTTTTAGTATAAAATGTTTCAAATTCTGGATCTTCAGCTGCTCTTAACTCTTGTGATACAAAATCATATGCTCTTAAATTTAATGCTAGGCCAACTATGCCAAATGCACTAGTCCACATTCCTGTAACTGGCACGAATAACATAAAGAAATGTAACCATCTTTTGTTAGAGAAAGCTACACCAAAAATTTGTGACCAGAAGCGATTAGCTGTTACCATTGAGTAAGTTTCTTCAGATTGTGTAGGAGTAAATGCTCTAAATGTATCTGCTGCATCTCCGTCTTCAAATAAGGTATTTTGAACAGTAGCACCATGGATCGCACATAATAAAGCTCCTCCAAGTATTCCAGCTACACCCATCATATGGAATGGATTTAATGTCCAGTTGTGGAATCCTTGTAAGAATAGTAAAAATCTAAAGATTGCAGCCACACCAAAGCTAGGTGCAAAGAACCAGCTTGCTTGCCCAAGTGGATACATTAAAAATACAGATACAAATACAGCAATTGGGCCTGAAAATGCAATAGCATTATATGGTCTAATTCCAACTAATCTTGCAATTTCAAACTGTCTTAAACAAAAGCCAATTAATCCAAATGATCCATGTAAAGCAATAAATGTCCAAAGACCTCCAATCTGGCACCATCGAGTAAAATCGCCTTGTGCTTCAGGGCCCCAAAGCAGTAATAATGAATGTCCCATACTATTAGCTGGCGTTGATACAGCTGAAGTTAAGAAGTTGCAGCCTTCCAAATATGAACTTGCTAATCCGTGTGTATACCAAGATGTCACGAATGTTGTTCCTGTTAACCATCCTCCCAATGCTAAATAAGAGCATGGAAAAAGGAGTAAACCAGACCAGCCTACAAATACAAAGCGGTCTCTTTTCACCCAGTCGTCAATTAAGTCAAATCTACCACGAGTTTTTTCTTGTCCAATTGCTATGGTCATAAAATAAGTCTCCAGAGTAAACTAATTAAGTAAATAAGTTGTAAGCTTATTTATACATCACAATCTAATTCTTATTTGTAATGTTTAGTAATGCTTATATGAGTTTGTAAAGTCGCTTTACTTTTCTTTACGCTTATATTAATATTATAAGCCTATTAAATAGCAAAGTTGGTAGCTAATTTAAAAGGATTTAATTAGTTCTCTAAGTTCACAATTTATTTTAAATTAAAATTTTCATATAATACAAATATAGTATAGCAAATATTATATTCTCTTATTCTATTTTTATTTGTTTTTAATATTAGAATTGTTGTTTAATTTATCATTATATTATTTGATTAAAAATAGTAAAGTTTTAGAATCTAAACTAAAAATATGTATAATTTTGTATAATATCGTTTAAGTAGTATGAATAATAGATTGATATTTTGGAAATTTATAAATATAAATATAAAATGGATAGGAAAGAAAAACTTATAGAGTATAAAATTATTATACTGGAGACTGACATTCAATATGAATAAATATCATTACAATTATTTTAAATTTGTATCAAATAAGAAGCTAATAAATCTAATTTTTAGGCATTATGATATAGATCGCTGTAAATAACAATAATTTAAGATTGCAATAAGTTTGTAAAAATCGTCATAGTCAGAATTGTGATTAATAAACTTTAAAATCAAAATACATAATTTTTAATTATCTTCTGATATTGATATTTACATCAGTAAATCAAATTTACATATAAAATATTCATTATAAGTGCTTTCTATATATTTTAATAATTTCAGTAAATTATTGAACCTTACGTTAAAATAGAACTATTGAAAAATATTAAAATACTATTATCATTCCTCTTGGTGCTCTATCGTTTACATACAAAGGTGAATAATATATTAATCACTTTTTTACTAATCTAAACTTGAAAACAATATACATATTAAGAAATTAAAACTCAATAATGAGTATTTTTTAATTTTAGTTACAAGGTTTGTTGGTTCTGGAGAAGAATTTTCTATATTTACTCTATATTATAAACTTTGTTTTATGAAAATAGAATTAGTAAATATATGAATGATAACATGATTTATATATCTAATATAATTAGTAATCTAGTACAATTTTCTAAGATTCCTAGTTTATTGTTTATGTTTATAAAAATGCTTTAAAACATCAAATATATAGTATTGTAATCGTTCATATAAAAAATCTTATAGGAACAAAAATATAATAAATCTAATTCATAATTAAGCAAACTAACAATTAATTTCCAATTTATTAAATAGCAATAACCTTTATGGAATTTATAGGTAATACAAGCATATAATTATTAACAACTAATTTAATTGTGTTTTTAGCATTTAATAAATAAACAATAATTTTAGTCACTTGTTGAATCAATCTCATAAGATTGGTTAAATTTATATATATGATATCTAAATTTTTGTATAATACTTAGGTTATGCTTTTTAGGCATCAGTATTGATATGTCAAACAAATAATGAAACTATTTATAACAGCTATATAAAGCTAAATATCTTAAATTAAATATGATAAAATATAATTAGGAAGAAATAAAATTTTTATATTTAGCTAGTTATTATATATAATAATGTTTTCATTTTTAATTATTCCATTTTTTCAATAATTCGTTGAAATAAATATCCTGTTCCTCTAGCAGTTAAAATTAAATCTGGATTGCTTGGATCGTCTTCTAACTTAGCTCTGAGTCTAGAAATGTGTACATCTACTACACGTGTATCGACATGTCTTTCCGGAGTGTATCCCCAAACTTCTTGCAAAATAGCAGATCTTGAAAAAGGTTCACCAGCCTTACTTACTAGTAATTCCAAAAGGCTAAATTCCATACCAGTTAATCTAACTCGCTCATCTTTTTTGTATACTTGTCTTTTATTTGTGTCAATTTTTAAGAAGCCTATGTTTAAAATACCTGAACTGGGTATACCAGAATTGATAGTTATTTTATCTACTCTTCTTAGAACGCATCTAATACGTGCTTCTAACTCCTTCGGTGAAAAAGGTTTTATGACATAATCATCTGCTCCCAATTCTAAACCAGTAATCCTATCTGATACATCTCCAAGAGCAGTTAACATTATTATAGGTACATCAGATTCTTTTCTAATTTCTTGACACACTCCATATCCATCTAGTTTAGGCATCATGACGTCTAAGATTACTAAATTAGGATATTCTTTTCGAAATATATATAATGCTTCTTCTCCATCTCCTGCGCTAACAACATCATAGCCAATCATCGATAATCGAGTTTCTAAAATTGTTCTTATACTAGTTTCATCATCCACAATTAAAATTTTTTCTTTAGAATTATGCAAATTTTATATCTCCTTGTATATTTTATATTCCTATTGTATATATTTGTAATTATTATTTTAATTTGAGTATATAGTTTTTTCTTATAAGTTGCGATAAGAATACTGATTTAATAGATAATTAATAAATATATTTATTAAACTTAATTTAGTTATATATTAAATAGGCTTGTTTATGATTTATAGTCCTTATTTAAAGTGAAATAATATAAAAATTATATTTGAGTTTTATTAAAAAGTTTTTGGATGTTAACTTTCATATTTTTTAATGAACTTTTTTAGTACATAATTTTTTACTATGAGGTCTTGACAATATCCTATAAAAGGCATTATTATTATTCTCAGTTAGTTAAATCTTAAGTAAATAGTTAATTACTTAATTTGATTATTCTTTAGTGAAGCAGTTAAAATAC